AGAAGAGCGGGAACAGCAAGTAATTCCTACTGTCCTTACTCAAACTAAAGCACCAAGAGCAGCTTTCCTCCCCGAGGGTCGTATCTGAAGGTTTTTGTGAGAGACTTTGTTCTTAGCGGCTTAGCCTACCTAATGAAGCAACCTGCAGAACCTGAGCTTGTGAAGAATTATCTGTTAAAAACTCTCCAACCGGAGAAAAGGATTGATAACTTTACTCTTGGAGAAGGAGTAATGCCTACAAGTTTTAAGGTTCTCTATGACTCGCATCGTCAAAAGGACATATTGGTTGCCGATTTTGGTGGCAGTGCAATAGGAAGAGTTGCGCCTGTCGATTCAGGGTTCCGGTGGATTATACTGCTGAGGTCATACACCAAGTACACGCGTGATTATGCTCTGGCATAACTCCCTGAGGCCCAGAGAGGGATGAAGTTGATACTCAACCTCTGCCTCTCGGATGGCTTTGACACTTTTCCAACACTTCTATGTGCAGATGGATGTAGCATGATTGACAGAAGGATGGTGAGTTTATACTTTAAGTTTTCCACAGGGTTGGCTCCAGCCTTGTTTCGTAGTGAATTTATGGATTTGAATAATTCTTGAAATAATTTGTAAATTTAACTTGTACCTGAAACAGGGAATATGGGTATCCAATTGATATCCAGGCACTCTTCTATTTTTTCCGCTTAGGTGTGCTCGGCAGATGCTAAAGCCAGAGCGTGATGGCAAAGAGTTGATCGAGCGAATTGATAAGCGAATCACAGCTCTCAGCTATCACATTCAGAAAGACTACTGGCTGAATTTCACTCAATTAAATAACATATACCGCTACAAAAACGGAGGAGTACTCCCACACAGCTGTTAACAAGTTTAATGTCATCCTCGACTCTATCCGGGTCTTGGATTTCATGCCCTTGCGGGGAGGGTATCTGATTAAGGAGCGCTGGGAGGTCGGGGAGATGCCCTTGAAGATCACTTACCCAGTTCTGGCCGGATTTGATCTAAAAAACACACGGCGGAGTTACCATAATGGTGGGTCTTGGCCAGGTTAGTGTCAGGAACACAACGTTATAGTACGTTATTTTCATTTCAATGGTGCAAAGGAAAAAGATGCTTGTACGCACATTAGCTCAATTGACCCTGACTGTCTAGATCAGGTTTCCAGTTTAAGAAAGCTGTGAGAATGACCTAACGGCCTTGAATACCGATCAAAATTGAAATTGTGCTTCAAATAGATAATTCTATTGGAAAGGCTATGGTAGGAAATTTATAGTGGATTTTCCTTCACACGAATTTATTGGATTGGAAACAAGATTCAACTAGAAGGATAATGAAGCAGCAGAAAGGAAATGCAGCACAAATAGTATTTTTAGTTGGCGGCTTCAAACTACCAATCATACTTTACATGGTCTGACTTTGGATGTAAAATGGCATTTGATTTCAGACACCGGGTGGAATTTTTTTAAGCACCCATAATAGAAATTTACGAAATTCAACTATTATCCACTGAAGTGACTTAAATACAATGTATATTCTTGCTCATCTCTTCTTGTGATGAGAATGTTGAAGTTAATGCTTCTTTGATGTGGGTTTCGTGTAGTTCTTCCCTGATGAGTTAACCAATTCCTCTACCCCGCTTATTCCCTTTCAACATACCCCGAATCTAGCCTAAAATCCGATCTTTCTTCTCTTATGATTTTTTCTACTTTCTTGACTTTATAAAAGTGTATTCTCTCTAAGAGCTCATTTTGTTTTTGTTTTTCCTGTATAGCTGGCTATATCTTTCCCTGGAATGGCTAACATAGAGATTTCTTCCCTGTGTGGGAGTGTTAAGGGTTTGAGTCATAAACTAAACTTCTTTAGTTCCATTGCTCCTAGTGGTGGGGATTTTCCCTTTAGTTACGTCTAGCATTCCTTTTTTTTTCAAGTAGTCTATTGGGCCTGTGAATGTGAAAAAAGCTTTTCATCCGTCCCGACCAGTCCTTCTCTCTTTTAAGATTGGAGAGGGCTACTATTGAAAAATAAAATCTTTTTGAAATAAAATCTATAGCCCGCAGAAATGCTTCTTCCTGCGAGTGGAGGTGCTCTGACATCCATTGTAGTATGAGTGGATAGGGCCCTATCACTCTACCTTAGAGTGGTAAGCTATGCTATCTAGTCTAGTTGGAGTTCTTTTTTCAGTGTCGGATTTTTTACAATTAGCCTTTGCCTTCCAATTATGCTTCCTCCTATTTCAAAAAGTTAGTGTTTAAGCCTTTCAATTGCAGTACCACATTTTCTAGCGATCTAGTTCCATTCAGTCCTATTGATCTTGAAGCAGGAGGATTTTCCAAGGCACCTACAGGAAGGGCAGCAAGCGACTAGGTTTCGTTTCATAGGCGGTAAGACTTTCCCATAGAAGCCAGAGGTATGGTATGATGGATGCGGGCATAGTTTACACTCGTAGGTAATCAGGTAAGCAAGTGGGATAGCTGAAAGCTTTTGATATGGATCTTAAGTAAGCACAAACCTGTGATAAAGGTAGTTTCCCCCTCTTGGCATTGTAGGAGTCATTCCAGTAGTTTCATTCCAAGCATAAAAAGTACCCGCATTGAATTCGCCTTCGTGGCAGTCTCTTAGGCGTCAGATTTTAGGCAAGCAGAAGGATCAGATAAGACATAGATTTATTTTAGTGGGAGTTATCCATCTAGGTCAAGCGCTAATATATACATTGATTTCCATTAGAGTTGAGAGTAAAATAGCTAGAAGAAGGCTAGGAAGGTGGAAGATAAATTACCTATAATAAGAACGAGAATCCATTCAAATTCATATTATAAAATTGGATTCTCCACTAACTGGAAAACCTGCCAATCCACTCTTCCTTTTTGGTCTGCCACTACTGTCTTACTGAAGCTGGCTTGCCTTGCGTAGATCAAAAACTTTTCAAACTCTTTTGGTCGGCTTACTAATATAACTTTTCAATATAAAGAAAGACCTTGTACATCTGTCCTAACTTTGATAACACTGGAATACATACTTTACTTCCGCGGGTATTGGCTTTCGGGCTTGATGAGCTCCACCTTAAAGAGAAAAAAATTGGCTGTGACCTACTGCATGGGTTAATGTTGATAGGATCTGGGAGATTGGAAAAGACATCCCGGTAAATGTATTTCTTTTAATAAAGGAAAGCTTCCACGTCACATCCGATAGTCTGATTGGACTTCTGCTGGAACTGGCTGGTCACACTCGGTAAGACTTTTTTTATCCTGTAAGACTGGCTTTTAATAGAACCCCTAACATCTCTAAGAAAGCATCGACCCTCGCTGATGCTCGTACATACTTTGATTTCCGACTAAATAAAAGAGGCTTTCTTTGCAGCATCCGTCTTGCAAGCAATCTATCCCCCTATATTAGATTAATCGGGTTACAAAAACTCTAACGGATATAGAGCCAACGGACGCTATGGATTTGTTGTACCATTTTACGTGCTTGAACTCAGAACACACGCCATCCGATCCGAACATAACATACAAGGGCTCCCTTATCTTCTATGTACTTTATCTTCTTTCTGATTTTTTTTCTTTTATAGACTGGATTGAGTGAACAGTCGGGGGCTGGGATGCCTGCCTACCCTTAACAACGAAAAGCTTTTTTTTAGACTTTTCGCTTCGTTATGAGACAGCTGGTCTAAAAAGGACTTTAATGGATCCGGGCCATATGTACTTGAAAGGGTGTAGGGGTTTCGTGGAACCAAGTTCTTTCTTTTTGTTGCTTTCCCACTTTCACTTCCCTGGCTTTCGAAACATGGCATCAATAGGATTTCTTTTTATTCTTATAGACTAAAGGAACCGACAGGCCATAATTAGGTCTTAACTTCTATCGGGCACAGGCTTTCGGACAGGCTTTTTACTATTGGTGAATCCACCTTTGATAAGAACTGTCCTTTCCAAGTCCATCAAAAACCTATAAATAATAAAAAAAGATCCCTGGAGACTAGACTCTTCTCTTGGAAGCGAGATCACTGGAGCTGGGACTGGTGATTGACTTTCCTAAGACTTTTTTTGGATTCCTGAGGGAAGAGGTAGCGAAGGATAAAATCTCGGACACTTGCGTATGGGACTTCTCTTATGTTATAGCTTCTGCGCGAAGAGTGAGCTTATGGACTCTTTCACTTTAACTGGAACGAAGTCGCTATCTTAGTCCGCGGGTAGAAAAGCTGGCTTGTGGAAAGACAGACATTGTCTTTTTTTTTAACAGACTAGAGAGTCACAGCACAGCTACTCCTTGCTTGGGCCCCATTGATGAACATGAGATTTGTTATGAAAGGACTTCTCTCCTTCTCTCTAACAAGAGCAAGTAGACCTGCCCTCTAACAAAGAAGGAAGAAAACTCACAGCTCTTTGTCTTCCTATATGACATCAAGCAAGCATCACGGACCCTATTTCAAGATATGGATGGGGAACTTTGCTGCATCTGAGGCTAGGCACCTAATCTCCCTCCCAGGGAAAAAAGGCTCTTTGGACACTTTCGAGTTCCTCTGCTCTGAGTCCTAAAACCGGTAATGCCGTTGACGGCTTCTTTTGACTATTGGGATACCTTTCCCGCGCATTCCTTACCTCAGTGTGGGATGCCGTCCCATCTTAGCAAGAAAAGGGCTAGGTTGCTGCTGGTTTTGCGTGAGTATCTTTCTTTTCAGACGCCAGTTTCTATTGAATGCCCTGCTTGAGGAATAGAAATTTCATATAATAGAATAGTAATGGGTTGTGCTAAAGGAACTGACGGCTAAGCTAAGCACGTAAGCGAAGCCGGGTCGAAGCATAAGCAGGGCATGGTAACGAGAAAGAAGCGGTTGTAAGTTAGATAACTAGTTTAGCAAGCGCGCCTATCGGCTACAGTAACAGCCATGCCATGCGCCTATCTAGCGCATGATAGCTTACTTCTAACTGACATTAAGATTTTGATTGAGTGTGCAGCATCAGGGAGAGGGGGTTGGTATAGTCCTTCTGCAGAGAGGGAGACTGGCTGGAAAGATGGAGATCTTAATGCCAACCGCCTGCTTTTAAGTTTACCTTCTTTTCTAAAGCAGCTTGCTTGGAAGCTAACTTAAGTATATTTATTGAAAGAGATATTGCTATTAGCAAACTACCTGCTTGAAAGTGTCTATTCACCCAGACCTCTAAAAGAAGAAGCTGAGCTCTATCTCTCTCTTTTTTTTTATTAGAATAAATAAGATTATAGGCAAGGCTTCCCCTGTCTATGAGTCGCCGGCTTCCCTTTTCCCCATAGAGCAAGCCCCTACTGCTCTTCTGCCTGCTTTAGGGCAGGGCCTATATAACGTCATAAAAAGCTCCTTTACCGAACGAGGCAGAGAAAATCTTACCCTACTTGGCTCACTCCCGTTCGCGGGTTTTCTCTCTAAACAACTCCTTGGCTCACTAGCGTGTAAATGCGTATATAAGTGCTCAGCTCATTCTTTTCCCAAAAAGTGCTCTTCTTGAGCGATCCATTCTATGAGCGGGGCAGCTAGTAGAGAGAAAATCTCCATATTTTTAAGCCGGTCCCATTGATTTAATTAAATTACGATCAGGCTGAGATCAAGCCTGGAAAAGGCTTGGGTAGGGTCAGTTCGTTTAGCGCTTCGAGGCTGTCTTCGACTCATAGAAGAAGTAAGCCCCACTATTTTGTCTAACAAGAAATGGAGTAAGGGACGGGAAGCTACTCTTGTTCATCATGCGCCTTGTGTGCTTTGTATTCTCTATCGCTTGGGAATAAACGATCGCGATGTAGCAGAGTCGTGATAACTCTCTTCAAGCGGATCAACAAAGGCGAGATCAGCTCACTTGCCCACCGACCCGTCTCTTATACGATGAAACAAAGTCCATCCACTATATAAGAAGAGGAGACAGAGAGGTAGTAAGTTGCCCGCTTGTAGCAAGTTCTTTCAGGACGTAGCTAACCCTTCCGAGGGACATCCTGGTTCAAGTCTTCATCGATCGGGTGGATTTATATGCTCCGGGGGGGTGAGACGAGGTGTAGCGCAGTCTGGTCAGCGCATCTGTTTTGGGTACAGAGGGCCATAGGTTCGAATCCTGTCACCTTGACCATAACCTTCATTAGTGTATTCATTTTCTGTGGTTTCCCTAATCAAACTAGATCAAAGAACCATGAATAGGGAACATCCATCCGACCAGCTACGCCTAAGATGTGAAATGGGTGCATAAGGATGTTGTGCTCAGCCTGGAATCATAAAGTTCAAAGTACCAGACTGGACCATCCGAAAAACTTCCTTGACCGATTGGATAAATCAAGAAAACAGCAGTAGCCGCCGCAACAGGAGCTGAATATGCAACAGCAATCCAAGGACGCATACCCAGACGGAAACTCAGTTCCCACTCACGCCCCATGTAACAAGCTACACCAAGTAAGAAGTGTAGAACAATTAGCTCATAAGGACCGCCGTTGTATAACCATTCATCAACGGATGCCGCTTCCCATATTGGGTAAAAGTGCAACCCTATAGCCGCAGAAGTAGGAATAATGGCACCAGAAATGATATTGTTTCCATAAATTAAATCCAGAAAGAGGTTCACGAATACCATCAATGTCTACTGGAGGGGCAGCAATGAAAGCGATAATAAATACAGAAGTTGCGGTCAATAAAGTAGGAATCATCAAAACACCAAACCATCCAATGTCTCCTAACGCAGCGACGAGGACGCAACGGTTGGCCGCCTGATGAGCCTCACTCTCTTTGAGAAATGATGTGCGCTACACCGCTAGCCTTCTTCCATACAGCCATCGGAATATCTGCTTACCAGGGCAGATGCCCCTTTCTTCTTTTAAGCTTAATAAGATTCTTAATTTTGAACTACAGCCTTAGCCCTAGCGGAGACTTAAGACTTTTGATTTGAACAAGAAACTACGTCCCCATCGGCTTTAGGAAGGGCCTTAGCCTTAGCTCCAAGATCTCAGTTTGCATCAGGATTTCAGTTCTCACCAGGAGCCGATTGCTCTTAAGGATAAACCGATGGAACATAGTAGTGAATTTCTCTCTCCCGATCCGGTTTCGGTTAAGTAATCTGTCTATCCATCAGGTTAGGTTTCGACCTAAGCATGTAAGGGCTTTATAGTAGGGTAACCAAACCATGCCTCGCAGCATTGATTTCTTCTTTTCATTCTCAGAACAATCTCCAGAAAGACTTAACGCCAACCAAATAGGAAGCTTCATCCAATCCTCACCTTCGGAACGGGCTCGAGAGCTTCAATCAGACTTAGGGAGCGGGGAAAGTAGCAGAAGGGCGGTCGGAGCAAAACAACTTCTTTGCGGAAAGCGATGTCATTATCTTCCGGTAAGAGTTCAAGCGGTAGTTCGAGCTAAAGCACTCTTCTTGGCTTTCAATTCACTTCCGTTGTTGTACCATTCCATCTCTTTGTCATCGCATATAGAATTCCTTTTTCCTGTTTCGAGTTTCAGGTCTAGTGTGGGAGCTGTTACCCCTTATTCCTTTTCCTAAATAGGCCTTTCTTCCCTCTCTCTAGCCTATAGGTTTTGACCTTCATGGGAGAGGAAAGGTTTCCTTTGTCATAGGCGGCGGAGGGTTTCGCTTTTTATATTTTTATATACGAAAAAGTGGCGCAGTGAAAACTCAAAACAAAATCAAGAGAGCATAGAATTTATACAAAATTGGCTTTTTAGGAAAGTTACGGAGATTCAAAGGTTATTACTTCATTCTTCTTTTTCTTTCTCCCAGATCGATCTTTTTTTCCTAAGACAAACAGAAAGATGCGCCAAATCACACAACCATATAAGGAAGTTTTTTTTTTGTAATGGAAGCTCTCTCCTTGCTTTTGAATGCCATGAATCGATTTTTGACTTATTCTCATGGCTTTCGCAAAGTCAAGTTTCTTGCTTTAGTTTTCAATAAGGGGCAACAAGCAACGGATTGAGCTGCGCGAAAGCCGTTGCGCGTTAGCGCATCCGTTTTCTTGCTCGTTAGCGCTTTACTAATAAGATAGAAAGGGCTTTTTCCGCTGGATCCAGAACGAATAGGAGATCTATCAGTACGCCATCCGCTCTATATCTTTCGTAGTGACGGAACTCCTCTCTTTTTAGGCTGACGAGCGGAGGCTCCCGGGAGCTTGTCCTCTCGTCCTTTTCAAAGTCGAGTCGCGTAATAAGTACAGTATAGTAAACAACTCACCTGCCTGGCTAGTTTCGACCCTCCTTCCGGAAGCACGGATTCGCCGGTAGGTATCTACGGAGCCCCGGATACCGCTTCGCTAGGGTTAGGTTTTTGCCTTCCTTAAGTCCAGGATGCGAAAACGATTCCTACCCTTGAGAGTTGATTTCAGGTTCGATAGTGTCGAGAAGGTATTAGCCACCGGTGACCGTACTTTCGTAAAATGGGCGGTGGTTCCTCTCCTTCCTCTTGAACCTAGAACAAAAATTAGATATCGCCGACCGAATCGAAAAAGTAAAAGGCTTCAAACTACTAGTCATTAAGACAACTATGAAATCAAAGTAAGGAAGTCCTTTTCTTGACTTGGCCTGCGTGCATTATACCTACCCCTTTTTAAAGAACTTGATTTCAATCTCAACAAAGAAATGAAAGCATAACTCTTTGCTTGTTGTCCTCTGACTCTTTTAGCCTGCCTTGTGGAGGTCTCTCGGGTGTCTACGGCGGATCCGATCAGTCTCGTGATGAAGAGAATTCCGATCTTCCACTAAGAAAGGTATCGTCACGACAACTCAATTTGTCCGGTAAACTACTCGGGGCTCCCCTTACTATTACTAATGGGCAATCAGTCCAAGGGGCAATATTCGGTCAATCAGGTTAATCCCGAACAGCCTTTGCTGCTCTCTTTCCTGTGGGAGGAATCCCACACAGCTCTTCTTGGTCTTGAAGGGTAAGATAAGATACCTTCTTTCTATAAAAGAATGAAGTTCACACGCGAAAGTGTAACCTTACCAAAGGAACAAGATCAAGCCACGGTCGGGAAACTCCCATCGTCTAGTGGTTCAATCTCTCTTTCAAGGAGGAAGCGAGGACCCTGGGGGTATTACGAAAGGAAGTTGATCAGGAATGATTGATTCTTTATCAGTCTGGAATTTCTTCTTCCTGGGTCGATGCCCGAGCGTGGGGACGGACTGTAAATTCGTTGGCAATATGCCTACGCTGGTTCAAATCCAGCTCGGATTCACTAATCCACCATGAGAAAACCCAGAAAATGACATTCCACTGATTGCAGGGTTTTCCAGCAACAGTAGTATAGCCTTTTTTTTTACCTCCTCCCAAAGCGAGGATCCGTATCTGTAAATAGCCCCGTCTGCATTACTCCTTATTAGCCTGGTCCCTTCTCATTGGGCTTCTTAGCCTTCGGCATCCCCTTTCTCTTCTTCTTCTTAGCCTTCGGCTTTCGCTATCTCACTAGAAAAGCTTCTCTTCGGCTAACTCTATTCAGTCTTTTCTCTGAATAAATCTCTCAGGATTTCTCTATTCCGGAGGAAAGAACCCATCCTATACCCCAATCTCACGATTCAAAGTCTTGTTGGGGATTACCTTATTGGTACCCTATGTAGTGCTTTAGAAGCTTCAATAAAGACCTCTGAAAGAAGATTTGTCTTATCTAAGATCCCTACTCCCGATTAAGCCTAACTAACTTGGAGGACAATTTTGTTCGAGTTCTTTGTCAAGGACCTTGCTAAGGGGAGAGTCAGTGAATTGGATTGGTCCACGGTCCTTGTTACTACGGGCTGGGGTGACACGGTGTTTATGAGAGGCATTCTTCTTTTTTGAGCTGCTGGATTTGGAATTGGGATTGGGATTGCAGTAGATATAAAGCTCCTTTTGATCTTATTGATTTGACTTGATAGCATTCTAAATTCAGTAGAGTAGGTACAGATTGGGCCACGAAGTTCTTCGTGTACATAGGAAGAATAAGTTTACTTTGCACCAGTTTCACTTGCTCTTTCTCGGTGGTCCTCTTTCCGTTCAGCGGGTAATGAAAGGAGTTCTTAATTTTTAGGTTTTTGCTTTTTCGTCCAATATTGGATTCTTTTCACATCCAGCTAAGTATTAAAAAGATAAGGTATTGTTTCACTATTTCAAAGTTGATTGAAAAGGAACTTTTTCCAGTGAGAGTTTGAACAAACATTTGGGCCATCCTTTCATTGAAGACCCCTATGCATGGCTCTCATATACATTTTAAGATGTGTTCTAGGGCAATAAAAAAGTTCGGGTGTCGGTACTCATGAGCACGCTTTTTTCTTTATTCTCTTCTAGTAGCGGTAACACAGGGGTTTATTTTATATCAGTCGATTACCCGGCTTCGTAATCAAACTGGATGAATGAACTTCTTTCCAATGGGATCAACCACTGCTACCTTCGCTGCTTTCCTTAGTCTTGCTTCTTTTCTTTTAGAAGCAATGGATAATATTGTCTCAAAGGGTAATACTCTTTTCGCTAAGGCTACCTGTTGCATGAGGTCCAGGCTTTAGTTGTTAGCTGGGTTCTCGTAGCTTCAGTTCTTGGTGCAGTTTGGTTGGTCCCATCCTTGTTTAGACTATCCTTATCCTTTTTCTAAGTAATCACCTGTGTTGTCACTGTTTCATTTATTTGCGCTAAGATCTTTGTGACTTGCTCCTTCTGAGCTTTTTCTCGTAATGCTGGATTCCCACCCTTTTCTATGTTTGATGTGGGAATGGAATGGTAGGAGTTGCCCTAAAATTATCTCATTTCATTACCGCTTGCCGGGACATTGCCACAAAAGGGAGTCTTTGCCTTTGAGAAAAAAAAAAGGTCCCCTTTCCGACCCTATTCTTTACAAGGAATCCACTTCTGATGTCAGGTTTTATTTACCATTGAATTAGCTTATAGCTTCAGAGGGAATCTAGGCATTAACACTAACTAACTAGCTATATTGATTTACTCTTCCTTCCTTGCCTGTGGTAATATAATTTCCTTTCCTCTAGCCACCGATGGCATTGGTCTTCATACCGGGCATGAACCAACCTAAACTGACCATCCAAAAGCATTTGCATCCGTTTTTTCAGGTGGACCACAAGGTTCAGTTTCTCATCTCGAACTAGCAAATCCTGGTCCCTTAACGGACTTATAAATATCCGAGCTTGAAGCTGCAGACTCAGCCATATATAGGAGCAACTTGGAGAAGAGAAAGCTAAGAGGTTTTACGCAGGATCTTTTTCAGAAGTAGAGCAAGGAACAGGTCTGAACCGCCAAGTTGAGATCAGTAACTGGGCGTGGAATTTAACTTGTCTGATTTTTCCGTGTTTAGGAGTGGGAGTCCTTTCTAAAGAGTGACGCTCCTCATTCAAAGAGGGGCGGGTGGTTATCGAGGTTTGCAAAGTCTAAAACTTCAGCATGTTGGATGCACCCAAAGCCCGTTAACCAAAAGGCGAATAGTTAGCCGAGGAAGGGCCTGAATAAGCTTTTTGCCCGATAGGACTGAATCAATCGCAACACAGGGGAGGAGCGGGTATAGGGCCTTTGTTGGGCCTACAGAGGCGAATAGGATCAGCACGAATAAATAAAGATTTTCAGGCGAAAAAGGAGAGATCTCTTTTCTTTTGGGCTTGAGAGAGGATGACAGACAAAGGGGATGGCTCCAAGCGAGTGGGCAAGGTATAGAAAGTAACCAGCTAATCGAAATGCCTGTCCCCCTATGAAGCCCTGGAGCACCTTGACCCGCTGGTAAGGTGCCTGGAAGGGGATAAAAAATAAAAAGCAAACAGGTGATGAGTAGACTTAGCTGCAGAACTAGCTCTTTCATTCGCCGAATCACCCGCTGAATCAATAGAAGCCCACTGCCACCCGCATTCTGGGATTGCTGAAAGTCTGGTTCTAACGTAGGATTTTTTCAACAGGAAATTCTTTGTTTGAATGCTGTCCTTCCACCGTCTTTCTTTCTCTAAAACGAGAAGTTCATATATGGCATAATATATAAATATTTATATAATTTGTTGGCTTACTATCGCCCCTCGCTACTGCTCAACCTCGCTATCGCATTGATTCTTGCCGGCCCTCCCAGATTCAAATTCCTTATTGAAATCGAGATCTTGTTCCATTAGACCCAGTTCGGTCAGATCAGTTCCCATAATATTGCTTGCCCGGGTCGGGCTTTCAGTGTTTGGTCGGGCCTTCCGGGCTTAAGGGAGCCGAGGGGAGGCAGAGAAAAAACAGCCATTTCATCGGTTGTCGGAAGAGCGGTAGGCCTTGGTGCTTGAGTCAGTCCGTGGTCAGCAGTGGATTAGGTAGAATCGGTAACTGTTCTTCCTTAAGTCTGATCCCAAGTGACAGTGACATCGAGTTAGCTCTTTGAAGACTAACCCCTGCTATTGTATTGAATCGGCCATAGCTTGCTACGACCCTTCCTTAGCTTAGGCGAGTGAAGTAGGAAAAATTATTAAATTAACAGAACCCGGAAGGGGCGAAAGGCATAGTATAAAACTTAGTGACCTGCTACCTTACTTCCCCTGGCTTCGGTTGACCCCCTTTCGGTGGTAGTAAGAGCAGAGTCTTGGGTTGGTGCTTGAAGTAAGGGTCATCAAAGATACGGATTTCTTTTTTGGGATTTGGTACGTGGTGGAGTATTACTCCCGGCGCCCTTCTACAACATCCGGATATCTGTTGTTTAGTAACTTACGCAAGGTACCAATTCACACACCAACCCAATCTCTTTTAAAGGGCCAAACTCCCTTCTCTTTTCTTCCCGCCTATTCCTTTTTTTTACATTACTAACGAGATTGTTGAAGGGTCATAAAAGGAGAATAGGGTAAAGTAGGTTTCTGCGCTTCCGCTTCTTTCTTTGTGGAAAATGCCGGGGAATTGAAAACGAAAGGTTATCGCCTTGTTCCGATTCCTAACCATTTAATACTTCGAACCCTCCAATAAGGTCAATTGTCTTAAAGGGTAATTGGGCCGGAAAAAACTTAGCACAACGGCTTGGGGGAAGAATGGGAAATTTCTCAACTTTTGGGGCACTTCTTTGATGAGCTAAGCGCTTTAGCCAGGGCATCTATGCTGGAAACTGGGATCAAGAAACTGGGGCTTCCCCCTACGTAATAGCAATATTGGCTGGCCTATATATAGTCCTCCCAGCTAAAAAGGTAGCTTCACCTCAAAGACGCGGGATTGACTTATCTAGGGTAACTTCCTGATTCATGGTCAGGGCAGGCAAAAGAAAAAGAGGCTCAAGAGTTGATGGTAAGTGTGAGAAAGCTCATGGCTGAATAATCGTGATTGCTCTAGATTGACTTTCTTTTCTGCTTCTCAGAAAGGTATTTTAAGGCCTCCCGCTTCTTCCTCATAAATCTCAGATAACGATTCAGCCGTTCGGTAAGTTGATGTACAATCTTGGCTCTTCCCTTCTTTTCGTATGGCTAGACTGCGGTAAGCATGTCTTCTATTCTTTTTTGCAGGATTTCCATCATGATGATTTTCTATAAAAGGACTCCTCCCTGGCCAGGTAAGCCCGGTACTTGTACTTGGTGGATCAAGAGCCGGTGAATGCAACTCAGTTACATATCATAATTCCACGTCTGAGGCTTCGCTCATGAATTTCTTATACTGGCACTCTCTTTGCTTTGTCCAGTAGATTCTGTAGGCGAACCTGCTTCAAAATGAGTTCGTCGTGGTACTGGTTCGTCATCCCTTCTGGCAATAGATCTGAATGTATAGAGCAGTGGCCCAGGGAAAGAGCTTCAACTCCAAGGACTCCCCGCGGTACTTCGACCTTGCTTTAGGTTAGTTATCGTATAAAATGACAGAGAACGCCATGCTTTCTTTCATCAAAGTCACGGTAAGGTTTGAACCCCAACTTTCTCTTTGTGCAGACTGATACCGAGCTTGGGGCCTATCATCAGTTCCATGGAGATGCTGTACACTTCTTTGTGAGAGGTGGGTAAATGACTGGGCCTACTCATGGAGGCCTCTTCCCCTCAGCTGCAGATGTTCGCAAAGTTTGGGAGATAGTGAATCATTTCCCGATCCTTCCTATAGATGAAGTTGTCTCAAGCTCAGATGCTGTGAGGGACGCAGCTTCACTTCACTCCTCTCTTGATGCCAAAATACGACTGCTGAGTAAGAAAATAGGCGCCTGGACCTATAAGCAGAACTAGACAGAGTATTGGTCGACTTTCAGTCTGGGCAAGACCTGGTTCAGACCTGTGAGAAGTAGTAGAAAGGACAAAAAGCATTCGAAAAAAGCCGATTTGGATGGGATTGGGATGGCTACTACCTGACTTTCTATTCCTCTAGATCGATCCTCTTTCTTATTATTTTATGGGTAGTCGGGTATGTGCTAGGTATCATTTCATTTATTGGGAATTTATAACAGGTACTAAATGGTGCTAAGTAGGGGATCTGGGGGGTTTGACAACCAATTTAACACAGAAAAAGGAAATTTCATATTACAAAGAAGAGAAGGAAGTTTCATTTTCATCTTTCTTCTTTGAAGACAATTAAAAGAGATATCCGATCTCTGATCGAGCAAGTCTATGCTATAGGTATATTTTTACATGATAAGGAGACTTCGGGCTGAAGCTCAGATACGAGCGAGCTCTAAAACGAGTCTACTAAAAGAATTCCATTTCCCCGCCTACAGATAGAAGACCAAGCTTAGCTAGCCGATATAACCCCCAAAACCCTATAGGATAAGACGCAAGAGGAAGCTGCTGAAGCTATCATCTTCGTTTTCTCGTCTGCGTCTGCTCACTAACTAGCTACTCAGATAGCAAAAAACTAGGAAAGCTAGTCTAGTCCTAGAGGAGTAGTTTTAGTAGAGGACTCAGAAGTTTTACTTTCTTTTTTCTCGGTCTATCGTCTGGCATCCCTCGTTAAGATCTCTACATTCAAATGCAATCCACTCTCTGCATGTCTCTCCGTAGAAAGAATGATCGACCGACAATTAAAGCACGACGCTACTCTCTCTAGCCGCCCCTCTTTCTTTGGAAATGGATCTTTCTTCAAGACACTTCCAGTTTTCGCGAGAGGACAAAGCGTTAATCTTCTTAGTAATTCACTCGTTCAGGTCGCTTTCACCAACTAGGGCAGCTAAGCAAGAAGAATTTCGAAATCCTGATTTTACTTGTCTCTCGGGCTAGGGAAATATGCCATCGATGGGTCGTTCCCACTATAGTCAGCAAAGCATTTTCTTTATGTCGATTCTCAGTTCATTGTCCAATCTCTATCAAGCAGTCACCGAGGCTGCCGGCATAACTATAAACTATCTACACAAGATGACTGCCGATGAGTTCTATCCGTGACCTCCATCCGTTTTCAGATTGGACCAGCTTTTTTTGATAGCACTTCGGGATAGTTTCATAACGTGAGATTCTTAACTGACGATTGGCCTTCTTTTTAAGAAAAAAGAGCACAGGATGTTTCGAAACTTATTATTTATTAATAGACAGACATTCTTATTATAACATCGTTTTAACTACAGCCCTCTGATTTCCGCAAAAAACCGTTTCACATTTTCTGCTCTCATCTTCGAAAAGGCCACCGTTCTTGCCCAAGCAACTATTCCTAAAGTAAGAAAGGGCATCTTGTTGAATGTGAACGACATTCAGGGATGGCTCTGATGCCTAGGATGGTAGATCTACTGCCCAATCGCCTATGATATGAGAGCAACCGAGACTGGAACTTCGACTTTCTCTTTAGAAAAAACAACAGTTGGAACTTCTCGTATCGTATAAGGGCTGAGCTCGTTGGCTACTTTTCCTCTTCTGGTTCTTTTCTCCTCTGGGAAGAGAACGTTCCTCTGCTTCGATTCGATTCTGGGAATCAGGCCAAAGGCCTTCTCCCTCATCTGCTTTATCTGAGGCGGATGTTGAAAGAACAGCTTCCGATTCGGATGCTTTTTAAAGAGCTGCTTCAGCAGATTATTCTAAAACAGTTGATTAAGCGGATTCGTATGCTTCGGGTGCTTCTGTTCTAGCTTCCTTATTCTTTGGATTAGGAAATGAAGGAAGTCTTGCAGCTCATCTTGATTGAGACAAGTGCAAATTGCCGATTTTACTAGTCTGATGAAAAAGGCTGGGTTCCTTACTCTGTTAACGCTTTCTAATTGACTTGCTCTCCCATGAAAAGGTGGAACTCTCGTGCGCACTCTCATCATAACTAAGATCAGGACTTAGACCACCCGGTCACCGCCTCTATGAGGAAATCGACTACCTTGGTTTTCTTATCCACTCTCTTACTCATTATCCGAAAGCCGGTGAAGTTAGATCACTAGGGAATTGAACCGCTAGTACCGGAGGTAGATTCCTTCTGATTCCCGAAGACCACACTCTCGAAGAAGATAGAGAAGAAAGACTCGAAGTCAATGCATCCGCTAGCACTACGGGCACCTTCTTCAAGACAAGAATCAAAGAACTAGAATGAGGTTTGAAGACGCTCGACCAACGGGAGAGGAATAAATCGAATCCTTTCTCTCCTCCAAAGGATGTAACTGTATGTAATAAAAAGAAAAAAGAGAAGAAGGCAAAAAGCGCCCGAATGGCTCGTGGTGAGGCTGATCGCTCAAAAGAGACGATCGAGAACTCCTTTTTGAAGACTCTGCGTGAATGAGTGGAGTGATCTCTCTGTCCCAATCTTCTTGCATGTGAGATCGTTCAGAGGGTCCCAATGGCCCAGAGGCAATTCTCGTATAATAGAATAGATCACGCCTCTAACTATGAATTTCGTAAGAGAAGAAAGTTGTTAGCCTAGGGCAGATTCGACGGTATGCTTAAAGACTATCCGACTTTTTTGATGTCGTTGCACTACTATTAAGGTAGAAGATCGATCAATTCCCATGCTGGTTTGACCAAGCGATTTCCGACAAGTCTCTCTTCATTTTTGGGGGGAGCGGAGGAAAAGAAACACCAATATGCTAACTGAATACTTATTCCTGGGTAGGATACCTTATAGCTTCACAGTTACAAGTCATTTTCGTTATGACACTGTTTCTCTTGCATTTTTTGCGCTTTTTGGACTACTTTTTTTTTCTATTTTTTTCATGGAACGAAAGGGAAAAGCCGTCGCTACAACCAGTGCTCAAAATCAGGGTGGGCACAACGGGGATGGCGACGACGAGAGGAAGAGGAAGGAGGCAGATGAAGCGTATCGCAGACTCCAAATCCGAAAGGCTGAGAAAGCGATTGCGGAGCTCCTGCACAACCTCACAAAGGACGACCACCTTTTCCCTCGTTCCCCCTCCCAGAAAGAGTGGTTGAACGTCACAAGAAAGGTCTGTGACGATATATGTTCCGAACTTGGAGTGAAGCCGGAGACGCGGCGTGCCTTTGTCAACGGGCTATGCGTGGATCTTTCTACCTCCAAAAGGAACAGTTCGCACTTTCTTCAATTTATCGACGAAATGCTGAAGTCTCTTTCGTAAGTTACTCAGTGCTTTCTAAGATAAGAAAATGAAAGACGAACAACCGCGCTGGTCGTAATACTTTCATGCTCCAGTATGAAAGTTCCATTTCAGGGAAGGACGACGTACCATGATACTTTCTGTTTTGTCGAGCCCTGCTTTGGTCTCTGGTTTGATGGTTGCACGTGCTAAGAATCCGGTACATTCCGTTTTGTTTTCCATCCTAGTCTTTCGCAATACTTCAGGGTTACTTATTTTGTTAGGTCTCGACTTCTTCGCTATGATCTTCCCAGTAGTTCATATAGGAGCTATAGCCGTTTCATTCCTATTCGTTGTTATGATGTTCCATATTCAAATAGCGGAGATTCACGAAGAAGTCTTGCGCTATTTACCAGTTAGTGCTATTATTGGACTGATCTTTTGGTGGGAAATGTTCTTCATTTTAGATAATGAAAGCATTCCATTACTACCAACCCAAAGAAAGACGACCTCTCTGAGATATACGGTTTATGCCGGAAAAGTACGAAGTTGGACTAATTTGGAAACATTGGGAAATTTACTTTATACCTACTATTTCGTCTGGTTTTTGGTTCCTAGTCTGATTTTATTAGTAGCCATGATTGGGGCTATAGTACTGACTATGCATAGGACTACTAAGGTGAAAAGACAAGATATATTTCGACGAAATGCTATTTCTTTTAGGAGGACTATAATGAGGAGGACGACAGACCCCCCTCACGATCTACTAAAGGGCAAGTAGCTTGATTGGTTCGAATCCAATTCGTGAGATGGCAGTGATCTTTAGCTGGTCATGGCCATAAGATGCTCTTTTCCTCGGAGCCGTCGATGTCGATAGAAGGAGGTTAAGAGAACTTCATCTTTGTTAAAGGGGAAAGGGCTAGGTCAGTTCTACCAATACCAGTAGTAGTAGTCTCCGTAAAATATACAGTGCCAATAGTGACAGTAGCAGTATATGTCTCAATAGTTGTATTCCTTCTCGATACCAATCCTAATTCCTTTCTGGCAGTCTCTGTCCCTTAAGCAATCAGATAAGATATTTAATTAATTTGTCTTGCCAGCCCCTTCATCCATTGTTTAGCCTCTTGGAATTGCCCTCTCTGCTAGAAAAAAGCTATTCCTTTCCTCCTTCATACCCTCCAATGGGGACTTAGACCCAGCAATCAATGTCACTATCCACTACTGTTACAATCCCAATAGCAGGAATGGACCTATAACCTCCTCTCCTTTAACCTAGCTGCCCTCTCTCCAATCGGGGGAGATGAGATCTTTGAACCACTTTCTCTTTGATCTTGTAGTAAAGCTACTCCAACTGGAGCTGGAGAATTTAAAGAACGGACCAGAAAAAAAAGAAATAAACTCCATCCAATGGAACTGGCCTAGATCGTCATAGAAGCACTGATTATAATAGCGCCCTCTAGGATCCTTAGGGCGTTAAAGGCAATAGCGCAGTACAAGGGCTTTATTAGAAGGCCAACCAGTCCTAGGATAGGAATAGGAAAAGGATAAACTAGTTCATAACCTACTTAAAGAGGGGCAACTATTCACTTCGACGGAAAGAAACTTGGTAGTAAACACTCGGATGGAAACCCGCTAGGGAAACCTCTGGCCAAAGGATTTGAGTTTGATAAGGCCAAAAAGGAATTCCATTTTTTTTTAAAGAAAAGACAAGAGCCATCGAACCTATTTTACTTGAAATAGGACTCGATTGAATCCGAAGATATAAAGGAGAACCATCAATCGAGACGGCATATTCATTTCGATTTTTTTATTATTTCGGAGTAATGCCGCTCTTTTGACTAAGATAAGCTAAAAAAGAGGTCATATGCAACTCTGTGTGGAGATCGACTTGCAGAAGTCTCTCACGCCGGGAATTTTGATAGGAGTTCCGGGGGAAGGGTTTTTGAGTTAGGAACGATCCCAAGTGACACCGTCTTCGAGATGCGCCAAGAGAAGAGTCAGTTTGAGTCACTCTCTCTCTCTTATACGCTATTTGCAGTTGAAAAGTAAGGCACTACATCGAATGCCTTTGTTAGAATGCCCTGCTTTAGATGCTCTGGAAGCAGTCGTAAGCCCCACGGATAATTTCTGAAATCCTTCGATCTACAAGGCAAGAACGGACAAGAGATCTCTCGTGTCCGCATCCGCTACTGAAGATGGATGGGATTGTTGGCAACAGTCCCCGGGATCCATCTAAGTCAAACTAGCACATTCCGTGATCCACCATCAGCCATCCTCAAAGAGGCAGCCCCCAACCAAGCGTAAAGATTCTCAATCCCTTCCACTCTTCTTCTCCTATCCCTCAATTGCTCAACTAGATGGGCGGAGGATAAGGCATTAAAAAACCGTTTATATGTGGGGCGATCGAACCGACTCATCTACAACGCATCTTTGGCTTGTGGAGTGCTCTCTTTATTCTGTGATCTTTGATTTCTCTCTTCTGTCGAATGGCAGACGCATTACGTTTCGTTGATTGAAGATACCTTTTTTAGTGTTTAACCTAGCTAGCCGGGGTTAGAAAGTTGGCCGGAGGCTAGTCTTGCAACTGTGCCCCTTCCCCCACTTTGACTTAGTCTTTATAGAAGGAAGATTTGGCTCCGGGGGAATGGATGTCGCTTGAACCGTCGTCCCCCAACGATCCTATCCTATAGTAAGTAGAACGGATGTTTCCTGTCTATTATAGATATAGAAGAAACCCAGCGGCCCTAGCCTTAACACGATGCGCAGTTTACCGCGGTGGTCTGCATTTCGCACCAGCTTACTTTTTTGTTTAAGTTTGTGTTCCGCGAATTAAATACAATACACACTGAACAAAGACTTAAAAACCTTAAAGTTCAGAGATAAAAGACGGCACAACGTTGACACACAGTTCCTTGATAAAGAAAGCATGTCACGAGTTTGGTCAATTGTTCGCGGAGACCTGCTAGGCGAGATTCAGCTTTAGTTGCTGCCAAGGCTTTCAATGATAAGAAAGCAGGGGCGGACAATGATTTTCACCTTTGGTTTGGGTCTTTGATGATTTTCATCCATCTGGGGGTAAAGTAAAAAGGTTAAAGTTATACCGCGGAGGGTACAGCATTTGCCAATCTTAAAAGTTTTAGATGGCCAAGAATGTCGTTTAGACTCCAAGTATTCCCTCAAGAAAAAGAGGAACGTTCCCGTCGCAAACAACCTTCCTGAAACAATGTCAAAGCATGGACCTTTTAGAGCGAGGGTGAGGTTTGTGACAAATCTAGCAAAATTAGAAGAGGAACAACCCTGTATGGTTAAGAGCTTGCAAGAGATCCTATTTTTAGGAGCACCCTAAAGAAAGTAGAAAAAGAAGAAGATCAGAAAGAAGGGTAAAAAAGAAAAGAAAATCATCATAGACTCTGAGGTCTCAACTTCACTCCTTGGGCGGGAAAGGAATCTTCAAGTCTTCGATTTCCAGCTTCTAGCAGCTCAACTCTATTTCAAAGGTGAGCAGCGGGCGCAACTGAACCTAACCGAGGAATGAAAGTCCGAAGAAGAGTAGCTATCCGTCCGCATTTTACTAATATCATTAGCCTGGCCAAGAAAGAAAGAGAAAAGGGGCTAGCCTTTTCCTCAGTTTCAGGACAAGAATGGAAGAAGGGAGAACGTCAGGAACCTGACCACCTCTCTTGAATCAAGGAAGCCCAGAAAACGTGGCAGACGTTCAAGAAGCCGTGACCTTATCGACGTTATTGGAATAGAGGTCTCTAAGTCCATTAGGAAGAGCGGCAGCTTATGGCCAAGAGCTAGCGGTAAATTAAAGAAGATCCGTTTCTATCCGAGGTCGGAAATTCTCTTTCTATTCTAGATGTCACCATATTGGAAGGTAGGGGTGTGGAATAGAAAGGGCTCAAGAGCATGTCTTCTTTCGCGCATTCTCTCATGGATTCTTGATCGCAGTCTGTAGTTAGGTTTTTTCGAGTTCCTTTCCAATTCACATTGGCTTTGTCTTTTTCTTCTAATTGATTGATTCAACAAAGCAATGAAAGCCCCTCTAACATAGTAAGACGGAAGATCTTCTACGAAGCACCAACCTAATAAAGAAGAAGCGGAATAGGCTCTTAGCCAAGGAGCAAACCCTATTTCACTTTGAAAGTCCTTGATTTCCAGCTGAGCTTAGAACAAAGCAAGCAGCGGAGTTTCAGGAAACCTGATCTAATCGGGAAAGCTGGGAGCAAGAAGAGGAGCTGCTCCATCTCCTTTATTCGCGAGGGGAGCGGATGGCCACAAAGCGAGATTAGATGTCTCTGAGTCTATTTGAGTGGTAGATCTCTCTTGGGATGGTCGGGAAGTCAGGTCTGAGACAAAAAGTTCCCAGCCTGGTTATAGTAGAAGTTGTCCCCGGATCTTAGATCACGCAATTTTGTGATGAGTTACACCGGAGTTGGAACCGGGAATGGATTAGCGATCAGAGTCTGTAGCGAGAAGAGTAGAAATTGGAAGATCTTTCTTTGAAAGAGACCTTTTGATGAGGGAGCACCTTCTTCACCTGAACTCTGATTCCATTCAAAAAAGCAATTGGAAAGGAAAGAAAGACCAATCCACCGGCAGCAGTAAAGGAGAAATTGGAAAAATACCCTTCATTGCATTGCTAGCTTCCTTGCCGATTGAGAGAAGGCACCGAAGCCCTACTCGAAGCTTGGAGTTCCTTCCTTGAATACTAGTCTGACTGTGAGCTATAAGGAAAGGAGAAGAGAACGGAGCACTCAGCCTTACAACATTTGATCCATGTGCGTGCCCAGGATCAAGGGCTATGCCTCGAAGAAGAGAAGGTCAGACCTAAGAAAGCGAATTAGGTGAGGCCTAAGATAGCAAGTCTGGCTATGAACTATATTTCACGTAGGTAGGAAGCCTTCGACTAAAGAAGGGCATGAAAAGGGCACTTCTTACGGCATCCTGCTAAAGAGCGGTAATCCAACGATTAAGCCATTTCTGAGAGTAGAAAACTACCTATTTTTTTTTACGGTGGCATAGTCTTCACCCTTCCGAGCGCAGGAAGCACAAAGAAGGAAGGTCTAAGCTTGTTTAGCTAGAGCTCGATATTCAGCTTCGGCGCTAGACCGGGATACAGTTCGTTGCTTCCTAGAGCTCCATGAGATCAGATTTGGACCATAGAATATGCAATAACCAGTTGTAGATCTTCGATCATCTGGACAACCCGCCCAATCGGCGTCAGAATAGGCAATTAAAGAGCGATCTGTGGTGATACGTAAACCAAAATCAACTGTGCCTTTATATATAACGTAAAATGCGCTTGACTGCAGCAAGATGCGAGGTGCGGGGTTGGTGCATGAACTGGCAAACTTGGTTAACAGCATACATAAGCGGCGCGTCATTGTTAAGTATTGAAGATCACCCACAATGCTACGATAAGAGGACACATCAGCAATAGCCGTCATGAGCAGATAATTTGGTGCCTGAAATAACAGGGGAAGGTTTGGCAGCAGCCATATTAGATCTCTTGAGCAAGTCAATGGCATATTTTGATTGTGTGAGAGTTAAACCAGAAGAATCTCGATGGGCCTCCATACCAAGAAAAAAAATGAAGATCCCCAAGGTCTTTGATATCAAACTTAGATCGTAACTGATGGATAATATTGGAAATGACAAGTGAACTTGAACCAGTTTAAATTATATCATCTACATAGAGAAGTAGAAGTGCCATACCATGTGAGCTATGATAAATGAACATAGAGGAGCAATTATTAATCAAATCCAATTTCAAGCAGAAAAGAGCTAAAACCTTCGAACCATGCCCTTGGAGCTTGCCGTAGCCCATAGATAGCTTTATGTAGTTTGCATACATAATGAGGATGAGCGGGCTCTGGAAGAGGTGGTTGCTTTATAAAAACTTCTTCAGAGAGTATGCTCTTCTTGATGCAAACGATGGAAGGCATTTTTGACATCAAGTTGGCGCACAGGCCAATCATTATTAATGGCTATGGAAAGGACCAAACGGATAGTGCAGACTTTCACAACCAGGCTAAAGGTCTCATCAAAATCAAGACCGGGTTTTTTATTATGGTGACAAGGCGCGCTTTATAGCGTTCAATGGAGAGCTGATGGCTCCCGTTGCTTTACTCGAAAAAGCCATTTACAGCCCACTACATTCATTGTTGAAGAAGGAGGAACCAAGGACCAGGTCTGATTTTTAAGTAGTGCATCAAACTCTTCCATCATGGCTGCACGCCATTATTTTTATTGTGTTGCTTGTGTATAACATGTAGGTTCTGAGGGAGAAAGAGCAGCATGAAAACATTGGGGAAGGGGATGTTTGATAGTGAAATAAGTTTTAGGCTTACGGGTTCCATCACGGGACCGTGTAACCATAGGGTGACAAGAGGAAGTGGCTTCGTGAGTTCTTGATACTGAATACCAAGCCTCTTTCATTACTCCCTGTTAGGAATCCTTCCTTCTTGTAGGTTAGGCTAGTCCATCTAGGCTTGCTTCAGTCGATTTTGAGTTAATGAAAAATGATAGACGAACTACTTGTAATGGTTGTTTGTGACCTATGAATCATCTAAAGATGCGTGCTAAGCTCGCTAGGTGGGGTGATAAGGGATCTCCTTCTCGTGTCCCTTTTGTGCTCCGGAGGTCTCCCTGTGGAGAACCATTAATTAGCAAGTAGAAAACAGGATTCTCAATGCAGGTCGGCATGGATAAGAGGAAAGCTATCTCTCCTCAGTGATTTACTATCAAATCTTGCAGCAAGGAGGGCGTTGGGTTGGGAAGGAGATAGAGCTTGAGCTTGAGCGTGGAGCTTGTCTTCTTGACAGGCCTACTTTTCTTTGTTCAACTGGGCTTGTTCGCTTGACGGGTCCTGGTCACTGCTAGTTAGCTCCACGAGACTTTGATAAAAAGTTGAAAATGGTCTTTCTCCGACTTCAAAGTAGGATCGACTGGTTTACAGGGCTTGGCTGGTGAACTAGATAGGGACAGGAAAGTTACAGGACCTTTTAAAGAGCGGTGTGAGGCTTGTGCTTCTTTCTATGTCTATGGAGAGCATTCAAGGCCCTAACAGGTCAGTCAGGTTTCGCAGGGTAGCGAAGGCAAAGCAACTTCAGTAACTTTGTGCGAGTGGAGTAAGCGATAGCTCACGCAAACGCTATTGAAAGTGAAGCTCAGTGGCCCTTCGATTTTTTCATAGGTAATAGTGTCTTCGAATTTTAGCCAAGAGTCAGCCAAAGCACCTTTTCGGAAAAGTCCAGTTCAATCAAATCTCGGAACTACGGCTCCAAAGCATCGTGCAGTGGATGTGTCGGGTTCGAAAGTCTCTCTTCCTCCTGCTCCTGCTGCCGTTGGAATTGTGTGTTCGTCTCTGCCTGCTCAAAGAGCGACAATCAAGGGTCTTAAAGGAGCACGTATCTGCCTGACTTGAAAACAATCCACGCTCCCTCCGATGAATGATTCTTTGTTCTTGCTTGATTACCGGAGGACTACCGCTAGAAGGCGTTGTCACTGCGACTTGGTGCCTAGTGTGCTCTTCACGGAAAGGAGTGAAACGAGCAAGGAGAGAGAGTAAACCTTTTAGGGAAGTAAGGGGGGAAAGGAAGAGACAGAATCACATCTGCTTGGCTGGTCGACACAAGCAGGGTCGCTGGGAAGGATACAGATGGGGTCCATTGAAAGCAAAGTCAGGACTAGAAGGGTTGAACGGGAAGAACGGGTTGTGGAGCTTTAGTTCTGCTTGGCTGGTCTTCATGGCATGAGGAACTCGGATTCGACAAAAGAATAAAAACCATAGCTGAACTGAGGGATCCCACTGATCGCCCTCCAAACAAAACAACCTGATCTGTGTAGGCCAGAAGCCAGAAAAAGCATGATAGCTCGCTTGATCACACTGATCGCTCCGCTTGTCTTCTTGGTGGAAGGGTTCAGGTTCAGTGAACTGAATTTAAGAAAGAGGCGGAACATCGCTCTCCGTGGCAGCAAAGGGAATACGAACGAGATCTTGATTCAGCCTTTTTCTGGTAGGGGGTATACTCTCGATGAGCAGAAGTAGATGCACAATGAGATTTACCCTGGATTGCCCCAGTTAGTAGGATTAGTGCTCTATATCTGTCTGTCTCCTATTGTTACGAGAAATCCCTTCCTCGGCCGTAGTGAAGAAGTATAAAGAGTTGTTGACCAACTAAAAGCATGGGAGTTGAAACGCAATGCATTCTTTTCGATTCAAAGCAACTGCTTGGCATGAAGTAAGTACAGCATTTCGAAAAGGTCTATCTAAGGCGAATCAAGAAATAGAGTACATTACGCGAGAAAGAGGGGATTCTAATACGTTAACAGATTCAGAAAGCATAAAGGAAGCGAGTGACCACACAAGATCGGCGCGGTTTTCTTCTATAAAGCACTACTTCCTAGCCCGGGTTGGAGAACTGAAATGGATTTCAATCTATTCAGGTATAGGTGGGATGGAGACAAGTACCAGCTCCATTATATGGTAGGCTTTCGGGCAGCTAGTTGGCCTTTTAGATCGGCTTACGCTTTCCTCTGAGGAAGTGGCTAGAGATGCACGAGGGAGTGAAAGCCTCTCTGATTGAATGCGGGTCTTGTGTTATAGGAGCCGAAGCTGCCTAGTCCTTTAGGTCAGTCAGTTAGCCCACTACGCCATCAGAGACTGGATTAGAGCTGGACTGGACCTCCACTTTCGGAAAGATCACCGCGTAATGGAGACTCGCTTTTGACCTAGAAGCTGACAGATGGATTGGCCTTGCCTACTTCATTGCTCACCTTTTTTCTCCCTTCCTTTCTTCTTTAAAGTCGCGATTTCAACGATCTGGTCCTTCGCCCCAGACCACTCTTATTTCCCTGTCACCCGAAGTAACAAAGTCACACAGCCACCCCCAGCTCTTCGCAAATTGGACCTTCAACTTCCCTACGACTTCCGGAAACGCGTCTTGGATGAGCCTAACCGCCGTATACCTTGAAGCACTGTTGTTTTCAACAGCCAGATGGTATCGGAAAGCACCAGCATGCCCTTCAACTACAATCACCACAGCGGTACAGTGGAAGATCTTATTCAGACGAGCGATCGCGCTAGAACTTTGAAGTGAAGCAGGGGAATTCAAGAGTTGAACTTCAATAGAAATCAATAGGAACTTACGGACACTAGTACTAGTGGGAAATTTTCTCTTCATTGTCTTTTTTACTTTACATTCGTTGGACCAAAAATCATACAATAGCGAGAACGAGGAGGAACTCATGATGGTACCCCTTATAAGATAATAAGAGAGAGGGTTGGTAGTGAACAGCGGATCTGCGACACTAGATCATAACAGCTGATATGCGATAGTAGTAGTACTAGTACGAGTAAGACCTATGAATCTTTGACAGAAAGCCGTAATTCCATGAATTTCATAAGCCTTTTTTATTTAACCGGTGACGAGGTTACATAGTAAGAAAGGGATGCCACCCCTTAGTAGCTAAGTAGCAAGTGAGCATGCCCCCGTAAGGAAAGGGAATTCCGAGAGCCCTTACTTAAGCTTAAAGCCGTAAAGGATACTAATGGTTCATCCAGAAACCGAATGAAGGACGCGAAAGTAAGAGTACAAATATGACGTGGAGAAGAGCTTACTGACTTATGAGCAAAAGTGGCGCGGAAACGCGGAAAAAGAATAGAAGTCACTCGCGGATCACATGCATGCTATTGCGACAAGACTTAACACTTACCTATAAAATGAAGTAGGAGACTCGAAAACAAAGGCGCAATTTACGTCACAGCTACTTTCTTGCAACAACTATAAAACGTATTTTTCATTTATCAGAAGGCTTGTCGTAAGTGATCACAATCACAGAACCTTCAGCCCGATACGATATTTCAGGTGTAATACTCGTGTAGGAGTGTCCCATACCCATAGTCAAGAGAAAGTAGGAGTGGGATAAAGATAAAGCGGTATTACAGAAGCGGCTTTAGGAGGTGTTCAAAAGACGACATTTAACCCAAGGGGAATGAACGAAGATAGAAGCAAAAACAGTAGCCAGATCCTCTTCCCCCAGTTGTCAAAGTCAAGGGAGCTGCTCTTTTTTCCTGTCTAAGTTAGTTTAATGACGCTCCTTTCCACTTTTATCATCCTGCAAGTGCAAGAAAAGGCCCCAACCTATAGATAGGGCGTTTTCGAGGGAGTAGGCACCTCTTAGATCGATATCCAGTAGGTAATGAAAATCATCTTCCGGAGCATAAAAAAAGAATTGTTTGTTCTTTTAAGGTCCTTATCCCTCAGCATACATTACATATTAGTATAGAGCAGAGGCATTAATATGTATGAGTTGGGGAGAGATGGGATATAGCTAATCTTTCTTAATTAAGCAAATGGAGATTTCTTTTTAAGGTTAGGTGAAGGGAGCCTATTAATGAGAAAGAGAGCTGTTGATGTTGAAAAGGCTTCCATCCTAGTTGTAGTTGAGAAGCAGGAAAGAAGAGTAGGCATGGGGCTTCTTTCACTTTCTTACTCGTTTTTTTCTTAAGAAAGCAATGATTTTAGCGTTTCGGGGAGAGCCTAGGAGCCATCGTCTTTTTACTCAGCTCAGATAAGCGGTCATCATTCAATTTAGGCATAGGGCCAAAGATCGGGAACTTTCATTCCCAGTATAAGTCCTCGAGTTTCTTGAGCGATTGTTCCATTATCCTTCTACAACCCAGTCTTGTGGAGGAGTCTTTGCACGCACATGAGGTCTGATGAAGAATCCCATGGTCTATGAAAGACTGATACAAAGCATTAGAGATGCCATTCTTTGACAGGATCGGAGAAATCTCATAACTTTCCCTATATGATCAAATGAAAGGGGTCAGAGCCATGCGAGAAAAGGCTTAACTTTAACTTAAAAGCGCAAAAACTGAAATTTTGCATTTCAGCCGTCTAATTCTAGCGTGATTATAGATTATAGAGTAAGGAGAGAAAGGAGCCGGTCCCCATAGCCCATAAAAAAGTGTTCAATTACTTTGACTCAGATGGCACACCAGGTATGTCCCTCCAAGGGAAAGACTGGCACTGTGTTGAACATCTAGAGCCGGACCGGAATGGGAGCGCATGTCCAGCTCAAGCCCAGATCCTGGTTTTTTATTAGGCCTATTGCTGTGAACATGACTCTTTCTTCTGACTTCGAAGAACTCGACTCCTTCCTACGCGCGGGGAATGAGTTCTCTAATAAGATTCCGAGCAGTAAGCGTGCAAGTGTGAACATGTACAGTCTATCGTGAGGCCGCTTACTCGTCAATTGCTCCTTCTTGGTTTCCTTAGTATGTAATGCGATTGAAGCTTTTAGAGAATCTCGTAGCGATTGGTACTGTGTGAGAAGAAATCCCGGTAGCTAAGTGGTTTAGCGGGCGACAGTTAGAGTTCAAGTGAATGGTCGTTGTTGTGTGGGGTCGACTCCCCAACGAGATATGTAACAAATTTCGTAACGTTAACGTAATATATATAAGAGGCTGGTTTTTATGCAAAAAAAGACAAAACGGGATTCGATTTCCACTCATAAGGAAGGAAGGTTAGATACCTTTGACAGGGTTGTATTTTTGGTTGAAATGGGATGGTGTTCAAACTCCCGAAATGCAGTCAGCAGGCCTTCCCCTTTACTGACTGGACTGACTCGGGGAAGGGGTGATCTCCTCCGGAGCATGCTGCACAGCCACTCATTCGTTCTGACTAAATAGTAGAATATATCTCTCGGCGATTCTTTTCTCCGCTAATAAAGCCTTCCCAACCAGCCCGCCCGATCGATTTTGTAAGATCGGCTAATTCAAAGATCTGGTCCGAAGTTGTCGGAACGAATCGTTTGCTTTATCGAGCAAAGCTTTCTCTGGGGGTCTTGGTTGGCCCCGCTCTTTTCAACCAACCTGGCGTCGCCCCGCTTTGCGATATGAACGGACACGAAGAAAGAACGCAGGCAGCGGAAATGCAAAAGAGAAGAGCAAAGATTCCAGACCCTTATTGACTCAATCACAAATCTGTTGAATGAAGGTTCTCAGCCACTAGTTAGAAGGAAATAAAATCCCTTGACTTCGCTTATTTCTTTATAAAGAAAGCAAGTGAGGCGGGCCATTCGAAGTAACGTAACAAGATTCTATGTTGCACCATCTTCCACTCTTCCCGGGATCCGGGGTTTTTGAGAAAAGGTCCCATCCTTCAATATCATGATTGGGTCGACCAGGCCAGATCATGAGTGAATAGAAAATCGAAAACGTACATAGCTGTTCCAGCTGAAATACTTGGAATAATTATACCACTTCTACTAGGAGTAGCCTTTTTAGTGCTAGCTGAACGTAAAGTAATGGCTTTTGTGCAACGTCGAAAGGGTCCTGATGTAGTGGGATCGTTCGGATTGTTACAACCTCTAGCAGATGGTTTTAAATTGATTCTAAAAGAACCTATTTCACCAAGTAGTGCTAATTTATCCCTTTTTAGAATAGCTCCAGTGGCTACATTTATGTTAAGTCTGGTCGCTCGGGCCGTTGTACCTTTTGATTATGGTATGGTATTGTCAGATCCGAACATAGGGCTACTTTATTTGTTTGCCATATCTTCGCTAGGTGTTTATGGAATTATTATAGCAGGTCGGTCTAGTAATTAGGGGGCGGCCGTTCGGTCGCCTATGATACTAGGACCAATAGGTAAAAATGGGTTTGTGCCGCAGGTGTTGAACGATCTACTCTACACAGGTGTGGGCTTACAAGGGCTAGGGCTCATAAACCCTTTCCATTCATCAATAGGGCCCTGGTCGGTCACTTTTCCGGGCCGGGATCGATAAGTGGAAGTCATAAAAAAGAGATGTTTCTCTTCGCACCTCAGATCAAATCAAGAGGCAATGTCATTGTCAAGCTGGCATATATATAAGAACAATTATAAGGATATAAAAAAAAAAAAGATTCGCTGTCCCGGCTGTTCTTCTTTGTCAACGCTACTAAGGATCTTTAGGTTCGCCTACTTGACTTATGAAAGAAAAAAAAAAAGGCTTTTTCAAAAAGGAAAAGGCTATACAATACATTAGTAGAAGTAAGCGTTAGCTTAGCCTACCCTACTAATGTATTGTATAGTAGGGTGTAGTATAATAGGCGAGCAAGTTAGCGAAGACGCTTAGGCTAATAGATAAGAGAGCGTCGGTGCGTAGCCTTCATTCTACTACGCTACGCAAAGGTTACGAAGTCACTTAGCTCGACGTTAGGAGAGTCAAGGGGGAACGCCATACCTACATAGAAGAACCGCTGTTCGCTGCCTTTAGAAGGTCTAACCTTTCGCTCCCCTACTGAAAAGGGTCATTCACGCTTCGCCCCACTGATAGACTACTTAAGATTCAATTCAAAAGGCCCTAGCTTAGTTTCGAAAGCCTTTGTCATTGTCAGTCAACTAAGCTAGGGCCTGAGGCCCCCTACGAATCCGTAAATCTGAAGAGCATGCCGCAACAAAAGGATGGTCCCCTATGCATTTCATTCTTTCCGGAAGGGAAAAAAAGAGAGGACCCCCCCATCATGGTGAACCTCTCCTTGTGATCGGGATGAGGTAAATGCCTCCCAGCCGGGGGGCGGATCGAATCGGAGTTTCCTTAGGTATCCACCGACCTACAGTTATCCTTAAACTTCCGTGCTTGGTGGAGAAGAAGCGAACAAAGGTACGCTCGCTTGCTGTCTTGTTCTCTGCCTAAACTGGGATCGCTCGCCAGCTAGGTCAGATTGGAGCAACATTTATTGAGAACATATTACCCATCTTGGGGGACAAGGGGCGGAACGACCTCTCGATCTACTTACTGCAGCCCAGGAATAAAAACGTCCGTCTAGGCCTTCCCTGTTGCTCCGATCCCCCCTACGCCTAGGACGTTGTCTGGGCCAAGAGCCATAGTTAGTTGCTGTTTTCATTTGGTTGTTTTTTTTTTCTCGTTGTTGATACCGGCAAGACCCAGCCAGATGATGTCTACTGGTTGGTAGTGAGAGGACTCTTAGTATCTGCATACCCCAAAGAAAAGGGGACGCTGATTAAAAAACAATCATTTGATTTTGTTTCTTGCTCTCCCTTATAAGCAGGAAAGGAGTCTATCTATCTGCCTAGCTTTGGTAGATTTCCCCCAACGCAATCCACAGAAATTCCACGAATCCCTTGGTGGATAAGTCCGACGACTCAGCAGCAGTTCGGAATCACGTTTCTCGTCTGGTGGATCTGATATAGAGTTAGGGGGCAATACATACCAAAAGGTACCATAAAAGAACTGTGGGCGAGGAAAACACGAACCACAGAGACTCGTGAGCAAAGGAAGAGGGATAGCGCAACCGCCTTCTGGAGTTCGTCCATAAAGAGATATCCGAGCGATAAGGAAACCTTTGACAGAACAATAAAAAAGAAGAATTTAGCAATAAAAAAAAAATGGATCTTCGGGACTTTCTTAACAAGAACAAAAAAGATGTAGGAAAATCGCCTCCAAATGAGCCGATCTAAAGCGACGTTCCTTAGTTTCAGGAAGTCGAGCGGGAGTGACTAGCCTTCCTTCAAAGGCCAGATGGGTGCCTTCACCTCTGCCTCTATCTCGAAAGAGATTAGTAAGGCGACGGTTCGTAGCGCTTACCATTCTTTGTGATTGCTTATTCGAAGCAGGCCGACTTTATGATATGAAAAGTGGCTAAAAAGCTCCATCCGGCAAAGAGAAGAAACAAGCCCTTCAATTGCGAAAAGAGCGTATTCTTTCCCAAGGGCATTCTCGGCATCTTCACTAGTCGCCTTTCTTGCTATCATTATAGCTTTCTACTAAGGTAATTTATAGCTGACTCTTTAGAGTAAGGAAAGAGACAAGAACTCGAAAGGCGAATGCCTATTCTATTTTCGTATAGCACAAGCCTTTACTCAGTCAGTAGGTGGGAAGTTGTTCTTTCAGTCTTATCCGAGCGCATCAAAGAACCTTTCTTTTTTCTGTAGAATTTTCAGCTGTTGGCAAGGAGCTACTCTTTCCCTCCACTCCGGGCTGGCAAGCTTATATCTCTCGATAGCTGCGTCGGATCTTTCCTGAAAGCTGAGGAAGGTGCGAAGCGAACTCATTTCGTCGCCAGGGTGCGTAAGCCTTCTGATCCTACTTTGTCGTTTAGATTATGCCAATAAAAAGAAGGGGAAAAGGCGTGACTGGCAGGATTGAACTCTCACTTAAGAGGGAAAAGTGATTGCCCGACGCATCACAGATAATCGGCTGGCTTTTTGGAAGAGAAGTGGGCAATTCCGCTGTTAGACTTGCCGCTAAAATAAGCTCTTCCAGAAAGAGTAGCAGCTGCAAGAGCTCTCGTCAGCTTTTCGGACCTGATTGACCTAATCAACCCAATAGAATATGTCCATTTTGAAAGAATAAGGGCTTAGAGCCTAAATATAACTAGTCAATCCATAACTGAAAGCAGGAATGGGAATTTATCCATGTCAACAGACTAGGTAAATTACTTACTTGAAGAGGCATATGAACCCGAATGGGATTGATGGACAGATTCCCTTGCAAAGAAGGTTGACTCTTCAACCAGTCTCCTATCCTTTTCAAAGGCCCGCAGCCCGTATATAGTAGCAGTCTAAGGAAACACTTTATATAGTTCCAGTGTAAGGCCGAACCCTAAACTTAGCTAGCTAATAAGCTAATAAAGAAGGGCTTCCCCTCTTCCAGGCGATTTCAATTGGAGTTCCCCGTCAGAAGTGACACATAGTTAGGGCATTCCCATCCAGTAAGAAAGCGAGCCTGTAAAGCCTTACAGTGAGACAGCTAGCAATCCATCAAATCCTGTGAGAAAACCATTTCCAGCCCAGCTTGCAAATGAATCTTACGAGCATCTTTCATATATTTGTAGACCATTTGCCTTCGATCTTGGTGCCCAAAGCATGATCCAATCTGAACCCGTTGTAGGAACTGATGCCGGCCTCCAAGAGACCATCTCGAACGGCGGATTGCCAGTTCTTGAGCTCCGGACGGAACGTAATGGCCCTCTCGACCCACTCGTACTAGACTTGACGAAGGGTGCTTCAAAGAAAAGGATTTTACGATAGAAAGACTGCCTCAGAGTGCGAGGTAGGCACTTTTCCTTTACTACGATAGATGACTCTGGTACAGTAGCACCCTGACTTAATAATCGCATAGGCACCCGGGAACCCTACTCAGTAAAGAAGGGGAGTCCCTAAACTGCTAGCTGGTATGGAGGGACTAGCCGGGGACAGGCAGGATTACGCAAGGTCCCACTCCAGAACGCACAGCTCGCCATGTTGTTGCATCCATAAAACAGGAGGATAAGTACCGAAATAGTCATAGAGGAGGTCGGAAACTTCCTACAAAACTTACATGGCAGGGGTGCTGCAGAAAACATTAGCTCCTTAATCCATAGCGGGGCGGCTGATCAAATAAGTCGGACTCTCGAACTAAAGGAGATCTAACGACAGATGTAGTAAGGGTGCAAGACGTAACCCGAAGAGGGGGAAAGCTAGCTAAAGTCTTATTAGAACAAGTGATCTCTAAGAAGTAGAATGCTAGGGAGAAGCCGATTCGCCACTTTAATAAAGTCTTTTCGAAATAATGCCTCTCGACAAGGCAGGTGCAAAAGGAAAAGTACTAAGGGCTAGAGCAGTGGAATAGGGGATAAAAAACAAAACCTCGAGCTCTTCCCCCGAAAGGACGTTCGTGGTCACGCCATCTGTGAGTTAGTGCTTCCCAAGTAAGAAAGAAAAGGAAATAGACTCGGCTGTTTTGAAGAAAGAAATAGGTTTCTGTAAAAGGAAGTGAAAGTGAGTGCACTACTAGGAGTGTGACGCTTTGTTTAGGCTTCCCTTGCTAGGGTTACAGATAGAAGGATAAGGGCATCGTTAGCAATTGAAGAAGAATCTACTGCTGGGGAAAGGTGCAGATGAAGTGAATCAATAGGAGAAGGGACAAATGGCACAGAGGGAAGAGAAGTCTTAGTTAAAGAAAAGAAATGCTGCATCCAGATTCGTTAAGTCTTCCATTCAGGAGGGCTCCATATCTTTTCTTCCTAACAGCGTGCGATGAAATGATGGACTCTTTCATATAGCAATAGATGCCATAGAGTAGGGCAGAAGAAGCACAGGCTAGCATTCCAAGTGGGTCAGGGTCAAGTCGGAAATTAGAGCTCAGAAGCTTTCCTCTTACTGTATCATTGCTCTGGGCAAAAAAACTAGATCTCATGAGAGGTTTTTACCGCTAAAGGCCATAGAGCACACTCACAATAGACCAGAACAGGATTTCCCTATTTTTTATTCGTCTCTACGAACGAAGAGATCAATGAATGCATTGCGGTGGGGACGCGGCCAAGTGGTCGGCTAGAGCTCGTCCCAAGCCAACCTTTTTAAGGGAAGGGCTTATGAGTGACGTACGTGATGTGGAACTCTGATAACAGGAGTTGCCACCTGGGAGTTCTTCCGGTGAGTGCCGGCTTTTCTTTTCAAACTTTCACCATCCTTGAAAACAGGAGAACGGAATAGGCCAAGAGGGTAATGTCGGAGCCTCTGTGTAGCCCACACACCAAGGCGATGACGTAGCAGGTTTAAGATAAATAACTAAGGCCATTGTCGATCCCAGACCAAGTGACCTCAGGGAGTCAGATTAGGATTCAGTGACCAAGGGAAGGGGTAGGAAGAAGAAGCTCTTATTCCGATTCCTCTAGAGAGATGCCGAGAAAAGAGCAGAGGGTTTATGTCGGTCCAGGAAAGCTTATTTTGATGTTTGATGGCAGGCCAGTAACAACTATAGTTTTCTTTGCTGTCGGTCCAGCCGAGTTCAGTATGGCTACCTAGTTACACTACCTCACTGCACACTTTCTATCTTTATTAGATTAGAAGCTGCATGCTATCGGAGAGAGAGCAATGGGAGGTTCATTCTTACCGCACAAGAAAGCTAGCCGGAAGCGAACCCAAGCATAGAAGGGAAGCAAGTGGGTAAGCCAATACTATCTCATTCAGAAAGAGGGCGGAAATCTCACATCCCAGAAAGACCTTCTTTTTCACCTGCGCAACCGATTTCATCCTCTTCAAATTAAGGCAAGCAAGGCCTATAGGGGGCGAGAAGCGAAAGCTGCATACCTACAGTGAAACTAATCAGCAAGAGCCAGCATTCAAAAGTTCCTCGATCGACGGAATGAAGGTCTACTTCGTCGCTTGATTCACCGGGCCCATGTCTGTCAACGGTGAAAGATAGCCCTAAATAAAGTGAGGGCCCCGGAAATAGCATTTCTTGGTCTAGCCCCGGAAGTAGTCGCAGATAGAAAGAGAATACGTATGTATACTCAAGTCACTCTAAGGGAATTTGCTGGGATTGGAATGTATGTACTCCCAGTTTCAACTAGAATCGAAGGAATCTCCTCTTTATAGCGCGTCTATGTGTCTGCGTGTCCGTCTTTCGTCCTCTCTTTTCATTCTCTTAGGATTCCCAGTCTCGAGTGACTGGTCTTTGAGGTCTAGTCCTCTTGCCCCTTGAATCTTAGTATTACCTGAGACTTTCTCAGTAGGGTCCGGGATAGAATAGAAAGTTGGAGTTCAGTTCCTTCTTCGAACGAAGTCCTGCCTTTGAAACCTAGCCAATCCCAAGACATATAATGGAACTGCCGTCTATTGTATAGGGCTACTATATTCATTGGAACTCGTCTACTAATGCCGGTCGGATTAGCTACATCGGATCACCTACTACCCTAGGATTATTGGACCTGTTGGAACGGCTTCTTCTATTTCTATCTACACATCTCGGAGCTCATACACCTGCGCATCTCCTCTCTGTCCCGTAAGCATTTATTCCTTCAATGGCTCTGACTCTCTCTTCTCGGTCAGTATATTCCCCTAATCTCTCTGTCATTGGAATAGCCAACAATAATAGGTAATTAACTCCTTGGGATCGAAAGAGAACTTTTGCTTTGGTCTCGAGGAATTGTTGAGCGAGGCTGACTTTAGAGGTGTAAGCACCGCGAGTCTCAATCCAGTCAAATTCCTGTTCTATTACAGGCTCCTAACTGAGCGAAAGGCATAATAGATTCTTGCTCTTCTTATGCCTCTATTAGACCATCAGCTCCTGACTGAGCAAGACGACGTGATCTCCTGACAGATTAGATTGTACAGCGCATCAAGAGCAAGGCTGAAGGCAAAGCAAGTACATCAGTCACCCCATTCTTTCTATAGGCAAGAATCTTTTGTCTTTTCTTTGCCAATTAAAAAAATAGTCGAAAGGAGGCAACTTCTGATACGCAAGACCAGAACCCACAAGAGCAGAGCCAAAGCCTAAGTCAAGCACAGTCACATCAGCACTAGAGACCAGCGATTTTGTCTAGGACAGGCCCAGCCATTCGAGATCCACAGCTAATGCGAGCAGGGACCTCCACCTTCCAGTCAATAAAAAAGAAAGGGAGGAAAGTGAGTAACTAGGGCGTACGCGAAAACTCAAATCTACGATCGTTTGGCTAGATCCATTTTTCGTTTTATGAACGCTTTAGTTTAGTGTCACCATACTTCAAGCATCGAAAAGTCGGTTTTTCAGCATTCAAATAAGCCAATTTAATTAATCGACCGTCGAATGTGACGTGGATACGGTCACGATTCATTCATAGGCTTTAGGTGATTAAGCTGGTCAAGTTGAAGGGGAATAACTTCCCAGTCCGTCCTTGGGACGGAAGCCTCCGCATCACACGTCCCGGCGATAGGCAGAGACCAAGATTTGACCATTTAAGCGCTAGTTCTGCTTTCACATTAAGATTATAGAAAGAGGGTTACTACATTGATAGAGGCATACAAGTATTCAGTTATCAATAGCCCACGGAGTGGTAATTCAGTGATCTTTAACCAATTGCGATTCCGCGCATCTGATCTTTCCTGGTAATGGTTTATTGGCGGGCTGAGACTACACAGGGGTAGAGGCCCATGCCAGTCTTTTTAGAGATCCGACTCGTCACCCGGTTAGGTGCCGGTAGGAGAGTAGGGGGCTATTGAGTTAGAAGTAGGAGACGATCAGACTTATCTTATATAGGCCGCTTAACGAGTTAGAAGATGTTGCCAATGACCGGGTCTCGAGAAGAGTTGGACGCGAACCCCTCCCATGAGAAAGAAGCCTAGCAGCCCCGATACGCCGAAACCTCTTATTCCGGTCCTTAGGCTAACTACGACTAGTCAGGAATTGCGTAAGAGAAGAAAGGTAACCGGATGCCTGGGGCTCCGGACAATGTCCGGAGTCTCTTAAGGAAGGATAAAACCAAAATTAGAATGAATCGACTAGAAAGTTTGTTCCGTAGGCTTTCGTGAATGGGGCTCATGGCTTTCGAAGTCGAAATCACCCGAAAGAAATGGCTCTAATAGTTGAATTTCTCAAAGGAAGGGTTCTTTTGTTCCCAGGGAGTGAAGCCTTTCTTTCCCGGAGCGGCAACTTTCTTTCTAGAAGTAGGAGTTTTGCTTTATTTTATTTCACCTTTGGAGATAACAGCCGTCGGCGTGGATCTTCTTTTCCAATCTTTTCGATTTGATGAGTTGTTGCAGTAGCCACTGCGGCTTTGGGCGAACCGACTTTAGAGGTGGATCCTGATGAAGTAATTGATCCAGCCTTAGCAACCGGAAAAGCCTTCATGGGAGCTTTCTTAACAGCCAGTGGAGTGACAGCAGGTTTTTGGATTTATATAAATAGTCACGATTTCATAGGAGGTAGGTGGAAAAGCAAGCAAAACCTTTTTTTATGTAAAGGGAATGAAGTGACCAGAAGGTTCAAGCTATGAATGTCTTTCTCTACATTTAGTAGCACTCAAGGGATCTCGACGAACAGTGGAACCATGAAAGTCAAAGTAGAGCTGAAATCTCGTGCCAAAGTGGCACACATATGCTTCCAAATGCACTTTCTTTCATGTCCGGGCTGCTTACCGGCGGAGTGCATGGTGTAGTAGGTATGGTTAGGTGCTTTGACGCTCGCAAACATTTTTTTTTTCAAGGAATCATGAAACCATCGGTGCATAAGGAAAGGCCTGAATGAAAGGACCATACCGAAAAGGGGCAAGAATGCGACAGCATTGAAGGGGGGGGGGGAAAACAGACATCCATACGACAGGAGAACGAAGGGCATATGGGGGACGGATAGAGATTCTTTGGTAGTAGAAGATTTGCAATCACATCTGCTCAAGGAACTGTTATACGGTAAAGCAGTTGATGCTTACTTGATTGCTGGTGATTTTAACTTGATTGCTGTTGAGTATGACTTGATTGCGGGTATTGGCCTCAACCTACTAATAGGAATGTGACTGTCCTCTAGCCCTAGCTGGAACTGCCCTTTCCCGAGAATAAGAGGATATAGCTAGTAAATGGAACTCCCTCGCTCCTAACTCAACTATGCCCGGATAACCTACTAAAGAACTTCATTCGTTGGCCGAAGCCGGCTCGGTTCCCAGAATCAAACTACCCTCGATCTCAACACACAGAGACTCCGCTGAGAAGGATTCTCATGCCTTATGTTCAAAGACAGGCCTCAAACTGACGATTATTCTCGATCCATAGATAGAATAGAAATTAGGCCATCTCCCTTTAAGTGATAGGGGAGAAAGAGGAAGAACTCTAACTCTTCTCTTTACACTTTGTCCTAGAAGCCCGGGACTAGCAACCAATAGGATAAGAGGATCCTAGCAACAATAGCAAGAGCAGCCCTGCCTGCGAGTAGAAGAACAAGGATACTAGCAGCCGTAGAAGGAGCAGGATTTCCAAGAGGACCCTTCCTTGCTGAGGATGACACGATGGCACTCCTTAACTCACAGAAGACGTAACGAAAAGAACCTGAGGGCAACTCCTCCGATTAGCTATCTATTTTCACCTAGACATAGCTAAACTTCGATTCCTTGGCCACTTAGATAGAACTCTCTTTTTATTTACAATGAGGACATAGATGCCATGCAGTAACCAGAAAAGAATCCAATTCCTGAGCCCACACCGGGAGTCAGAAAGGAGAGAGAGGATTAGATACTATACCCGTGAAGGAGGGAGTTCGGTCTATGGAGCCACCACCTTCGTAAGCCTTAGACTAAAGATAAGCGGAAAGAAAGCCTAGACCTAAAGTAAAGATCGGAGGACCTCCATCTCTCTTTGGGACAAAAGCTCGAATAAGTCCCCGAGCATAAGCCAAGGCATATTGAGAGAATCGGCTAGCCATTTCATATTTTACCCAATAATATTAGGATTAGGAGGTAAAGGATGACTAGCATAAAAAGCGTTAATTTAATAATTGAAAGGATCCCCACTTCAGCATGCAGTTCCGCGTTGTAGCTCGTGTTTGAGAGTGAGCGATGCTATAGTATTGTGATTGGTTGATCTATTGAGGTAATACTGTCTTTGCGGAGTCTTATAGAAGTAGCGTATGCGCTTGAATCAGCCTGTCTTTGTATAAACAACTAGTCTTCGGAAAAATCTGTTTTTCTTTTTGTGAACAGGAACTTAAACATTAACTGATTGAGCTACAACCACAACAGCCTTAGGCAAGTACGAAAGACAACCAAGGACAACAGATGCGGATTCATTAGCTGCTTTTTTTAGGATTTTCTCCCTTAACTAGGCTAGGGTTTAGGAATAAGGGTAGAAGTGAAGTTTCTATTGAATTGAGTCAGATCTTTGTTTGATTAACAAATGAATATCAGATTTCCAGTAAATGAAAAGTTTTAGAGGAACAGCTGATTCCCCTATTGATTAACCTCCTACAACCTCCGAAGCGGATAAGATTCCAAGAGCTTCGTCTATACCAGAATATGAAAGAGGAGCTTCTACGTTAACATTTCACATAAATGTGCCTCCTCCAGTCTCTCTAAGCGGAGTCCGATTGCAAGAAGTAGCTGCGCTATGCCCGCCCGATTGGAATCTTTAGCAAATATAAGGCTTAGAACTGCAAGGGAATAAGCGGTCTATGACATGTGGTGACAAGGCTAATGGAATAGGAGGGCCCGGCCTTGTGTTCAATATTTCGTACGTAGACTATCTAATATCTATATATTAAGAAAGAGTTGCCAGCGAGGCCTTAGGAGCATTTCTCCCGGTCAATTCCTATGATTGTGGTATAGTTCAAGCATATCATGAGTGACCTTCGCCAAGGATCTAGCAAGCAGCGATTTCCCTGTTGGCGTATAGAGAGAGTCACAACAAAGAAAGGGCCTCGTATGGTCGTATGTCCTTAATTCTCGTATTTATTAGAAGAAACCTCAACTGAAACCTTTAACGTTGTTATAACGCGACGCCTTGCTTAATCCAGTACCAGTAAGTAAGGAAGCCCCTTTGAAAGCATTATTCATTATCTGAGTGAATCCCGTCTTGTGACAAGTTTAAAAGAAGGACTATTGAAAGCGGGGATAGCGGATTATCTTCTCGGGAAAGCTAGCAAGCCATCTACTTTCTTTCCTTCACCCCTCAAGTAGTAAGGCTTTCCACCCTGCCGGTCCTAATCAAATAAAAGATCTTATCCGGCTAGCCATTGGTCGCTTTATCAAATCTTCTCCAATTAGAGAGTCACTTCGTCCCTTTTGGAGTGGAGAGAGGAGTACCGGAAGCCCATTAAGTGTAATTTCTTCTCTGTTACAAAAGTGCATTTGCTTCTGCCCGGGAGGGCTATATCTATCTTCTCTTTTCTTTCCTTTAGGTATAACGCTAATCGATTTCTTTCCTCCCGCAAGCTAACGAACGATCTGAAGGGCAATTCTCTGTAAAAAGAAAGGAATTGAAAAATGAAAAGAAGTATAAGTACCTCACCTCAAAGTCAAGCCAGCCAGTCTTTTTAATAGAAGTCTTTCATTCCTTGGAGCGAGTGAAAGCAAAGGATAAGAGCACATGGGAAAGAGACTGTTTTTTCAAGCCAGTTTCATTCCTAGTTGCGCTGAAGTCTTCCATTCCAAGAATACAATAGTCAGACGCAACCCTTGACTTCTCTTCTATGGTGGAGTCGTTTGCTAGTCCCAGATGGAATCCAAGAAACTAGCGTTGAAAGGCAACGAGGAGGGAACATTTGAGGAGCGTATTATGAACATACTTGGAGCTATTGAAAAGAGTCAAATAGAAGGAACTCTCAAGTGATTGGGCTTACTCTCCTTCTTCTTTTCAGCCTGTTGGGCAACATCAAGCGTAGATAGTAGTTTTCAGCCTATTCTTCGTCCAACGGAACCTAGTGCCCATTTTTGGCTCAATATGATACGAATTGGGAAAGGCCCTAACGTCCTTGACTACTGACTTTCCTGGCTGTCCGCAGACTTCCCTTTTTCTATAAAACCTAATCTTATTTAATCTCGTCAAGCCCACTTCGCGGTGAACCAGACGTACGACTTCTGAACCCGAAGCTCTTTTCTCTTATGATATTTCGAGTTCTAATTTCAATCCCCTTGCTTCGACTCTTGTTTGAAACTGGTTACCAGCTTATGAGCTGCGGGTAACGTAACTAAGGCTCTACCCTTTCTTTTCTGGGGGAATTTCTCCTTGATCTGAATTAGGCGGCCTAATCTCCTACTTCTCTTTCTCGTGGCTGGCTTAACCTCATTCAAAAATGCCCTTTTTCTTGGCTTAAAGAGCCCTTTCTTTTCCACTGACAGTTCACAATACGCTTTCTAAGCTTAAAGAGTGGTATTTCCTTTAGTTGTGAGGTACTGGCTATTGGATTTGAACTGGCTGGATTCCCGCCTGACCCACCTATGGGATTAGAGCTTTGTCCTGAACAGCCCTTTCTTTCCTGTTCGCCGGAGAGCCACTCTTTTCGCTGGGTGGGCTTATCAGAAAGCCTCTTCTATCTATTTATTCAGAAAGCCTCTTCTATCTATTTATTTGAAAAAAGTCATTCTCCTTCTCACTCTAGAACGACTCCAACCCCTTTGGATAGAGAGATTTTCGAGTGATCGGGAATTGCTCACTGTGGGATGGATAAACTGAAAAGAGAGTCAAAGAGATCACCTTAGTTAGTACACTCGAATCCTCATCAGAAGGAAAGGGAGAGTGGGCAGCCGCTGCTCCTTACTTAGTCAGTCTCAAGGGGCATTCCTAAGCTTCAATCTATGATTCCTGTAGAATCAACCTAGGTTCGTCCTGCTCTCTCAACGAGGTTTATTGCCAGCGATGCTCGAAGACGAATCGGCTCTTTCCATCCTTGGAGGTGGAATAGTTGGTTAATAATTCACCTATTCTAGTTTGGGCTCCCGCTCCTGGCTCTTCATCCGCCTACTGAGTCTCTCTTGTATGAACGCGAAAACTCTATCATGGCATTGTGGATCCTCAATTCATTGCTTATCATCGGGTATGTCTTGGTCTAGAAGAAAGGGAGTATAGTATAGTTTGTCTTTCCCACTCATTGGCTGCTCGTCCTAACGGACTCGATCAGTTATTATTCGAGTAGATTGATGCTTTCTTTTGGTTCAATCCAGTGGTAAGATATAGCTACAAGAAGACTCCAGTGTTCAAGGTAGAGAAAAAGCAATTCCTACGCTAAAATGCTTAGGCCACTGGTCGGAGAAGGGTTGCCGCTGGTGAGTATTCAAATAAAAGGGATGGCGATTCTATAGAAAGATGCTTTTCCGCGTCCTCGTTAGTCCATTAAGGGGAGTAGCCCTTTCTTCGAGTATGGATGGTTTTATCATTCTGGAGCAACCAAGTGATGGTAACATAAAGGGGCCTGGGATTCAATAGAGTATTGGTTCGAGATCTGATCTTGGGAAAAGAAGTAGAGACATGCTTCCTACAAGGGGCGAAAGCGATCGATAGAAAGAACTCTTCATTAGAGCAAAGCCTTAATGCCGAACTTGGTAAACGAACAACTAAGAGGTCCCTTCCCTCGGATGTAAGGCCTAGCCTGAGATACTTCCGACTTAGGTTCAGCTAATTCTCATTCAAAAGGGAAACTTGCGCTTATTCATATAGAAAGAGGAAGTCCTATTGACGTATAGAAAGTACTACGCTTTCATCCTCTTTTGCCTAAGGGCAGGGTCCTACTCCTCAACCGGTACACAACCCATTACCTTAGTTAAGTTAGGATTTTCTCAGGTACCTAAACCGCTTCCATTCAATTCAATACATAGCATGCATTCAACCTCAGCAGCCTCCTGCTTCGTAAGCCGGAAGGGAGAAAGAAAAGGCAAAGCTCCGTATCCAAGTGGAGTCCCGTCCATTTGCGAGGTTTGATTCTTAAACCGGATCGAGTCATGATCATTAGGATATGAACTTGCAGCGAGTTAGCCTCCTTATGCTATCACGAGGGGAACCCTCCCTCACCCCCGCACTTTTCCTCCCCAAACCAAATAGAAAGATGGTCAATTAGTAAGAACTTACTTGACAGGATCATGAGATACCAAAGGAAACAGATGGATCTCCTTTTCGGGTCTCACCCCAGGCTGCTTTAGCCCTCATGAATCCCCTTCATACCAAGCGACCATTGCCAATAAGATTTCAGGTGTCGCTACCCTGGACCATCAGTCTCAGTCTGATTTAGACTTAACACCTGCTATGAGAGGTTTTCGGACACTATGTCCTTAATTTTATGTAAGAGAATAAAAATAAAAACATACAGCAGGAGACCGGCATTTAATAGAGCTTTGTTCCTTTTAAGGTCTCTATCTGTGGATGTGGATTGAATAGAGCTTTGTTCCTGTGAAGGTCATTCTCTATCTAGGGATTTCCTAAGTGTATTAAGCTTAGTGCCATTACCCAAAGACTTCATAATCCCTCCAGCATTTGCATAGCCAGAGAATCCCTCCACCATAGCCAGAGATTCCCTCCAGCATAGCATAGCCAGAGAACGACATTAGTTTTACTCTAAAGGTGATCATAATGGTATGGGTACTTTTTTTAAAGGCACGAGAGGAAGCAAGACCTTCCCCTTCCACGGCACACAAGCTGTGAGAGTGAAGGCAAGCTATCTCCATAAGGTGTTGTTAATCTTCTTTTCTTCGTCGACTCGAAAGCGAGTGAAGTAAAGAAAAGAAATGTCGGAAAATAGTTTATTGTGTGAAATGAGGAGCTTAGGAGGGAAAGGAAAGTTGGCATTTCCTTTTTGACTTCTCTGACGATAAGATATTCCCCAGTACTCCGACTACTACTAAAAGAGAGATGAACGTTCAGAATTCATAAATGAATCTTCATAATGGAAGGAAGAGATTGTTAATCGGAAGGGGAAGATTTTGAGTCCTGTGATAAATTCTTTCTCTTGATCTTCTAGGATCTCTTGATGGTTGACTTCTTTCTGCTCTAGGAGCGACGTCTAACAGCTACCTGCAAACTTCTTTCCCTCTTGGCTTGGCTTTGAATTCTTAAGAAGTCCTATTCAAGCACTACTTGTAGATCACACGAGAAAGACGGACTTTTGATCAATTTCCCATCTAGAGCGGAGATTAGCCTTTCCTAGGAGAAAAGAAAGATTTCTTGAGATTAGGCTCACGTTTGATTGTAGGGCGTTTAGGAAAGCCGATGCATATGGGAAAATAAGAGGAAAGGGACTCGGATTTCTTGCATGGCCGAAGCCATAGATCTTTTTTGGTATGCCTAATTTCAGTGGCGACTAACTTGGAAGAAATTCCTTCAGCTGGTCGAAGGAGCCCTTTCGGGCCACCTCTTTCCATGCTTTCCTTGGAGAGGCAAGCATATTCGCTTATTCCGAAGAAGAGATTTTCTCTTCTGCCTTCTCACTACTCTTTCTTCATATTTTAAAATATTGAAACAGGAGGTGGAAAGTTCCCAAAAGTTCTACCCTGGACGTCCCGGTTGCCGGTTCTATATCGTGATCCGTTACGGTAACCGAGCGGTGGAGAGAAGGGAAGGGAAGGGAATTCATCGATCCTTTTTCAGGGAAAGCGGGAGGGGGAAGATGGCTTACTAGACAGGGACGAGTTGGCTTAACCGTGGAAGGTACGTTCTAGAACTTTTGGATTCTATCGTAGGTAGTGCTAGATCAGAGGTGGAGAGGACGTAAGCTACTTAGAATGAAGAAGACAGCAGCGATTCAGTCAGGAAGGAAGATTCTCACCATGTTTCGGGATGCCTTCCCATTGTAATTGCGGTCCAAAAAAAAAATGCGATCTTTTCCGACAAGTCTTTTTTCATTTTTCATTTAGAAGGAGGCCCCTTTTGCTTTAGCACAGGGCTAGAAGGCTGTGATCTCGACTCAGATGGCTTTTCACTCACGCGATATTCCTCATATGTCAAGGGCTGGTAAGGTTTGATGGTGGGAAGAGACCTCTCGAGAAATGCAGCTGCGATTGCCACTGTCTGTGTCGATAGCAGAAAGTACGACTGGAACCTAGACTGCTAACGTTTATAAGAATCCTTCCTTCCTATGTCGGAGACAGAACCCCTTGTCTTCAGTCGCTATCCCTGGGTGGTACGCAGAAGTCACGGGTCCGTCCCGCCTCTCGTACACATACAGAAAAGAAAGAGACGGTTTGGAACCGGCCCAGGCCCCAAAGAGAAACAATTCGAAGAAGGGGCCTCGAAAGAAGCGCACTCTCTGGTTTGTATGTGTATGGATAGGGAAGATTTGTAAGTAATTTAGACTCTTCTTATCTTATGAGTTAAAGAAAGATGCTAGGTTAATGACTAGGGCCGGTCGTATAAATCCTTGTTCTTTTGTTCTGGGAAAGCGAAAGCCAGCACCTAAGAAGAGAGAACCTTCCTGTCCTTTAGTTCGGAGATAGAGGGAGCACGTTAGGGCGGATCAGAAAGAAGGAACTGAAACCTAAGTTCAATGCAGAATTCTTTTTGCGAGTGAAGTGAAAGTTCAGTTGACTATAGCTTATTGGCAAGCGGGAGGTACAAGTGTCGCAGATCAAATTGTCGGCAAGCAAGCTCAGAAGAAACCGACTTTCCTTTCCGGCTAGTGGTAGCGGTTGAGAGCGAAGCGAACCTTTTCTTAATGTTCATTACCTTCTCCCCCCTTCATTTCCATTCATATTCATTCCTTTCAGGATCAGTCGTGGTCTTACAAACTATACCGATGGTATGAACAAATCCCTTTCTTCATACAAATGCGTAAAAGAAATAAAAGAAAGATGTTAGCCGCACGCCGTCTACCGTTGAGTTAGCAACCAAAATAAAAGAATTAGGTTATGTAGATACAATCGAAATAAAAAAAGAAATAAAGAGATTGAATCGCACGACACAATCAAAACATTTTTCTAGCAAAATCCAAAAATTTCTAAGAACATAAAAAAAAAAGAAAGGTGGTAGGCCGAAGAACCGTTGAACGCTTCAACTTGGCCACTGAAGAAGGCTGGGCGAGAGACTAGGCCAACGTCACTGCTTACTTTAATGCCATGGTTGGAGCTTTGGGCTCCATAGACGGAACTATGTATTTAGGTATTTGGGAGGGGAGGAGAGAAAGAACGCATGCAATGGGGATTGGATTCTGTCTGTCGGAGGTTCGAGAATCTATGAAAGGACATCTAAGACTAAGGAAGAATTCAATAAAGTCCATTACTGAGAGAAGTGGTGATCTCGTCTTGCTTGCTGGGAGAAAGGAAGCTTCCGGACCACCTTTTCCAGCCAGATAGCGAGACTCAGCAATTCACACTAACTGAAAGCGGCCGAGAACACGTACCTATCCCTTACGGGAATCGAACCCGTGTCTTCGACATGAAAAGACGATGTCCTAACCACTGGACGAAAGGGACCAACAAGCCATTCTTCATATACTTCAGCTCCGAGAATAGAAGTGGTTCGTTTTCTTTCTATACGCAATTCAAGATTGAGTTTGTGTTCATGTTGGCGATTTCTGATGTGAATTCGTCGGGTCGTCCCCCCTTCCTACGGGTTCCCCCACCGACCCAGTGATACACCAACCACGCGCCTTTCCTTTCTCCGATCATAAAGTCCCCCGATCTCTTTCTTTGTCTTTCATCTCCCCCTGAACAGAATAAGTGACGGCCCCGAGAAAAAAAAAATAGCTGACTTTCCTTTAAATAAAAGGAAAACTCGCTTTTACGTGCGAGTAACTATGAATGTCGAATGTCGTCTTCTTTCTTTATGTCACTCTTAGCACTAAAATATTGAACTCTCACTTGCGCCTTCAAGCTTTTCAATGAAATCTATGTTATTGTTATGGTTATGCTTGACAAGAGTATGCCAATTTCACTTCCTGGGGGAAAGACCTAGAGATTGCTGGAAAAAACTTAGGCAAAAAAGATTTCAAATTTAGAAACTCCCCCTGGATCTAAAAACTCAAGGTGCGTAGCCTCCAACAACTGGCTTTATCCCAGCGCTGTCTCTTGCTCTTGCCGCCCATGCTTAAACTGGCTAACTTAGACTCCAGTCCTTTAAGAAGAAAGAGTGCTTCCGGAAAGAAAACTGTTTTTCATTTGACTTCCTGATTTCATTGCTCGGAGAGCTTACTGGCTTAAAATAGCTCTTTTCCCCTGATCTGGCTCTCGAAGACTCCTTCAGCAGGCCCTGAGAAGTGAGCGAAGGAAGGGCTGGCTTCGAATAACGTATATTTCTAAATGAAATAGCTTACCTTATTGTCCAATTTTAAGACTCCTGCGACCTTGCGCCTGCTTTTATAAAATATCATCCTTACTGGCCGCCTGCTGGTCTAAGCTTTATTTTATATCTATCTCTAGCTTTCTTACTTACTTTATCACAGCACAGGATTGCTCTTTAACCTAGCTTGAAAAGGAATTGAACTGAACTGCCCCTTCAAAAAAAAGCTCACCTGGTCTCGAAAGGAAGGGGAAGCACTTAGCATTCCATTCACCTTAAAAAAGGCACTGAACTTCACACTCGCTTAAAGAAGACCTGAGCATCACACCAAGGAATCCAACTCATACTGAATGGCTGAGAACTTAAATAGAACTAGATAGGCTTTCAACAGGATTACCCTAAACTCACAATGGTCAAACCCCAAGGATAAACCCTCTTTCTTTGCTCGTATCCATATCCTCAAAACCTCCTAGACCTACTAAAATAAAGACTTTGCGCTAGAATGAAAACCTTAGCACCACTCCCTGTAACGAACTCCTACCTCCCTTAAAAAAATTGCTTACACTTTGTATGTACGGGTCTCGGTAAGGCTTACCTTCAAACAAAACTGAAAATGGAACAGGCTCCCAGGGAAACAAAGGCCAAGTGCGGATTCGTCGAAGCTCTCTTATCGTTAGCCCTCTCAGGGAATTATCTATATTCATATTATCCTGCCGAAAAAAGATGCTTGCTTGCGTAAGGCACCACTTTCCTAAGCTTTATAAGATAAGATCTAAGCTAGATTAGCTGACGTCTCTTTCCCTTGTCAGCTTGCTGTCAAACTAACTTGCCCGAATCAACTGCTTGATTATAAACTGCTAGTCTGAAGGGACTCTTACTCGTTGGTTGGCTCATCTGGATCGCCATCGAAGCACTGATAAGAACTAGAGATTGTTAGCGCCTTATCCACCACGTTAGAGTGAGTCTTACTACTGAGAGTCTGCCCTTTAGCCCATTAGCTCCTTTTTAACCCTTCTATAGAACGCTTGTGGGGAACCCCCTTATGGAACTCTTCCTCGAACTGCTGATACCCCTTTTGCCTTTGCCTTACCCGCTAGCCCCGCCCCTTAGGACCAGATTGAATCAAAAATCTTGCTATTAAGGATCGCCGGGTGTGATTACAGAATAATCCTAGATGCGGAACTTGCCGGGTTCTTTCATGCCTCTAGCTAGGTGGAGGCTTACGCTTACTTTGGATTATTATCTAAATATAAGGACTCTATATAGGGATAGGCTGGCAAGCGGTTCAAGGAAGGTAACTTTTTGAATCCCAGTTGGCCTCGTCATTATTCTTTTGTCGTGATCCTTTCTTTCGTCTCATCTTCTATCGAAAAAGGCCTTTCCGCTCTTTCCTTCTGCTAATGATTGATTCGTCCGGAATGTCCTTTCTAAATGTGAAAAGCTGACTTTCGGGTCTCTCTCTTTAGGGGTCGAGGTAAGCACTCAAAGGCATGCGCGTGAAGAAAGGACTTCCCTACTTCTCTAGCTTAGCCTACCTCGCAAGGGCTGGCTTTCGCGCTAGGGCCCTAGAACTAGCAGCTCCCTTTCTTAGGTAGGCGTGAGCAAGCTATATCTTCGTAAAGGGCTAAGCTAAGGATAAAGATCTTTCTGCGGGATTGAATCTAAGGCGGAACCTAGAAAGACAAAGCAAGCATCGGCCGAACTCAGGGGACTGCCCGGCGGAGCACCACCAAATGAAGAGAGTTACCACAAGCCTGAGACGACTTCTACTACTTCGCCAGCTTCGAATCCTTAGACAAGAGCTAGGACGGATTGAATCGAAAGCTTTCTTCTTTTTGGCTTAGACCGATAAAGGGAATAGGGGTGAGGAGGTAGACTAAGTCAAAGGCATTGCTCTTCACTTCCTTTCGAGTAGGGGTAGGCCCGTGACCAAGACAGAAAAAGAAGGAATTGCTCCGGTTCTGGATCAAGGTTTTCCAATAGCTGATTATTAAAAAACAAAGGCAGAGCCACTACCACTACCATACATAATAAGCAGCACAAACAGTATCACGGCCTCCAGATACGGATCCCGCGCCAATGGACTTTGTTGACCGGGAAACTAAGCAGAAATTGCAGTTTACTCCGGCATATTCAGATCTCATTGCAAACCCAGTAGTTGAACCAGCATCACCGGTAGCGCTTATAGAGCAGCGTCCAAAAAAGCATAAATCAGGCAAAGAGCCAGGTCAGGGAAGCCTCCTTGTGAACAAAAAGCCGGCGGAAAGAAAGGACCTATATCGGAGAAACTGCAGGTCGAACCTAGGGGCATCTCTAGCTGACACAATATCCGACAAAAACAAAGTCATTTTCGGCTCAAACTTCAGCAAAGGTAGCACAGTCAGCAGCATTATATCCAGTGCCCACCAATACGGATCCCGAGCCAATTACAGGGGCGGGGCACTTATCCGTCTCTCTCGCCTCTATAGTGATGCTGCGCGATAGATCCACTTGTTTGGATGGGTAAATCACTAAATCAACCGGTGTTCTGGCCACTCCCATCACTTATAGGTAAAAGCTCGCGGGTTAGAAACCTTTTTTACGGTACTTGGTTTGAAGCATAGGTAGATCGGGATCAATATAAGTCAGTAAGCCCCACCAATGCCTAAGATATCCACCAGCAGATTCTCCAAAGGAAGCATAGAAAGTTTACCCTTTCAGCGATCTTCGAAAGAGAGTATGCTCTTCTTGATGCAAACGATGGAGTAAGGAATGAAGATATCAAGGTTTTGACAGTTGAAAAAGAAAGGACATATCTTGCGGGCTGCCCCTGTATCAAACAACGGGAAAGGTCTTTTTTCTCTCTCTCTCTGATACGTCGCGTCGGCCCTAGCCAAGTGGAAAAAGAGCTGGCGGGCAAAAGATAAAAGACCAAAAAAATGTCATCCATTTCTGGATTTCCTGAGCGAGGAGTTGAACCAAAGCCAGCGCTAACTATTCGGTGAATTGGGTCGGGTATACTAGGGTGCTGTTCCCTACCCCTAGCGTAGCTAGGACGGTAACAAGTCACAGTCCTGGGAAGAGGGGCTACCTAGCAAGCTTATAAGGGTGAAATCAAAGGAATCTCTTTCATCATTCAACTTTTAGATGCTAAAGAAAAGATGTGCTTTCAAAGGGCTTTCTTTAATTAGTTCTATTCCACCGCCGGTCCTATCACTATCAGTAGTAAACACGAATTCCTTTATTCAATTTAGTTCTCCTCCCTAACGGCACACTGTATATAATCTCTCTAGATGGCCAATGTGAACATCAAACTTGTATGTGTTCAGCATATTGAAAGTGACATTGACAAAGCAAAGCACGGATTCCCTAGAATGTTAGAACTCAGACATGACAGAGAAGGTAGTCAAAAACGGTACGCTAAGCTCCTTGCTTCGTCGCTTCTGTTTTCAGTCAGAGAATGATGTTTTAAGCATCTCTCTATGCCAGGCATCTATCTGACCTGACAAGGAGGTCGACTTTGATATCTCAACCCTGATCTCTACGGTTGGTTGAAGGTGTCTTGGATTGGAAGACGGGTCGAAATTAGATCTGGATAGAAGATTCATCTACGCTGGCAAAAGGGCTTTCATTGAATCAGACTTTCCCAATGCTGCTCCTCTCCGATCCCCTCGCTGTGCTTGAGTGGCATGAAGCTACTAAACGAAAGCTAACTAACGTATCTAATCTAGTGGCGATATCAAACAGATTCTGCCCTGGGGAGAGCGGCTGAGACAAATCAAGATCTTGTGTATTCCCCCATCCCTCGCTTTGACAAACTTTCTATCGCTACGCCCCTGGGATTGGCGGGAAGGTCTATTAATAGAATAGTGGTGCGGTATCTGGGAACTCCTCTTTCGAAATGGGAAGAATAGCCTAGTAAAAGAAAGAGCCTACTTTCGTACTCAAGGGTCTACACTGTCCTTCTGATACAGAATAGAATCCGATACTATTCAATATGATGGTCTTGCTGCTGCTCTGTTCTCCGCTGTTGCAAGGAAGAAGCCCTGCGCTTAGCTCGAGCAGTGGATTAGGTAGAGAAGATAGTTGTGAACGACTCCGCTCTTGTTGATTTGTTGAACAACTTTCATCCCTGTGCTCAATGCCCGGACCATAGAGAAAAGATAGGCTCTTCCGTCTGTTGTCACAAGTCTTGTTGACTCAGCCGGGAGTGAAAGAGATTCTCTGATTCGACGTTCTCCAAATCCCAATAGGAAAAGCTTAATGGCAGCTAGATGGCCGGCTCTCTTGATGCAGGATTTCTCAGTCGGCGGGGGTCTTAGGATTCATTAGGAAGAAAAAGCAAGATCTCCTGTCTGATTCTGATAAGGGCTCTTTAAGAGATATCGTTCCTTGACAATGGCCGCGGGTAAGCTCCGTCGTTCGCCGATGATGGCAGGTGCCCAAGAGCTGTAGTCTAAGTCAAGTCTTTCCCCAGTCCACGCCCCGACCCTAAGAGAGAAATCTGTAGCTACTCTTGCTATTATTCACCTATTCGATTTAGGAGACTCACCGATAGAGCTAAACCAAAAAGTACCAGTTGTTGATTCTCTTTACACTCTTGTTCGCTAGTACGTACAATTGTGATTGATGAGCATATGGAACCTCTAAAGTGAAAAGCTCTTATTCAGTCAAGCATGGAATACCCCCTTGGGATGGGGGCCTAAGAGCCATAGATCACTAGCGCTAGAGAGAGCCGGTGCCTTCGTTCGGGTAGGTGGGTGGAAAAGCTTACTACTAATAGATGCAAGCTATCCTAGTGCGATGGGTGAATATGGGACTTTGTTTGAGAATGAGCTTACTCTTTTTGGAACACCCCCTTCACAGACATTTGTCTGGCCGCCAAAGACCAGATAGGTTTGGTAGGTGTAAGGTAAGAAGAAGGCTCTTCGGCTTGGGTTGATTTACGCTCTAGCAGTTGGCAAATAGGCCCAATGGTAGAGATCAACTAGGCTACAGAGCGAGACTCCTCATACGTCCTATACAACCATAGTCTTAGTAGCCGCTATTGACTGACTTACCGAGAGCAAGAGAGGAAGATGGGATGGTACCAGTGGAAGAGAGTCATCGAAGAAGATTCTTTTTCTATCATAAAAATTTAAAATTTCATTCCCCGATCAAACAAGAAGCTTAAGATGACCAATCGGCGGATTTCCCTGGGGTTCATGACTTTGCCGCCTTAACTCTCTAAACTGATCTACGCCCATACTTCGTCGCTTCTCAAACCTATCGAATCAGAATTGCTTCACCTCTTCGATTACCCGTCTGACACAACTAGATTAGTGTAAAGCCCATAGGCAAGAAAAAGTATTATGGCACCACTAGCAATGATCTGCTCGATGCAACAACAAAGAGTGAGGCAACAGATTTGGATTAGTCCCTGTCTTATGGGAATCCCAAATTATGGTCCGTCCGTCTGAGAGAGGGTTTGTCTGTTCATCAAGCGTATGAGTCTTTTTGGATCCCTTCCCGGGGGGGTAGCTTATAGTTTAAATCTAGTTCTGGCTAATTAGCTTTCTTAAATCAATTGAAGAGAGGTTCTATTCAAGTGTTGTTATTGTCACCCTCATCGAGGAGTGGATAGCCACCCTTTCTTGTAGAGCCAGAGTTCTAAGCCTAAGTCAATCTAACGGAATGCCAGTCGATGAACATAGACGCCTGCTAAGCGGAATGGACCAATGCGACATTGACTAAAGAAGGTAGACAAAACAAAAAGGCAAACTATAGAAAAAGCCAAGCTGACTGAATGAAATGCCGCAGCTGACTCTGACTCCGGTTCGGTACCTACTCCATATCTGAAGATTGACCACAGCGCCTTACCGCCCTTGCTTGGAGTTCGATCCACACACGGCATGAACTATTCCCAAAAGGCAGTTTGGACGGTGTGCAGATCTATAGGTGCTTTCGCTAAGGATCTTACATGGAAGCGCCGAGACAGATATATCCAGGTCTCGTTCATCTTTTGTCTATCCTATCCCTATCTATAGTGACGGTAGGCAGACGCTTCATACCACAATAGACGAGGACTGTATAGCTTCCGACGCTCTTTTGGATAGCTACACTTCCTTCTAATCTTGGAAAGGCTTCTTCTCCGTTGCACTGATGCCTTATCTTCCTTTCTTGTAATTGTAATCAAGGAAGTAGGCGCTAGGGCTTCTATTAGGCGAGAGCATCCCTTTCTATTTAGATATCTTCGAGTGCTGGATGAGTAAGGGCCCCGGTTCTTAGAAAGAGATTCGCGATTGCATCCTTCTTTCCATTTCTTGTCATCAAAGTATAGGTTCTACCTTCCGCTTGCCCTTCGATCCAGCTGCCCAAGCGCTCTTAATAGATTGCTATGAAAGATCTGTCTTCTTGTCTCACGAGTCCCGTGTTCTAAGGATGGTCTTCTTAAGGAAAGGAGAGGATTAAAGGTTACTTTAATAGAATGAGGGTTAGCGGTACATTACAGACCGTCAGGGAGAGGTTAGTCCTTCGTGTGAATGAATGAGAGAATTGACGATGGGAATAGCACTCAGAGGAGGTCACGAGGCTCTCATCTAAGTCTTTCGATTTCTTGTTTTCAACCTTTCTGGGCCTGGTTGTTACGATCTATGATAGAATGAGGGTGCCGCTGAGAGCCGTAAGTAGAGAATGTCCCAAGCAAGCAGTAGCCAAGAGCACTACCTGGAGCAGCCGGAGAAAGACCGATATGCGTGGATAAGAGAAGAGATAGGCGCTCGTAGACTTCTTTCTGTTCTTTTTGGCTTCTTTTCTTGGAATGAGTAGGGAGCCTCCTATTAGATTATAGTGACGGTAATGGCTGATGCCTTAGAGGAAGGTAGTTGTAAGGGATGGAAAGCCTGGGTTAGAGGCTCATTCGATAAGATAAGGGAATTTTGGGACTAGATTGATTGAATCATGATTTTAGCTCATTTGGTTGGCAGAATCAGTCATAACGAAAGAGACTTCCGTCGAGTTCGAGCGGGGTCATCGACCATAGGCCGTCAGGATGAAAGGCAGTATAGTTAGGATATGACGCTCCTTGTCACCTAGAGCTGAGGGATAGGAATGTCGACCATAGGAATGGGATTTGCAGAGAGAGAGGGACTTAGTGAAAGGTATAGGTTAGCTTTAGGGCCTAGGACGGCTCCCCCGTAATTGATAAAGGAAGTGGATCAGCTTGCAACTTTGAATGAGCCTCTAAGCCTGCCTTTGACAAGTAAGCCTTCTCCTCTAAGTCTCTTCGCTTCCAGGGTTGCCCATTGGAAACCATCCCCAAGATCCATAAGCCATAGATGGAGCCAGAAGGAAGAGATGATCCGGCTTCGTTCTTTGTCTTCTCTTCTCTTTGGTAGTGGAGAGAGGTCGGGAGTATGGCTCCCGCTTTGAAGTGAAGGGATGGGAATTGAATTCTTTCTTTCCATAGCTCGTTCTATGGATTGCTATGAAAGGCGCCTGACGTCTTTCAATCGATTGTTGAGGCATTCTTTCTTCTACTAGTTCGGCCGGGATCTTACTACTTGGCTTCGAGAGTCCTCTTTTCTTCTTCTTTCTCTTTAGGATAGATCTCGTCTTTGATCCCTGGGTCTCTTATCTTAGCCCAGAGTCCCTGAACACTTGCCTTTCATAGAAGTAGAAAGATAGAGCCGCACAATATCCTTTCCTCTGTTCTGTCTTCCTCGACTTAGCAGCCAAGTCTTCTCTTACAGGTCTTGTCCCTCTTCTTATGTCATGGTCGAACTTCTCTTCGACCCCTTTCCTTTGGCCTTGCTTTTACCTTTCATGGAAACTGCATTTCATGATACTAGACATAGAAAGAATTGACTGATCGGTCACCAGTTAAAGGCCCGTCCCGTGCTCAGGTACCTGTTTCCATTCAAGGAAGGATCGATCTGGCAGCGTCAAGCAACGACTTCGGCTATCGAGTTTGAATCAAAGTGACGGGCAAGAAGCTCATTTGGTAGAAGAAGTCAGTGCATTTGGGAATTGACTTAGTCGACCGGGATCTGGAGTAGAGCTCCTGCCAGAAGACTTGCCTTTCATAATCCCAAAGGTATGCAATCTCCTAATGGAAGCCCTAAGTCTAGATTAGGCCCTACCTTTCATCAGTAGAAAGAAAGAGAGTAAGATGCTCTCGCCTCTAATAGAAAGAACTCTGCGATCGCCTATTGAGTCTGCTACTGCCCCGAGTGGGCTTGCTTGGTCCGGTCCTCCTCTTGGCTTGCTTAGCTCTTGGTACGGCTGATAGAACCCGGACCGTCGACTTGCATATCAATCAGTTCGAAGATCTCTTCCATCGCTCTTCCTATTTCTTCTAATCAAAGGTAGGGCGGAGGGCTTCTCGTGAAGAAATCTCGCCGACTAGACTTTACTAGAAAGAAATGAGAAGAAGAGATCGATTGCCTAAGGTCTTTCTACTTCTTGATGGTGAAAGGTAGTTTACTAACTCGACCCTTTGGAGATTGGTCCGCCGCTGTAATGCCATGGCCTATCTCTTTTCATTGATTCTAACATGGTCTAGCTCATTTGGTAGAATGAGTCCGAGAGCCCTGAAGTAGCTCCTCTTCCTATTTATTCATGCGTGACCATAGGCCGTCAGGCTCCTTGGTAGAGAGGTGTTACCAGGTAGTTGCCTTCATAATGCCTCTGTCTTTCTTTTCTTTAAAGCTGGATGGCTGCTGCCTGTCCACTTGCATTGATTCATGCCTTACCGCGGGCCCTGGTAAGCTTCTTTTTTCTTGTTTCACTCCAATCTCGATCTGTCAGCTTCAGTTCTTTCTTCTTTCCTTTTCTTCTCATTCGATATATTATGTGCAATTAATGTTTTTGAATCATAAGTTAAAGTAAAAGTGTTAGTTGGTCGTTGTTCTTCCAAAATAGAAAATGGATTCATTTTTTTGACTATTTCTTTAAAAAAGAGTTGTCATATCTCGGTAATGGGGTCTGCTGATTCGGAATCACGCTCTGTAGGATTTGAACCTACGACATCGGGTTTTGGAGACCCACGTTCTACCGAACTGAACTAAGAGCGTTTTCTTATCACATCACAGTAGATACGACTGTAAAGAAAAAAGGATGATTTTCTTACTTACCCAAAATTTGTATGCATATAGTCTCATTAAATAAAAGATTTTTTATGTCCAATTTGAATTGATCTTAATGGATTCCTCGTTACTGCCCAGAGGAGAAGGGTAGGGATGACGGGATTGGAACCCGTGACATTTTGTACCCAAAACAAGGGCCAAGCTGCGCTACATCCCTTTCAATTGGTCTACGGGTGTCATTGTAGAGAATACCTGCCCTGTTTTCCACATGGTTATTTCCTCTATCGAAATAAAATGTCTCTTGCCATTTCTTCTTTTTGGTCTTTTTTGTTTATATACTCATCATCATCCCGCCGCTCCTACCAACCAACGCTTACTTATATGAGATATGAGAAAAAAAAAAGGGTTATTTAATTTAGAAATAATCAGCCCGCTCGGTTCCGCCCATTCCCGCTAGAAATAGTTGCATGCGAGAGAGATCCCAATTCTGTGTATGCGGCAAGCTTACTTAATGGAAAATACCGCCAGCTTCCACCCAGACAAAAAACGTGAGCGCCTAGCGCGAAAGGTTGCTTTACTAGAAAATATAAGGCGCGTTAGCGCTTTAGTCTAAGGGGCGGAGCGTCGAAGAAGCGAAGCGAGCCTAGAGTAGCAGCCTCTTATCTTACGTTTTTCAGGCCCCTTTACTTGATATTCTATTAGTAAAGCGCTAGCGCCCCTATAGAGTAAGGCTCTTCTGCTATCAATGAAACAAAAAAAAAAAAAGAAAGACAAAAACCCTTTTGTATAGATCGAGACTTGTAGCTTGATTCTTTACTCATTCCATACTGGGAATAATTGCAGGAAATCGTTCGATAACACTTCTTCCAATTTATCAATGATATCAGACTCCCGTGAAACTCTTTCAATGAAGTGAAGTTAATTCTTACAAAGCAAATAGCATTTCCTATTGATTTGTCCGACACTGGACTGGACCTATTCAGATTCTGAATTATCCGTCGCTACGCTGTTCCCACGGACTAGCAAAATCGAAATAGCGAAATTCTTGGGTCATCTCAATGGGTTCAGAAACTACACGTTTCTCTGGATCATCATAGCGTACTTCCACATATCCACTCAGAGGAAGGTCTTTTCGTAATGGATGACCCTCGAAACCATAATCTGTTAATATACGGCGTAGATCCGGATGATTGATGAAAGAAACACCAAACATATCCCAAACTTCTCGCTCCCACCGGCCGGCTGATGGAAATAGACTGACTACCGGAAATATTCGTGTTACTTCGTCTGCACTGGTTTGTACACGAATGCGTGAGTTATACCGAGTACTAAGTAAATTATAGACCACTTCAAATCTTCGTTTTCGAGAGGGATAATCAACTCCGCAAATATCGATCAAAACTTGAACCCTTGTATAGGTATGAAATTTAAGAAAGCACAACAATTGAAATAGGTAATCCGAATTGGTATCAGATCTATTACCATGTTCCGATCTTTCCATTTTTTTGACCCATTTCTTGGGGAGAGTCTCCCAACTATATTTGAAAAAAGATTGGTTATCCATAAATAAAGATAAAGAAAGCTTTCTTGTAGTTCCGCTTCTTGCTCTAAAAATGAAGATGTCGGAAATCGCTTGGTCCAACCAAGAAAGACATGGGACTTTTGGGCGTCTTTTTCTTCTCTTACGAGATTTCGAGTTGGATGACGCCCCTAAAGGCCTTCTAAACTGTCTTTTCTACATGTTTACCAGGCATTGTCATTGAAGTAGGCAAGGCCAATCCATCTGTCAGCTTCTAGGTCAAAAGCTAGTAATATGTCTTTCTCGTCCTAAATTAAATAAGTACGAACTTCAATTGCGGCTTACGCTCTCGTTACAGGCAGATGAGAGGAAGGCACTTAAAGAACAGGTGGGCATATGGGTAACTCATATTCAGGTTATCCAGCTGGGAAAGAAATGGAAAAGCCTTTCCAGGCAAATCGAATAAGGTGGCAACCAAGTGCCCGTCTTGCTCCCCTTCTTTTGAATGGAATGGATTTCCTCTAATTTATCTGTTGTAGCTTCACCTAGTAAGGAGACTTGATTCTATTTCGCCTAAACTATTTATCTGCCCCTTTTAACCAAGGGTGCCAAAGGTATAAGACAAATCGAAGAACCTAATGGATCGAACTTTCTTATTTTTATAATGATAAAAGGATGTAGCCCCCAGGTAAGAATCACTAGAAGTAAGCTAATTTCGGAAAGAGACTGTCCATTGCTGGATAGCTATCTCTGGCCCCTTGGTTCCTGTCTATGAGATGGCACGAGGCCGGAAGAAACCATTCCCCGCTTTCAGATAGGTGTCTCGATCCGTCGTTCTCGATCTCGTCCTACAATCGGCATAACAACTTCTCTTTCTTTCCTCTTCGAGCAGCACCTACTTATTCCACTTCAGAGGATACCTACTTTGCGAGTTAGCTCCTTGCTTGGTGAAAAGAAAGGGTTTTCCCTGACTTCATTCCTTCTTGCTTGGTTCGTGCCGGTCTACTTCTGCTAAAGGTACCTGCTATCGTTCAAAAACTCATCTTTTCTGTACACATCCATGGGCATAGAAAGGGAATTAAGCTTGTGTTGAAGGGGCTATCATTGAGAGGTCTTACCCTTCAAGGGGAGACTTGCTTGCCGGGGAGAAAGCTTCCCTAACGAGTCAAAAGTGGCGAAGCCATGTCTTCTCCTTCGGTTAAGCCTCGCTTAGCCAGGAATGGTAGCGAAGGAAAACAAGCCCTATACTGGAAGTGGTCAATCAGAGCTGGAAGGGCACCTCGTTCGGTGAGAAACCTAAGATTATATAAGTCTGAAGAAAGGTTTAGCACTTATTATTGTAACAATCAGTATAAGGCTTATAAGAAGCCTTAAAAGTTAGACTATTATCATGCATTAGAGGTCGATTGTGCGACAATAGGCTTCTTTCACCGAAGGGAGCGATGGGATCCAGTTGCTTATGCCTTTAGTTAACAAGTTAACAGTGGACCATTCAATACTAGTGGCGCGAGGGGAGAGTGACAAGAGACCTGTTCCTGTTGTTCTTCCGATTGTCGGTTCCGAATACGAAAGGTAAAAAGCAAGGAAAGGTAATGTCAATTGAAGCCAGGCCTTTTCGGAGGAGGAACATGCGGAACAGGAAGATTTTTTTGGTTGGACGAATGACAGCCTGGAACTCACTTACTTCCTTTGCAAGCACTATTCGCTTTTAATATATAAAAATCCCCCATCTTCAAGCAGAATGAGAATGACTTTCATCATTAGCTTAGGGAGGAAAGTTTTTGATTCAAAATCTTAATAGAAAAAAGAAGCCCTGTGCTTTATTAGCACAGTTCTAGAAAGAACTCAGCAAGAAAGAGAACACAGCACGGCTAAGAAAGCAATACCGAAAAGCAAACAAAGCTAGGGTTGCGCTTGCAGCGCGCCTTTCCAGCGAGCACACCTTCCCCGCCCTTGGAATCAACCGTCTTTGAGGATAAATCCTTTCCTGAAGTTCAACAAGCTATTCGATTAGGGTAAGATAAGAAAGCTGTAGGCTTTGGCATCTAAAGAGAGATCTGCACATGGTGCTTTCCTTCTTTCGTTCTTTGTTTATGTACCTACAAAGGCTAGATACATTTGCTAGTAAGGCAAGGCAAGCGAATCCAGCCTAATGGAGCACAGATACAATTGACATTGCCTCTTCTTGCGAAGATTGGGTTAAGTTCAGCCATTCCTAGGCTTTCCCGTATCCTTTTGAGTCGGTTAAGGACAGAAAGAAAGTTCAGAGTTTAGATGGAATGCTTACTATCAGTGCATTAGATGTCCTAGTTGTCCAGTACCAATCCGCTTTCAAGGTTCAGTGTGCCTTCGTTCAGTCTCCAGTCTCTTGCAAGTGCTATCGAATCCTCCCTAGTACAGGGTGTGGCATAGGGTATTGTGCAGGATACTGTACCCGCGACCGACTCAGTGGTACGATGTCCCTTCCCTACCTTTCTTTGCTTTGTTTATTCTAGCTTCGGGGAGACAGTTGGACATAGCAGGGTTTGTGATGGACACGATTATTATCCGCGTCCGGGCTACCAAGAGGTTACGCTCTTACCCTTTCGGTTCGCTCATGACTCGGCTGGCTGCTAGACTGGTAGTTGTGGTTGACTGGGACAGTCTAGAGGTCATAGATCCAGAGGACGTGGGTGAGGAGATGTTTGCATGCTCCGACTATAGGCCGCTACGGTTTCACCGTGGGCTACGCTACTTTGGTGACAGAGGTGGTCCTGAGCAGATTACTAGCGTAGCTGCGAGGCTGAGTAGAGAGAGAGCTTCGAACGAATGGAAGGCGGGGCTCGTCACCTCCACCTGCAACCACAACCGCATTCCCTACTTCCAACTCGAATACATCGAAAACAACAATCAGACAACAATCGACCTACAAGAGCCCCTTACACACACGGGAAAGACTAGGAGAGAGTTGGAATGGAAAGCTTACAAGGCTTACACCAAGAAATTCTATGGCAATGGTTCTAGACCCGGAGACTCAGTCCCCAAAAAGCCTGAAATCGAAAAAAGAAAGACTTTAGGACTCCTGGTCCTCCACCCCACGAGGAAAGACAAAGCTTTCTCTTTTCATTCGAGTAAGCTTCACCTCTTCCGAAAGTCTCCTCCCTCATATCCTTCGATCCGGGCCAAGTCTTACTCTCATATTAGTAGTAGCTGTAGCGACATCTCCCTTCCTTTGTAGGGGAACGGGAAATGCCCGGGGAAGAACCCTGACACTCAGTCCTCTCCGTCTACCTCTTTACCAGCTAAGCCACGTCACCCCTCGTCTATTAACTTCTTTAATGTGGGAAAGGGGGGATAAGCTTGACCGAGGAAACTTGCTTGACTTCGAGTGAAAGGCAATCAATCTCTAGCTTTCGACTAAGCTAAGAAGCAGATAGGATAGGATCAATCTAACTAAAAAGTACCTTCCCTAGGGCAAGACATCCCAAGGAAAGAAAATTTTAATAAAGGAAAGAACTAAAGCTGGAGTGGAGACTGAGGGCAGGCAAGCTTGAAGAGGGCGTCAGGCCGGAGAAAGGTGCCACGGGAACGGAATCAGGAGCAGGGCGGGAAGCTTAAGAAAGAGATCCGGGATTCCCACGAAGCTAACTAAAGAGAAGGGGCATACCCAGATCGAGTAAAGAAAAAGGGAGCGGGGACAAGATGATCGACTTCTAGTTGCAGCGGATCCTGTGGTCCTCCTCCTCTCATATCAGAAGAGAGAGAAGATGCTTGCCCGATTAAAGCGGCAGGGATAGGAGCTTTGGTACGAGACTCAAATGGTTCCAGGGTGCCGGAGATGAAAGCTTCTTCTTTAGATCACGAGGCGGGAGGTTACCGGCTTTCTTCGAAGTTAGGTTAGGGTTTGGCGAAAGAAAGATAAAAAAAAAGTATGTCGACGCTAAGCATAGCTACCAATGCAAACCAGTCTGTCTTATAATAAGATAGTAGCTCGCTTCCGACTTGCATGTGTTAAGCATAAGGCTTTCTCTTCATTGAAAGATAGATCTTCCAGAACCGGTCATACTTATACCTCAACCGAGGTTTGAATACTTGCTTCCTAGTAGCTCTCTTTCCTAGCTTCAGGGAGAAGCCCGAGAATATCATCGCTCGATTCGAAGTACCCGACGATTTTAGTCACCGATAACGGACCAAAATGGATTGTTTAGCAAGTTAAGGATTTTTGACTCAAAAAGTTTACGAGCGTATCCTAATTCGCTCGTATCACTCCCGAGGGACCGGAAAAAAGGTTTTTCGGGCTGAACAAGGGGGGGCTTCACACACTCAAATGAGTAGAGATAAGGGGAAGGCTTCTCTCGAAATCTTCAAGCAACTCGATTAGGGTAGGCAGTGTGCATTCTTCTCTCGGCTCTAGAACAGGAAGAAGGGAAGTTAGCCTTTCTTCTTTCTTTGCCAAAGCAGGGCCCACCGCTATCATGCATGATGCAATCTCTTGGTCTTCATCTGAGGAATGGTTTTGTTGTTCTCTTTGATTTCAGGTGGTCCGCGACGGGTGACCGGAACCGTCGAATTCTTGCTTTGGGGTAACCACTTCCCAATCGTCATCCTCATGGAGATCGGGGTCTCCCACATTATATCTCCATCTGGGCTATTGACAGCTACCAACCCCCGCTCTATCTCTTCTGAGTCATCAGGGATGCCCCGAACTTCGGTGTCCAGAGGATCCATCTCTTCGACGGGTATAGAGGCTGGTTGCAGTGCTACAAACCTTATATACACCATTTTTGTAGTCGCTTGTCTTATGAGTGAATCTCGATATATATCTATCTATGGCCTATTTGATTGAAGCTGAAGGCCTGTTCAAAAGATCAGATAGGCGGGTGGAAGCAAGAAAACGGCTGGCTAGCTCGTGCAATCTCAAAACACGTCCTTCGCTTTAGTAAAGTAAGCTATCTTTGGTTTCTAAGGTTCTCGGGGCACTACGGTAGGACGTAGATCGATCATGACGAGAATGGACTTCTCCGTAATGTAATAGAAGAGTCACAGCCCCTTCTCGACTAGACGAAGGAGATATGAATTCCATTCAGGCTTGGCTTGACCCTCCTGGAGGCGCAAAGTTCATCATTCAGTGTGGTGGGGAGCCTCGCCTGGCAGATTGGGATGACTTGGATGCTGGGCAGATCCGGATAGAGTCTCGCTCATAGATAGAGGAAGAGTACGCGCGCTACGGGCATCGGATCAGATAGCCCTTCGGGCAACCAACCGCACATCCAATTCCGATCATGGAGGGATGGCTGAGTGGCTTAAGGCATTGGTTTGCTAAATCGACATACAATCTTCTTGTATCATGGGTTCGAATCCCATTTCCTCCGGCAGAACGGGCGGGCGTGAGAGAAAGAACCTCTTGGCGGAGTTCCCAAAATAGCACTACTTAGTGACTAGGAGCGGAGAGCCTGTTTCGCGTTTTTTTTTTTTGTTTGACCGGTCTATCTTCTTTCTATAAGCAAGCTCCCTCCGGCCGTCCAGTCCCTGGACGGCTCTCGGTTCTTGAGCATGGTGGGAGATTAGGCGGCAGTTGAAAGAGTTGCTCGAAAGCTTGACGAACAAGCGAAAAAAGCCCTATATCTATTTTTTTTTTACTTTTCCCTTACTAGTCAAGTGGTAAGGTAGGGCGCTCTTCGATGAATAAAACACAGACTTTAGGAAAGTGGTTCAGGTAGCTCAGCAGGTTAGAGCAAAGGACTGAAAATCCTTGTGTCAGTGGTTCGAATCCACTTCTAAGCGGGCGAAGGGTCATGAGGACACGTAGCCGGGAGCGAGCCGAATTTGGAAATTCAAGTGAAAGAAAAAGCCAAAAAATCTCGCTCCTGCACTCTACGGCTTTTTGGCGTCGCCATATCTTGCTGGAGGCAGATTTTCTAAAAAAAGCGGTTGATTACTCGGATTGGTTCTCGCCTCCCTGTGTCCAAAAGGATGGGCGAGTTCGGTTCAAGTCTTCATCGATCGGGTGGATCTATATGCTCCGGGGGGGTGAGACGAGGTGTAGCGCAGTCTGGTCAGCGCATCTGTTTTGGGTACAGAGGGCCATAGGTTCGAATCCTGTCACCTTGACCAAGGAAGGGCTCTTTTTTTTTATATAGATCTGACACCCTTTCCCGGGAAAAGAAGTTAGGGATCACCATTTTGGGCAACAGAAAAGCTGTTGTTTTGCTTCTCCATTTCCAAGCAACCCTGTGATGTGACTATCTGTAACCATATAAATGATGAGTATGAATAACGAACTGCCGTAGCCCCTTTCTCATCTCTAATGGCCATGGATACATAGTGGCTGGTCGAGGGGTTATCGCTGGCACTACTTCCACTTGATCGCTTCGTACTTCACATTCGATCAGCAACTTTAGGCTAGTTTATTTCCCTTCGTCCTGACCTGGCATACAAATAAAAGCCCATGACCCTCTTTTCGTCTTCAAGGAATGTCTGTAGCGTTCTCATCTCTGTACTGAATGATTGAGCTACCCATGCTATGACGGAACTACTCCACTGTCAACTGATCGAACTAGACTGATCTAGCGACACTAGCATCTATCCATCAAGGAACTGAGCTATGCCACGGATGTCGCTCTGACTGAACTACCGAGACTGACTGACAAACGAACCCAGCTCTCAAAGACCTAGCTATACTACTTAATTACTGACCCATGCTACCTATTCTAGTGCGCTAGGTAGGAAAGGGAGACAAGAACTACATTGCTATACCTGAATCAGTTTGACTCAATGCTTGCACTTAGACCTTTCCCCCAAGCTTCCTTCTATGCTGCCAGAAGCGAAGCGGAGAGGAGGGTTTTCACTTCTTAGAACACTTAAACCGAAAGAAGAAATGCCCTAGCTCAGCTTCCTAGCATGACACATCAGCTACGCCATCAGAGACTGAATTAGAGCCTGGAATGATCCTCCACTTGCTAGTCAGGAAATATCACCGCTCCGTCTTTCGTTGCTCTCTTAAGCTGCTTTACGAGTGCAACCAAGTTCAAGAAACTGCTAATTAAGATACTATGCTGGTATCTATCTAAAAGTAAATATCTGTGAGAAGCTTATTTATCATAAAAATCCGAAGCAACGAGAGATGCCCAAAATCCTATTTCCTCTTTCCTCCATAACCTTACCAATACTCCCTCGCCTGGAATTCTCCCAGTAAGCTGATCAGACACAGCCCTGGACTTCCCTTCACTACCAACCCCTCCCCTTAAGATTCCTCACCGCCTGGGTATGAAGATCCCTCACTGCCTGGTTATGTTTGCAAGTTGCAGAAAGCATTGTATGGTCTTAAACAGGCATCACGCGCTTGGTATGATAAGTTTTATAGCTGTTTAATCAGTAAAGGCTTTCTTATGAGCCGTAGTGATTCCTCGTTATTTATTCAAACTAACAGTTTGCGAACTACAATTCTTGCGGTTTATGTGGATGATATTATTATAACTGGCAGTGATACCTCTTATATCTCCACTCTAATCACTGAATTAAGTGCTCAGTTTGCTATAAAGAACCTCGGGAACTTGAACTATTTTCTTGGCATTGAGGTACTCAAGACAAGAATGATCGTGGACTTTTTTTAACACAGCAAAAATATGCGTTGGATCTCCTCCAGAGAGCTGCTATGCTGAATTGTAAGCCCTGCTCTTCTCCAATTAACTTTAAAATCAGTCCTCTGCTGCAGTCTCTTCTACTCCATTTCATAATCCATCTCTGTACAGAAGCATCGTTGGAGCCCTGCAGTATATTACAAGACCTGATTTGGCCTTTGCTGTTAACTCTGTTTGTCAACACATGCAATCTCCTACAGATGACCACTTTACTGCAGTAAAACGTATCTTGCCTTATCTCAAAGGGACTGTTACAACTTGGTATTCAGTTCACTAGAGGACCTTTCACTCTTACTGCCTATTCAGACGCTGATTGGGCAGGTGATACTTGTGATCGTCGGTCGGTTAGTGGCTATTGTCTTTTTATGGGTAATAATCCCATTGCCTGGTGTGCTAAGAAGCAGGCCACAGTTGCCAGATCTTCAACCGAATCTGAGTATAGATGCTTAGCTCATACTGCCGCTGAATTATCGTGGCTTCGCATGCTCTTCAAAGACTTACAGATTCCTTTGTTTCATGTGCCAACCATTTGGTGTGATAATATATTTCAGCCATCTCCCTCGCCTCTAATCCTGTGTTCCATGCTCGCACGAAACAAATAGAGGTGGACTACCACTTTATTCGGGAGAAAGTTATCCATAAAAATCTTAAAGTGCGGCATACGAAACTTATAGCACAAAGTCGGTACCATTGACTGAACACAAACACAAGATCAATCAAGTCTCACATGTGAACGAAATCGAGAGGGAAGAGCATGGATGCTAGCAGCACCGGAAGTTCTCGTTCAGTATGAAGTTGAATGCAAGCCTATGTCCATCTCGTGTAGTTGAAGAGGCCCGCGACAAACCTCAATTTCTTCTTGCTGCTAGTGCTTCTTGTTAAAGCAGCTTTCAGTTTTCTCTTAATGTTACAAGCTGTTGTTGATCTAAAAAGAGTAAGTATAGTTACGGTTCTTTCCCCGAGCTAGAAGCAGTTAAAAAGATTCTCAAGTTACAGTTTTTAATTCACTCCAGATGGGGTAAATGTTCAGTGGCTATCTTCTCGACTGTCTGCTTTACGGAACGAAATCAAGTGTGATTGAAGTAGCGAGGTTGAGACAGGTCGGCCTTCTTGTCCTGCCTTGAGAGAGGACTTGATTAGATCAACTGCCCATGATAGTGCAATCGAGAGAGTGAAGGGAGAGAGACCTCTGGGGCCAGTCAAGTAGGAGGTTTAGCAGTAAATTACATCTCGAAGAAGACCTCCTAAGGACGCCAGCCAGTAGAAAACAACAATTTAGTTGGAGCGAAAGGTCTTGTCCACCCTTTCTTGCAAATCGATGCCCCATGAACAACGTTTATGAGAAGTTGATCAAGGACCCATTTTTCCAGCCAAACCTTAATGCTTGATCCCTATAGAGGCTTACTAGTAAAGGGACCGGTTGGAACGACTGACAGAAGAAAGAAAAGCGCGAAGGGAGATGATCTTCACAACCGCAAGGAACGGCTGCTGGGAGTCGGCCTCCATTGCTGCCGGGTTCACACCGCTGCTGCAACTTGTCTGCCGAAGAGGAGGCTGCACACCGTCATCAGCATGACTGTGAAATGATGAGGATGGCCGCTGCTCCTCTTCTCTTGGCTTTCATGAGGTTTCATCCGTGGAGAACACAACTTTTCGTCTGCGCGTTGCTCCTACCTTTCTTTGCTGAGGTTTTCCAAGCGGCTCGTTAAGGCTAATGCTCATGGTGGATTTTCCCATCAGATGCAACCGTAGCAGGGCTTATGGCAGGGACTCTTGCTGTTGTGTGATTGCAGCACCCGAGAAGCACCCACCACGGTCTGACATTTCACCACAAGGACCAATCTTTTGTCACTCATGCGGTCCATTTTCGATCATGATGGAGATGGGAGAGTCATGCTTTGAGTTGAATCTCTACTACTCTGCCATCCACTTCCGAAACATCACCAAGCCTGATACCGAACAAGGCATCCATCACCGTCTTCCTGCAGCAAAGGTTCTTTGCTTGACAGCTTTGAAACGTCGTCCCCGACCCCCTTCCCTCGCGAGGTTTGGCTATGCTCTATAATTGCCTTCTCGGAGAAAGAATGTAGCCGGCTTTGAAGCCGTGACCGCACCCATGGCATGATGTTTTAAGATCGGTCCTAACATGGTTTGCTAAGCATGGTGTTAGCATGGCGTTCCAAGACCAAACCTGATGTGTTCTCTTCATTTTGTTAACAAAAAAAGAAGAAGGAAAAGAAAATGTTGAGAAAATGGGCCTTTGGGCGTGGCCCTCACGAAACGGGCCCGGTGCCAGTGTGCACGACCCGTGTAACATGGGCTTTAGACCTCTACTCCCCTTAACTAAATCTCCAGGCCTGCCAAAGACTGCTCACTTACGAAATGGGCCTAAGCCCATATAGACTCGGCCCGTCCAAATGATGTTCAGCGGTCTAAACCTACCTGGATCTATTGAATCACCACCCGGCAATCATAGAGAACCTATCAGAAAGGGTATGTTTCATTCGATATAAAATCCATTTAATAGGTCCGATCCAAGCGACCTTATTGCTTGCTCCGACCCAGGTAGTGCATCCATAGCTCAATCAATCTCATTTGGTGGTAACTTGGGGTCCATCTCCTTTCTTTCTTCCTTTAGGGGTGAAAACCTTCCGGACTGGCTTATCATAAAGGCCAGTGAAAGGGGTTAGGACATAGGTTCCAAATTCTATGGCAAGGACGTCTCGATGCGAGTATCATATGTATATCGAATGGATAGAGAGAGTATCTATCACACTAACCAACCAACTAAGATGGATTCAACTGGTTGTTTGGGTGCCGTAGATATGCGAGATCGTATGTGGGATTATTCCCCTTGTTGATGCATTGGCACTGTAGGAGTAGTAAAGTAAACCCATTGGGATTGGCATACCACCTCTCCATAGAGAAACTTCTGGAAATAACATTATTATTCACTAATACAATCCCTTTAATGTCCCCGAGAAGGAGAAGCTAGTCATACAACCCCGGTTTCTAAAAAGAAAAACATTTCATGAAGTGAAATCCGATGGATTGGACCTTTGTATAGATCCCAACATAAGGAAGGGTCACGTATTTGAACTCAAACCTCCTGTGAAAGGGTCATGGGTAGTGCCGTTGTGAAGACCTGTTGAGCTAGCAGTCTCTGCTGCTATGGCATGGCTCCAATGATTCAGCATCTTGAGATGGATTTCTCATCTCCGTCCTCTATGTGCCCCGATTAGGAGAGAGAGGGGATTCAGCGAACCCATCCAAATGAGGTTTTGACCATGGAAAAATGTGCAATGAGGAGGTTTTTTAAATCTGTCCCAAACTAACATGGAGGGATTTTCTATTCCAAAGAGAGACGAGTATCGGCTGTATGGCAAGGACCCTCAACCGATGTGGATGAGACACTGGCTGGATGACGGCCGGCTAGCTGCAATGATCTCCTGGGAACTTACTTATGTGTCCTCCCTGTGAATTAGGCTCCTTTGATTAGGGGCCCCTGTAGCACACTATGTGTAGCTCTACGTGTAAGCCTCATCCTCGTTACCTATATGGTTGGTGTCTTCAATTAGAACAGCTCTACATTGTACTAACTGCTGAATACTCCTTTCTCCTCTAGGTCTTGTGGATTAGTCCTCTCTCCCGATATGTGTGAAATCAATCAGTCACTAACCAGTACTTCCTGGACCACTCCTTTGTATCGTATGTGGGGAATCAATCGATTACTAACCGGTGCCACTCCACCTCCACTCCCCATCGACTGGCATTCTCTGGCGTGACCGAACTCACTCTGTGTCTGTCCACCTACCTTATCCTAATCACTGGATCGTAAGTAATGCCTTGTTTATGTAATATTATTTCTTTCTTGTTACAATGGACTAGGTCAACGTCTCCATGGCGATATCGTATATCAATGAGAAGTAGTACTTTCTATCTAGTAGTTCTACTCGTAAGCTACTACGGAAGCGGACTGGGACTGTGCGTACTGGGGAAGGGGGTTGCCTTCCTTGCTCTCCCTTCGTTTATTACGGAACTCAACTAAGTAGGATTAACTCAACTCTTTTCTTACGAGTAGTTCGTCAAAAGTCCTACATCCTCGATTGCAGGCGAAGAGGCAGACCGTGCAGCTACGGCCATTTAACAATATGAAATACCTGCCTTAATAGTAACAAACTCCTTGAGTGCACTCACACGCCTAAGAAGGAATTATTAAAGCCCGGCCCCATCCATATTCAAGACAGGAATGGGCTAAGGTCCGACCTATCCAATCCTAAGAAGGTAGCTAGATCTTCTCTCTTGTTTCCTAGCTGCTATTAGTCCTATCCGAGTTGCTAGTAGGAAGCTCTCCGTCTAGCTATTAGTAAGTATTAAGAAAAACGTCAATAGCAGCGTGAAGTTCCCCCGATCCCTCTGCTGGACCTATCCGCTCTTTCTTGACTATCCGCCCTATCCGAGTTAGCCCTCTCAATCTTAAGGGGGCACCTTAGCGCAACTTGAAGGACAGGAAAGGGGCAGTTTTGGCTAGACTAAGAACCCGAACCACGCCTATTTAGGTAATTATTAACAAGGCCCTTTGCTCGGTCGGAGATAGCATCTGGGGCCAAGGCCCTGTTCTGGTTACTATAATTAGTGTAGCACCTTTCTTTTTAGGGCTTAAAGGCGAAGCGCTTCGTCCGGGTTTTCTCCCCGGGCGGCTTTGAGTGGGCTTTATCCGTATGAGCGGAGCGTTCAGCGGTGTGGGCAAGATCTGGAGAGATTTGTTCATGAAAACATCCCCTTTTCGGTTCGGGGTATTCCTCTTTAGTGATTGGCACCTTTAGTCATTTTTCTGGCAAAGGCCATGAGGTTTTGGTGTTTGCCGGCCTAACTCACTAAGCTTCCAGTCTCATCTGTCTGAGATCCTAACTCGACGAAAGTATAAGCTGAAGCAGAGGCTTCACCAAGAGGGATTTCCCACACTTGGGAGTTGGGTCGCGGGAATACTTTATCAAAAGGATTTGTCTCTGTATGACCGGTGTCTGACCAGGAAAACTAACGCAGATTGACTTGGATGAACCCGACCGGGTTTGAAACGAGCAATTTATGAATAGGAAGATGCCCACCAAATGGAAGCTTTTCATAGTCTCTCCCGAACCCTCCGGGGTATGGTATAGATAGGGCTCAAGATGTCTTTTTTGACCTGGCCGAGTTCTCTTAAGCAAAAGTTGAGATCTTGACCTAGTTCTCTGACTGCTCTAGATGGGCTTTGAAGCATGCTGCTCTCCTTGAATCAAAAGAGGAATTCACTACAAAGAGATGCAAGCTAGACTCCCTCGGTGCTGTCCTTTTTGATACACCCTCTTGGGCTGTTTCCCCTATCTATTGATAGTTGTATACTCAAATCTTACCTACTAACGTTATTCTAGCTGAACCAGGCTGGCTCTCAGCTATACCCGCCACAGCCGCCCTTGATAGCTTCGATGACCTGCCTTTCCCAGACAAGAATACTTGGGAATTTACTACTATGGATCAACCAATTGGTTGTGACAGAACGGAGAAGGGGAATTTGTCTGAACTTTCTCTTCCTGGGAGCCGTGCCGTGAGACTACCTAACCGGTACCAATTGGGATCTCCTTTTCTAGGGACAAAGAAAGAAACCGTCTCGTGGTCTCACCAACCTCATGCTCAACGCGTTGCTCAGACAAGCTGATAGCGAACGGTTTATGGCAGTTCTGAAGCTCCGAGGAACCGGGCACCAGCTCTCGATTCTTCCTTTAGCCGTGGACCGTAGAAGCGATGTGCTCAAGAGCGGGGGAAGGTTATAAATGTAGTTTCTTCCATGGTATTCAGTAGTTCCCTCATTAATTAGATTAAAATTCCTTTGGTTTCGAGAGCTGATTGAGATGCTCGGAAGAAAGAAGAAAAAACGAGAGACAAAGCAGAAAAAAAAATAAGATAGATGGGAAGTCGAATAGAGCTTAGCGGTTAGAGGGTTACATCCTAATTCCAAGCACTAGAGAAAAAGATGAAGTGATTCTTGGTTCAGTCGAAGACTTTCCACTTTTCATGGAATTAGCAGATACTAGATGACTCGATGGCGATACCCATCCTTTCGATCGTTTCATGCGGAATGAGAAGTTGTTGGAGAGAGACCGGGATAGAGTTGGAGGTTACCCTAAGGAGAAAGGAACGAGACGGATGTGGGCTCTTTGCTCCTTCCCAGATCGGACTAGCTTCGTAGTTCCATGGATTCGAACGAAGTGGTTCCAACGAACCGGACCGGGAGAGAGCAAGAATGATTTGAACAAGGGGTCCGGTGGGGTGGCCCCGAGCTCGGTTTGGAAGGAAGGTTTTTCTTTTTGAGAAAGGGGTTCCTATACAAAATGCAAACGTTTGTTCTAGAAAGAGAATGCCTACTATACATAATCTAAGGGAAAAGACATGAGATCAAGTGAGAACTCAAGAATGTTATTGCTCCTCAAGAAAGAAAAGACGGCAGGGAACTAAGGTGATGGTTATATAAGTTTACTCTTTTCCACCTACCTATCATACAATCTCTACTTTGAGACCTGATGAATGAAGGGCGGGAGCAGAGTCTTCATCTGCCACCTCTATTCAATCACTGAAGCCCAGCAATAGATGTTGATGGATTCAGCCCAATAGAGTGTAGTGTCACATGGCTGCAAATAGACTGGATTAGGTTTCACAAGATCTCCTCGTCCTCGGTCAAGAAGTGGAACCAATTGCTTAACTTCGCGCAAAGGCAGACATGCGGTGGTTAATCAACAGGAACACGGACTTCATGAAATTCTATACGATATGAATTGGACCTCAGCCCGAAGAGCGCTTCCCTGGCAGAGAGAGAAAAAGGACGGAACTCCAGCGCACTGATTGAGCTAGCTAGAAGCAGGAACTCCTAACCTCCCTGCACTCGGCTTGCCCTACCGTGTCGTTAGATGGTCTGAATGCCTATCAAAAGAACAAAGAAAACCAGAGAAAGAAGAACGAGGAAGCTCCTGATTCAACTATAAAGTCTCGGGGAAGCCCTTCGCTTCGCTCGTCCCACTAGAGGGGAGATGTACTCTAAAGCTGGTAATTAGACTCATCCAAAGGAACTCGGAGCTCCTATTGCCCAGTTTGATTCTTTGGCAGACTGTAAGAATCCTCTTTCTTCAGAAAGTGATTCGGAATAGGGCTACACGTTTCTGAACGTTCACTCGAATCAATCTAAAGAAGCAACAGGAGAAGTGACTGGTGCTAGTTCGTACTGGTTCAACTAGATAGAAAGGATCGGTGCCCCTTCCATACGGTCACTTCGGCCTGCCCACTAGAACTCTCCATAAGGAAATGGACGTAAGAAAGGTCGGTCGAACTCCACTGCCTTCAAAGTGCTCAATCGTAGACTTGCTTACTATGGCTGTCGGGACTGACCGCTAAGCTCACTCTCACTCCAAAGGAAGCTTACTAGAATGGCTTGCTCGCTCTGCGTGTGACCGATTACTCGCTGTCTAAACTTTTTCCATTCCATAAGAAATAACTAGAACTACTAGCCAGCCTAATCTCTATTATTTGCTTATCATTCATTGCCGAAAGAAAGAAGAAAGATAAGAGCTTGAAAACTAGCCTTTTTTTTTAAATAAGATATGCTTGCCTACCTCATCTGTTAAGAGCTTTACCGAAGGAGCAAGAAAAGGGATGCGCTAACTCGCAACGGCTTTCGCTAACGGCGCTCCATCCTTCCTGATGAAGCTTTTGAGAAATCTATGGTCTTAGCCGGAAAAAGAAAAAGAGAGAGAACGAATGGTCTCGAAGACCGAGTACCCAACCGGGCAAGAAAGGAACTCGCCCTTCACCACCAAGAGATAAGAGCTGATTGCTGGAGGAAATGAAACTGCTGATAGACCTTCAATCCCTACTAGCCTCAGGACTTCAACCCTTATCACTCCAACTCGACTCGCTCCAAGAGAGAAGGAAAGAAAGTCCATTAAGAGAACAATCCATATTCTAGACTTTGACTAGAGTGCTTTCTGGCTTACTTGATACTGCATAAAAAATGTAACTAGATGGCTTACCCCCACCCCAATAGAAGAAATCTATGCCATAGAAAGAAAAGATATCTCTATAGCCCTAAAGGAAATCAAATTCTCTATTACTCCTATTGATATTGCTCGTCCAGAAGAGAAGGGAGAAGGCGTTTGGAGATGGCACCGGGCTCCTGCCTAGCTTCCTGAAAAGAACGTTGACCTATTAGCAATGCCGGTAATAGGGAAATAAGCATGGGCGGAGAGAAGTTCAATTGAAGAAAAAGAATACCTGGCAAAGAAAGGCCCAACCCCGGAAAAGTCAAGTAGAGTAGAGGCCAGTTCAAGCCCTAGCCCGGGGAAGAGAGCTGCTGAAAGTAATCCTCCTTCTGCGGGTTCATCTTCTGAGGCATTTATTTCACTAGCCTTTTTCTTGCCATCTGACTTGGGACTGGAGGAAGGAACGACTTTCTTCCCCTATTCTTATTCTTTTGCTGGAACATTCCGGGATAGCCAAATACCGACCGATAGGTGCCTCTATCAGCTATAAGAATTTAAAACTCGTCCCGAGGAATAGTAGATTTTTCTCCATTGGGTTTTGCTGCTCACTCCAAAAAAGAGATCAATTCCACGGATACGGGCTGCTAGCCAAACAGGGGGGGATGAAAGAAATCGACTTAATTCACCATCAAGGTTACTTCTGTTCCGATTCGTCTATCGGCTTACAACTTTGTCCCAATGCTTTCAACTCTGACTCGTAGATCAGAGAAGGAGTCCTCCTTGGAAATCAATCCCAAGAGCCAGTCTCTCTCTACTATGAGTATAGTAGAGAATCTTCCTAGCTCATCAGTTAGAGAGAGGGATATCAGTCTTATATCCAGGGTCAGGCAAAGGGAAGAGAGCGAATCAAGTACGAGCTTTCTACTTCGACTTTTCGGTTTCACCTATGTCTCGCTACTGGATTCCGAAGCCGCCGGTAAGGGATGAAGATTCAAAATAGGCGGTACAGCTTACAGTGTTTAGTATTCGTCTGCATCAATTCTTGGGCTTGCAAGAATGAAGTAGTAATAAGTCCTCGAATCGGGAAATGAGCTAAAGGAAAGATTTTTATAACCGGAAGTCTCTTTCATGAGCTCAGCTTTAGTGCCACGTTCAAGCTCAAAGCGGGTATGAACTCATACTAGTTAGCGTGGATTGGGTCCTCTTAGCTTCGGCCAGTAAATAAAAGAGCTGGGAGTTCGCAAACAGTCATACCAGAGTCAGCCGGAAAACAAACATAGAAGGATGTGCCCCGGCGGGACGAAGGCAAGGAGAGAGCCCGGTGCATCGAAAGCAGGAATACAGTCATCAGGTAGGTAGGTAAGCAAGCCGCTAACCAAAAGCTCGAAAAAATGAAGTTCTTTATCCTAAAAAAGGTAGGTCTATACTTACGACATTAGCCAAACGAATGCCCTAGAAAAGAAGGCAAGTAAATGTTCACAACGGATTTACCTAAAGCAGTAAGAGTAAGCCCAAGTCGGGGAAGAAAGAGATGGAAGAACTGATGCCGTAGCAGTATAAACCCCTTTCTCCCTTCTTTGCGGAACTACTTCACCGGCTACTTACTTGAGATGAGAGCCCAATTACCCCTTTCGCCCCTAGCCTAGGCTTACCTTTCGCTTCCTTCCCTTGGGACTGCCTAATCAGATCCCTTGCCTTCCCTAAACAGATCTGAAGAGAGGCATTAAACAGAAGAGGTAGAAGGCCCAGCTTTGTCAGCATCTTCTTACCAAGCTTACCGATCGAGCCGCTAACCAAGACTTTGAACTATTTCGATCTCCGAATTTTGTCTGGTAATAGAATGGGGCGGCTTCCTGTTGAGAGTTTTTATCTTTCGATAGCTTAGATGGAAATTCCGAACTGCAGCTTACCTTTTTAAAGCATTTCTTTTCCTTCTTCCGGCTGGCACTCTGTTTCTACTTTTCCTTGGCGGCCGCCCTTCGAGGTTAACTCTTTACGGAAACTGTCTTCGCTTCTTGGCCCTCCGAGGCCTACTCTTTCTGTTCCCTTTCCCTCACAGTTTGCATTATATTCCACTTCAAAGGCTTTCAGTTCCAAGCCTGCCGGGTAATTAGGGTAAGAGGAGTGAAGTGAGAAGGATGGGCTAGCTCTGCAGTTGTTGTACCTTCCCCCTCTCCTTTAAAGGCCATCGGTACAGACCTGGCTCTGTGTCTCTTCTCTTCAAAGAGTTCTTTTTCGTGATCCTGCTGAAAGATGGGTCTAGAACCAGCACCAGTGATTAGATATTAGATAGCGCGCTTCCTTACAAGCCCTTACCGGCCTCAGGATATCGAGATTCTCTTAAGCTAAAAGGGCATCCCAATGGATCTTTAATCAAGAGGCCCTTCTGGATCTACTGGTTGGCAAGATGCATTGTTATTCATTCGATCTTAAGTTTAAGTCTGCGACCGCCAGTACTTACTCAATATCGTTTGATTCAGACCGGGTACGGTGCAGCCATATTTGGCTTGCTTGCCACAACCCTTTCCTTCCAACCGATAAATCAAGTCGGGATTTACACCAAAGTCTCAAATCGGGCGTATGAGCAGGAATCAGAATATTTTAAGAGTACTCCCTCAGGCCCAGAAATGGACACTGACCTTCTCTTAAATGAGGTCGTAGTTTCCGTTCATGGTTCCTTAAATGGTGATTGATTCACATTCCCGAAGCTACTTTCCCAATCATTGAGGAGATAAGAGAAAGGGAGATTGACCCAAAATAAAAATCTGGAATGAGTCGTAGGCTGTAGAAGCTTACCTGCTGTTTAGCGGTATGTCATAGACAGCGAGACGTCACGGCCCTTCATCAATTTGGGGTAAGAGACCCTTCGTTGAGCTCGAAAACATGATAGAATCCGATGTTTAAGCACGGAACGATTCCTCTTCTGGTGAGTCAGATTTAAGTCTTATTTGTCTAGCCTGTGGCCCAAGACCCCCTGGAACTCCGTCTCTGAGCATAGGTCGTATATCCCTCTCCTACGATGCCAAGTTTTGTCGCCTCATTGTACTATAGTATAGGCCCTTCTCACCGAAGTCTTTCCCACGATTTTCATTATCTTAGAGTCGCCTTGGAGGACTCCTTTTGCTTTCTCCTACCCGGAGTAAGGGCGCCATCAGTTAGCTTCGGATCGCACTTGACTTTGCTATCAGCCACGGTAGGCTTTTTAGAAACCACTGAGTCGTGTCGGGCTTTTAACCCAGTCGTTGTTCTGCTTTGGCGATCAGGTAACACCGAATGGGGACGGTAAACTGCGAACTTTGCCAGTATTCGTTGCTCGGTTGACTGGAACCCCGCACAACAACAAAACGGAACTATAGACCTCTCTTCTCTAGACCGGACTGCCTCAATCACGTCCGGATTCAGTCAATAGCAAGGGAGGCGGAGATAACTTCATCCTTGCGCTAGGCGAGGATTTATTTATCACCAAAGCATTTCTCGCTTTCTAAAAGCCCATAGTCGAAAAGCGAGGAAGCGATCCGAAAAAGGCATTTTATTATAAGCTAAGCTGGAAACGGCTGACCCCTTGCTCTATTCCTTACCCAGGCAGGAATAACGAACTCTTGCCAAGACGAAAGCTTGGGCGGGAACAAGAACAACCATTTCCTTTCAAGAAGGATGAGCTCATCCGGAAAGTCATTCTTTGGCCAGTAGCTTCATCTAAGTTTAGCTTAGGTCCATCAATCAATACATGAAAAGAAAGAGAGGAAGCTAGATTCGATTCGTTAAGCTGGAAAGACGAACCACCAGCTATAGCAGGTCTTCTCCTTAGGCGGGAAAGAAAGGCCAATAGAAGCAGTTAGCCTTAATCCCATACTTCGTTATTCTCCTGATCTACTAAAAACAGATGTTTGACGGATTTCTTCTACGTCGTCTCCAGTGATGATGAGGTCATCCACAAACACTATCGCCAACTTACCATCTCGAGCTTTGACAAACAAGCTGGAATATGCTGGAGCCACTAAAGACTTTGTACTACAAACTCTGCTATCTTGCCATACCACTTGGTGCTTCTTGCGAAAAGGAAAATTCTTTTGAAAGAAAGGGAACGAGTGGAAGACTTGTAGCGAGAGGAACGTAGTCACTCTACTGATAAGGAGAGGATGGGAAGATGCTCGAGCGAAGCGAGAGGGCTGAAAGTGCTCTACCGACAGGTAGAGGGAGAGGGGCACTTATTCGACATTTTTAGGGGGTTTACTTTACAGGCTTATCTTGAAAGAGGTAAGGGGAGACTTTTGCCGATTGAGAGACAGAAGTTTTTTAGTAGAGATAGATAAGGCCGTCCGAGAATGCCATCTTAATACGAGTAGCAAATTGCCATCCTACACCGGTTAATGATATTAAAAGATGCCTTAGAGTTCTTAATAGTGGAAGTTTATTGACTAATACTAGACTACGAAAGTGAGTGGATAAGGCAATAAGAAAAGAAAAGCACAAAAACTGCATAGAGCATACCATACAGAAAAGAGAATTGGTTGGATGAGATAGCTAACTAGGGCACTCATAAGTAATCAAGGTTCTGCCGCCTACGGGTGACGTGGTTCTTCGGCGACGCCAAAACAAAGACCAACGGTAGAGAGGAAGGAAAGGAACTTTACAGGCAGATAAGAGAGGCCCCTAAAGAAATAAAGATTCATAAGAAAGGAGAAAAGAAGGAGAAAGTAAGAAAGTGAAGCTTTTCAGCTTCCTCCATTCCCGATAACTGGTCCCTGCCTTCGAGATGAGACCGGGCAGGCACATTTGTCTCAAATAAAACTCCAAGATAGATGGACCAGCTTATATCTCCTCGCCGCAACAAGCACCGTTTAGACAGATCAGACTGATTTAGTGAAGTATGCCATCAGTAGCAAAAGCAAAGGAGGAAGCGTAGGAGAGCTTTTAAATCCTTAGTTTCAGAAAAGGTTACCCCTTTTCTTTTTGAGGAGCTCTTATTAAAGTAAAGCATTTCGTCGAGAGATGGGATTTATACCCAGTCCCAGGCAAGCAGTAGGAGTAGCAGGCACTGGTCTTGACGAATAAGAGGGTGGTTTAGCGTTGCCCAGTGAATCAATAGTCGTGATATCCAGGAATGGAATTGATGCTAGAGACTGTGAGGGAGCATAGTAGACCTTCGCGAAAGGAAGATTTGCATTTTAATGTCCCAAGAGGAGCCTTCGACGAGCGCTTTTGAGAACAGAGGGTACAGACAGATGCAAAATGTCTTAGAGAAGGAGCTGTTTTCGCCTTATCCGCATAGGTTGTTGCTAGGCTCTTTGATAGAATAATGGGGCCGGTCTTATTTCTGTTGATGCAAGGAAGTGACATAGGTCAATCAGTCCCGCCATTCCAGATTCAAGCAAAAAAACCTATCTAGTCTCCGATCTGGAGAAGGAATGCTAGTGCGCGAGCTCTTCTCTTCTTTTGAGAAGAGAGGTTTTTCCGCCAGCAAGCATTAGATTTTAAGCCGATTTTGTCCATTTTAGCAGATTAAGATAGCAGCAGAAGACATTTTGTTCAGTTTAGGCAGCTTTCAGTCCTGGGAAAGGAAGGTAAGGTGAAATACCGTGGCATGCCTTATATAAGACTGTAAGCGCACCTGTCATTAAGTATGTCAGTTCCTTCCCGGACTGCCAAATCTGATCCTACACAAGGACGGATGAGTCTTCTACCGGCTCTTACTCTATACTGGTATAGAGCAATAAGAATGTCAGCCAATTAGCAAAGATCAAGCGAACTCACTCAACCGTACTACACCAAAGACTTAACATACCCAAAAAAGACCAAGCAAGAAGAATTTCGCCTACCTGGCCTTGGCGTCATGTTCACTGCTACTGACATATGATACTAGCCATCCGTTTGTTTTCTCTTATTCAAGCCTAGCACTTTTTTTGTAAAATACGAAACTATATCTCCAGTAAGACACGAGCGGCGATCCCTATCCTCGGGCGCGTGAGAGAACGAACGAGAGCATTAAGCCAATATGAGCCGGTCCCATCCAGCAGTTTCCGTGACGGAAAAAGTGGCATCGTTGACTCCAGAGAAGTAAGCGAAGGACCATCGGTAAGCAGCTCCGGTATCCGCACGCGGTCTAGTTAGTATTAGCAGTCTCCGTCTCAGTAGCATTTCTTATGACAGCGGCAGAAGCCCCTACTCTCTAAAGCTCTATAAGTGAGCATTTCGGGTGTGAAGGAACGGCATCGCCTTATTTAATTTAATAGGGGGGGGGACGATTCTATCCGTTCGAGTCTAGGTCTACCGGGTCCTCTGAATAACTCTAGCGAGAAGAAAAGAGATGGGCCAGCAAAGGACTGAGGTAGGAGACGGGAAGGGTAAAGAGAAGGGGCCGTCTTGGTGCGTAACAGAGCTTTCCTATCGACGATCTTTCTCGGTGCATAAGCGAGGCTTAGCGTTCGAAGTCTCGCATAAGCAAGAAAGCCAGTAGACCGTCGAATAGCCTGTACGAAAGGACTTTTGAAGAGGATTTGACTAGAGTATCCAATCCATATAAAATCTTGTACGCAAGTTGGTACAGCGCTTTCGCAAAAAAGAAATTTCGCTCATCTGGTCTGCCCGGTCACTCTCCTGCCTGTGTATCCCATGCCCGGTGCCGTTGATCTGTCTGATGGGAGAGATCAACCAATTCCTTTATTTCAATGTGTTGTATCCTCTCCAGAGGTGGAGTTCTCTCTATTCAATAGATCATTTCCTGCCCGGAGAGAGCTCTATTTATTTACGTTATTCCGATCTCCCAGTAGCGCAATCATCAAGCTCACCTCACCGCATTCATAGAGGTCCTTCGCTTTAGCTTACCACCTACGTGATCCAAATTCAAAGACTGTAGCTAACCTGTGATTAATGTAGAAAAGGTTTTTCACATTATAATAGCTAAAATAGCTATGCTCATCTACATCAGTAGTTGTGTTGCTTAAAGCTTTAGTTAGACAGTTAGCTCAGAAGCAAAGTAGCAAGGCATATCAATAAACTTTTCCAACTCAATCAGTAATTAGCATAGAGAAGAACCTAATTCAAAAGAAGCTGGGACATTAAACAAGCATTTTTAAGACCTTCTGTAAAGTGACGGTTTAGGCTTGAATAGAGCGACGGAATGGATTGCTGCTCCCGCGCTTACCCCAATGGACCACTTAGAAGAGACCGAATCGGATGACTTGAAAGCGGAAAAAGCAACTTTAGCCGACAGATGGAACACCTTCTAACCTAAAACACTAAGAGGGAATGGAAAGAAAGCTTGCACCGCTAAACTGGAAAGCGAATGGATAAGCATTCCATCCTACAACAATCAAGGCTAGGCAACTCACTAGGCAAAGAAGAAGCAGCTAGTCTTGTTTACATAAGCCCTTCTCAGGGAAGAGAAAGAGATGAAGCTACAGACCTAAAGAGAAGAAAGATCTCCCTCTGATCTGACAAAGAAAAAAGGCTGTTGGGACTTCAATCGGTACGTCTTTCTCACCTCAATCAGTCTTTAAGTTAAGGAAGGGGAGTACTGAGCAGCTCACGACACGAAAAAGAAATAGCATAACGAAGATCCGAAATGGAAGCTGCAGCCTCTTTCGCAACTCGAGGAGATGCCACGCTTGTTAAAGAGTTTGAGTAGCCGACTGACTTTAGTCTGACTAAAAGGACTTCCTTTACTTTAGGAAAAGCAAGGGGAAGAGGGGCCTACCCCAAAGCAAGGACAAGGGCTCCAAAGAACCTTTCGTATTCAAAGTAAAAGAAGAAGGGAGGGGGTTTACATGGATAGGTCGCAGAGAATGAGAAGATACCTCCCCCTCTCTTATCTTAGAAATGGCGTTCTAGGGGGAATTAGACCAGAGCATACCAGATTGAATGTAACGAAGAAAGTGCAAAGTCACTAGTCCCGCTAATATTTTATATTAGAATCGGGTTATCATGGAAGGTATGAATTCTCTTTAGCCTTCGAGCCTGAAGCTAGACAAAAAAAGAAGAGAAGGGCAGGGGACTGTATTTAATGAAAGTGTAATGCTGTCCAAGGAAAATTACTCGTGTGGTACTTCACAATGGAGGTGTCCTAATCAAAAGATTACCTTCTCTATCCGCGAAAAAGAAATGAGATTCCCTTACCCAGTTGTGCGTTAAGCGATTGCCATTCCAGCAGGTACATTATAAAGAAAGAAGATAGATTCCCCTCCCGAAGATCAGTCGGCTATCCAATTCCGGGTTGGCTATCCAGTTTTCGTCCCTTACCCGGTATGTGTTGAAAAATGAAAATCCTTTGGTACACAGCTGTTAGAAAAAACCTCCCTTGGGACAGAAGAACGGGAAATTAGAATCCGGTTCTGTTCTATCGATAAAGGAATTGGATTCTACTACCTTTGATACGTGGGCGATCAAGTCAGATGCCTGCTTCTTTCTGTCGGCTCTGGGTCTTAGGGAATTCTCTTCCACTCCCGTAGGACAGTAGGCTATCTTCTTACCGAGCGGGAAAGGGTTTTAATAAATTAGATTCCTTGTACAGAGAAAAGAACTATATATGCTCTTGCGGTAGTCTTGATCAATCGACTCTCCTACCTAAATCATATCAATTATAGCGCTTATGCACTCGAAACGAAAGAGGTTATTACCGGGAGAGCCCGCGTACTGCACAGTACTTTAGTTGACAGTGACAGCTATCTGAGTCAGATTAGAAATGAGTATCCCCAGCGGTTCAGTTGTGGGTAGTGGGGAGGTCCCTTCAGTTTTGGGCAGGCTGGTGCCGGTCCCCTTATGGTCTAAGTCCTTTTCTTACTTTTAAAAGAAAAAAATGGGTTGGGGGAAGAGGGATTTTCCAAGTGATTCGATTGATAGGATTTGGTATGATACTTATGAGATCGATGAGATTGATATTCAAAAATTTCTTCTTAGAACGTATTGATTTGACCCCGTAAGCGGGACCACCACCCCATAGCATGTTGCCGCCAGAAGCAGAACCCCGTATTTCTTCTAGCAAATCTCCTAATTGTTCCAGAGCAACTAGAAATAGATTCTTTAACCAGAAAGAATTCAGTTCAGATGTAGGATACCTATCCAGAAGTTTTCGCAACTCAATCATGTATGATGGAATCATCAAAGATTTGACCTTTTCGAACTCTGTCTGTAACTCACTATAGGCTCGGGAAACAAAGAGAAGATGTGTACGAACGAGATATCCTGCAACAAGAAGAAGGAAAAGGATTGAATAAAGGAACTCCCGAACATTTGGCGATCTCAGACGTGTCGATATCAATGGTGGTTCATTATTTCGATGATCTTCGGACAGAAGAAGATTATGTAAACACTTACTCGAAATCTCACTTATCAGATTCCATTGTGTCTTTCTTTACTTCTGGGTAAACCCAACCCGAATGGGAAGAAGAGGGAGGGAAACTGTTCGCAGAAGATCAAGCTACTCAAATCAGAACTGAAATCCTAGACGATAAAGGTAAAAAAGATATATAGGGTTAGGGAAAACCTTAGATTCAATCCAACTTATAATCCAAGAACCAAAAGAATATTCGAGGAGAAGGGTCCGAAGGAGAAGATCGAAAGAAGGAGAGAAGAGTCTTCAAGTAAAGACTCGAATGCTTTAGCAGAGACAAAAACAAAAATATCTCCAGGTTTCAAAATATTTGGTTCAAAAGGACCAGGATAAAATCAAGTATCGGAGAATCACAAAATACTGGATTACCTTCTTACTGTCTTTCCTTGATGACTCGGATCAATGAGACAAGGAGTTACTCAGAGCTGTAGTTAGGGCCGGGACCCCTTCTAAACGACCCAGTAGAGAGAGGAAGATTAGGGAATTTCTTTCCTTAGTAGTTAGCACTTTGCCTCTTTTACTCTGAGCAGAGAAGGAGCTGTGAGGAAGAAAAGGCCATTGACTACCTCAGACCTTGCCCGCATATCCACCTTCAGCATTTGGTACTGAGGAGAGCCAGCCATTAAGTTAAGCACACACCCAAGCTAACATGCTTATCGTTTCACTTGGAATAATTGTTTATAGGTAAGGTAACTATCGAAGTAATGGGCCGGTGGGGAAGGGGCTTAGAACCAGCTCTAGCAAGAGAGCGAAGGGAGGAGGTGGGTCACACAGTATAGATAGCTAGAGAAGCTAGCTTTGAAACATAGGGAAGGAATCTCAACTTACAAATGCTCTATTTGAAGGGTTCTCTATCAGAGCTTTTAACGCGCGTTGAGAAAGCAGTTCAGGTGTAACTTGACGAGCGTGTATAAGCCCATTCAAAGACATGCGGTGATGACAACATCGAAGGTTAAGCGAAGGTGCATGCGGAGTCCTCAGGTAAGGATTGAACCGAGTGATTGGGAAGGTTGTCATACCGTTGAAACAGGGCTAAACTTCAAAGTAAAGTCATACTCATTTTGATACTACAATAGGAGATGGTCCAGACTCATTCGCAATATAGGATGACCATGGAAGTCAAAAATTTTCTATTTAATTATGCGTAGGGTCAAAGGGAGGAGTGTTAACCTGCCCTTCGCCGCCTACAAAGAAAGGCCCATTGGTCGATTGGTTAAGTCTTCGTTCTTCTTTTTTCTAAAGTTCTTAAGACGGTTAGATTTTTTAGGTAATAATAACAGGGTATTTTGAATTGGAAAGGGCAGGTACTGTAATCTATTTTAGAACCCCGTGGGAAACCGACACAAGTAAACCAGCGGGAAAGGAAAAGCTATCAATCGCAATAGGCGCAGGAGATCAAGTCTTAAGTCTAGCATTACTTTAGTTCAAGAGTGAATAAGGAAGTGCAAGGCTAGCTGGCAGCTGTCTGATGAGTTCATCGCTCTCTATGGCCATTTGTCTTTAAGCTTTAGGCCAGTTAGAAAGGTTATGACATGTGGATCCGGACTCACAGGATTATGCCGCCTGGCCCCTACAACACAACTAAGGACGATAGTGGGTGCCCAAGAGGAGGCGAAGTCCTTTGAAAGCGAAAAGTCTTGTGTCCAGAGGTACGGCGAGGAGCAATCAACATCTTAAAGCAAGCAAGCTCCGGGCGAGGCAAGCAATCAAGGTTCCAATTACCTTCCGCGTTCACTTCAGATATTCAGGAAAAATATGTGGGCCACTCAATAGCGTGCTCAATAAGCGGACCATCCAAGAACCAATGATCCAGCCAGAACGACGTGTTATGCCCATCTCCTATGAGGTATTTGCAATTCAGCATCAAAGAATATTAGAGCCGTTAGTAGCTCCCGGCTTCGAAAGAGCAAGGATGGCCGGAGATACTTTTGTCTAAATCATTTTTGAGTTCATACGCAGTCGAAACATCATAGAATTAGCTAATCCCAAGACCACCTTCATCTATGGGAAGGGTTATGTGATGCCAGGCAACCCAATGATGTTTATGATCCTTATCATGCTAGAATTCTGTTGATATCCTGAAGCACCCCTTTAGGGATTGGAGAACCTGCCAGAACATGGATAGTAATCTAAGATAAAAGATGCTTCACTAGCATTAGCTGGCCACCAGCAGAGAGAGCTTGCCATTCTTACGAATCTTGTTAACAAAAATAAGATCTTCTTCTTCATGAGCCATTCTCATGTGGTGCCATAGAGACGCCAAAAGGCTCTGCTGGTGTGCCCGAATTCGCGGTCTCCTCCTCTAACCAGCGCAGTTCCTCCCTGGCGACCCGGAGCTCCTCCGCGTTCATTCGGAGTTCTCGTTGTAAGCGTCCCTCAGAGAAAGAGAAATCGTTAGGTCCCCGCTCCTACTCCTGAGCTGGAGGGAAGTTTAGATCTTGAAGCGGGAGGGTATATGTTAATAGAACTCGACTAAGAAGTAAGAAGGAAAGGCTTGAAGCCGGAAAGAAAGGGCTTTCAGAGAGGGCTTTCTCGATTTCATGCTGGAAGTTTCTTTCTTTCTCGTTCCGCTCGCTCCTCTACAGGTGTTCGAGCTGCTTGACGCCCTTCTTCTCTAAGTTCCGTTCTTTCAACTCCTTTTGCTTCTGCTTCATCAAATCAAAGAAAAGTGTTCGGGGAAGAAGGTGAGAAATCAGACATGAATGCTGCTTCCAACCAATCTGAGACTCTCTAAGTCTCCTCGATGCGGTTCTTTTCCGGCTTGCTAGATGTCATCTCGGTTTCAGGGGCAGACTCTGATTCCTCTGGCCTTCACGCCATTGAATTGAACCTATTGGGACAGCGGGTTCATGAAATCAGTTTCATAGACAATTGACCCTACCTCTTGTGAAAATTCACTCTTTTATTTTATTTAGTAGAGTAGACGTGCGCAGAAGCAGCTACTATGCTTCTTCAAAAGGAAGCAGGAATAGAAGACCGTGAAAGCATTTGCTCGGTTCGGGTAAGCTTCTTTCCCCGATCGCTTCGATACGACAGCAAGGTAGGGTTCTTCGCTCGATATGATTCACCCGGTACCTGATATTGGTAGTAGCATCAGAGATCTTCCCTTCAGCCTCTCAACTCAGACCAAGGCAGGCAGGCTATAGACTGTGAGGTGGAGAAGTAAAGAAGTAAGTAGGCAGCGACCTTTGAATCCGATCAAGATCCCATCGTTTGTCGACAATAACATCACTAAGAAGAAAGCGCATAAACTCATTTCTTCGCAAATGGCACCATAGCCAACGCAACGCTCTATACTATATAAAAGAATTCTTTCTTTCTGGCCGGTAGGGGGCCTTCCGCATGAAAGCGAAAGGAAGCGACCGACCAAGAAATAAGAAATGCAAAAAGAGAAAGGGAATGGTTAGTGAATCCGAACATGAGTGGGATCGAGGAGGCGTCTGGCTTCGAGGTTATGCAGCTAGAATTGGCGTTGCTACAAACTTGACTGCTGAACTCTGGGCTTGGGCTGTCCGTACTGGTCTCCGGATTGCCTTGGCTCGAGGCTTCAAAAGATTTGGATTGAATCAGACTCTCAAGTCTTGGTTCACACTTTGTTGAATCCTTACATTTATCATCCTCGGGGAGCCCTGATCAAAGGGGATGAGCTAAAGGGTCTTGAACTGACCTCTTTGGCTGGGGCGGACCTGGAAAGTATGAAGGAGGTCTGAAAGAGAGAGGTGAACCGGGATCAGCTTCCACGACACCGTCAGAGGGTTCACCCATCAATCTCACACAGTCTTCGAAAGGATAAGTCGACCACTGCTCGCTAGACACTTATGAAGCCCTTGCTGAATGCAATCAACGAATAAGGGTTGACGAAGTGGGAATTCAAGGGAGAAACGATTGAAGAGAGATTGGGTTTTTGTTCATGAAATATGGACTCCCGTAAATTTGATATAAAAAGGCAGAAAAAGTGCTTCAAATGATTGCTTGGGAATTCCCAAGCATGGGTCTTTGCTCGATCCTGCAGTTTCAGCTTCGACACCAGCGGCTACTTAATTAAGCCTTTGCTCCTCCCCCTTTGGCTTTCGCTCCTGTTCAAGGGAAGGCTTTGATTCGGGACTCTAATGGCAGTTAGGTTAGTGGCTTCTCTCGTTTCAGCTGCTAATGCCCTATCTTTCTTCCCCAACGACCCCGGTTCACGTCTTTCAATGCCTTAAGTTCTTACCCGAGTGACTGAATTCCATAGTGAATTCCTAAACCGGAAAGATCGTCCCAAACTAAAAGAGAGTCTACCATCCCAGCCTTCCACCAAAGCCACAACACTTCCTGTATCACCATCTCCGCTCACAGAGGGATAAGCGGACTAGCCGGCTGAAAGGCAAAGAGAAGAACTGCCTACTCAATTACAACTAACTAACCACCTGAGCCTGAGCGAATTGCCGATCTCTTTCCCAAGGGATGATCTTCCTTTCATTCAGAAAAGCCTCCATCTTGCATTTTCATGCGCTCAATAGGAAATGGAATTGGGAACATTCAAATTCAAGGAGGTTGATCCACTCGTTCGCTTGAGGGGTTCAGTTGTTAGTGGACTAGCGCTTCTCCTTGTCCCCTTTCTGCATTCGCGCATGACCTAAACTTCTGGTATGCCTATCGCCCTGAAGGATAAAAACCTTACCTCGTGACTTCAGGCACTTTGCGTCATTCATCCGGTGCTAACGGGTGCGTCAACAGCCCCCTCTCCATGCTTTCCGCTTTCCCAGTCTTACTGAAACGAAAAAAGGTAGCCTCTTTTCTTTACTAAGCCCCTACATTCAAAACCCTCTTCTTGCCCGAATGTTTACCTGCTTATCCGCTTCACCTGCCTATGAGTCGCCGGCTTTCCTGTTCCCCTAAGATTAGCAGTTAAAACTGAATGGAGTATACCAAGAAATGAAGTAGAAAGAGAGAAGACCGCCGCTTTCCTTCACTGCTATACTTACCTAGCTCAGTACAATAAAAAAGAAAGGATTTCTCTTGGAGGCCTTACGAAGGCTACGCCCCTGACGACTGCAGTTACCTTTCAAAGAGCGTCTTCTTTCAAACCTAGCTAGGGGATTGGATTCAGCTCTATCAATTCCGATTGAAAAAAGAGATACAATCTATTCATCTGATTCACTGTCACAACCCAATAGCAGATCTGTGGGCATTGGGACTGCTTTGCTCCTTCTCTGTGCACATTCGATACATCCACCGTCACTTCTTCTTAGACCGTTCGTGCCCCATAGCCAATGGCTCACTTCCTTTAAGATGCCGATGGGAACGAAAGAAAGAGGGGCTAGAATGTCGAGGTGAGCCGGCAAGACCGGGGAAAGAACCTAATGAGACCCTGTATGAAGCTCGGGTGCTTCATGTAGAGAGAGACCGAAGCCAGTCTAGTTCACTTCATGATGCCAGGCAATGAATCAGTCAAGTAGCGGCTCCTGGCCGGTCTTTGGTTTGCAGACGTTTGGGAATAGACCGTCTTCTTGCTCTTTTCTAATATTCCAATATTCATCTAGCTTTTTATGCCTTTATAGGATAATTACGCTTTCACCTGGGTCAGGTGGTCAGTGAGTTGGTCTTCCCTATGAGTTAGGAGGAGCCGGGTTAGAAGAATTGTTAGGGAAGGTCCTTTTAGATGGTCAGAGTCTAGGGATAGACTCATTGACTAGTCAGACTGTCTGAGTACTCGTACCATTCATGGATTAGTTGACCAATCGAATCAATTGAAGGAATGCATCTGCACTCTCCTATAGCCTATAGGGAAGGGAGGGAGACTTCTTCCTTCCAGGTCAGAGAAAGAAGAGAGATTCTTGAAGACGTCGATTGGAAGAGTTTGAGTAGGATCGTCTTCCGGCGACTTGCAGGATCCATTTCCGCCTTCTTGTGCTCCTGTATTCTCATCCAATCGTTGAAGCCATTCTTATTTAGCCCGCAGCTGAAAGGAACGTCGATCAACCCGCCGAGAGAACCAATCTCTGGTAAGCAGTCACCAGCAAGGTCAGGCAACAGAGGTTCCCAAAGAGAGGCCGCCTGGGAGGTTTAGCTTAAAGAAGGAGAAAGATCTGAGTTAACCCAAAGGAGAGGGAGAGGTCAATTTAGTAGACCAACGGAAGAGGGGTCAGTCAAAGTGAAAGGTAAAGGTCAGGATCCGTTGTTCGACGATGCCTATATCCCCTATGATGATGGCTTGGCCAATTGACCCGTCGCCTTTGCTTGCCTTATTAAGGTGGAAGCAGCAGTGCGCGTAAGCGAATAAGTAAGAAAGTCACAAACAAAAGCAGGGATAGATCGCTCAAGGGACGAGATAGCCGACTCGCAAGCTCATACAGGAGCTTGCTCATAGTTAGATCGGCTAATAGCCCTTAGATCCTTTGGACAGCTCATAGACCATTGGGCACGCATTCTCCTAAGCTTCTGCTTAAGAGGCATCCGGGTGGAGAGGGATTCGGTGTTGCACAATCTCTGGATCAATTCCCGGCATGTCCTCATAAGACCAAGCAAAGGGATAATGAACCTGTCACGGAGTTCATTGCAAGGTGGCGAGCCCCTGTCCCCAGAAGTTTACTCAGCAAGAGCTCCTCAAGATGTGCATGAACAACTTCAGGCACGACTTGTCGTCGATACTCCTGCCCAAAACCTTTACTTTAAGGGATTCGACGACTTGTGCACTAAAGCTCACGATGTAGAAGCACATCTTAGCAAACGGCGGCGTCCTACGAAGTACTTGAAGTTCGTTCCGTTACCTTATTAAGATTAAGAAAGTAGACGAATCTCTCTCTTTCTCTATTAGAATCTAAAAGTAGACTTCTTTTTCACAGCCTATATGCGTATGCGGAAAACGAGAGTCCTTACTTTTCTTTCTCTTGCCGGGGCTATCGATTCCGTTCTCTTCTCTCTCTTTACCTCTTCTTTTTGACCTAACTTCCAAATCTTTTATGCTCGGCCATACCAACATGGGAAACCTAGCTTCCCTCCCTTTGAAGTGCATTTATCAGATCAGCTCCCCGAGTCAGACGAAAGAAAGAGGGTGAAAGGCCCACTACTTCTTCATTCATGGCCTATTTTTTTGATTGATCTCCTTCATTCGACCTGAGGCAAAAGAGAAGTCATACAAAGAAAGGTTCTTTCATGCAATGCATAACGGGCGGGCCTCCTATGGTATGGATTCCTCCAACTCAATGAATGAAGGGAGGAGTATGAGGAACGTAGTCTATATGAAGATTCAAACAAAAAGAAAAAGGGTCAAACCATATCTTACTGAAAAATCTGACTGAATGAGGAAAAGCTCTTTATGCGGTCTCACTTTACCACCATCTGAAATGCGCGAAACTTCGATTGGTGGAAGCCAGTCCATGAAGATTCTCCCTTTTCTTACGTGCAATTCCCCTCTTTCGGTAAGCATCTAGTATCTCAGCAAATGAACATTTCTCTAAGCTTATCCTGTAGCTTATACGTCGTTTGAAAGCTGCTTCAAGGATCCAACGAATAGCTAAGGTTTGTTGACGATCCCTGGCTACAATCCCAGGGACATCATAAATAGTACCTGCTACTCCTACTTTTTCTACTTCGCATATGGGCTTTATATTCTCTATAGCGTCAACCATAAGTTTTATTACATCGCGTTCAGTTCGAGCTGGGCGATGAAAAGTTTGATAAACAATAGCACGAACTCTCGTTCTTTTACCTTCTTTCATGCGAAAGTTGACCAACTTCTTGATCAATTGTTTTTGCTCACCATCCAAGCTCCCCATATAGCTGAGAATTTCCGAGCAATTGGAAGCCGCTTTCGATGACGAGGCCGAAAAATGGATATTACGCAATCGTTACTGCCCATCTTTATCAGCCAACTCCCCTGTTTCCATCTTTCCTTTCAGAGTTTACCACTCCTCATAGCTTCTTGAACTCAGGGGGAAGGGACCTTAACGACAACAAAAGAAGTGCGTGCATTTCCCGATCAAAGAAGCCCTTTTTCTCACCTTCATTCAACAAAGAAACTTCACGCATGAACTCTCCTCGGGATTGGACTCTTTCTGACAGCCCTTTTGCCAGCGTAGCGCATTGATTGGCACATTGAAGTGGGGAATGAAATAGGAAGTTTGAACAGCATCTTTGAAGCTACATCTCCTCATGTCTTCAACAGTCTCACGTTCGGGTTAATGGACGGGAAATGAAAGGAGTGTCCAGCCGCTCGACCATAGAGCACTATGAAAGCCTTGTTTCCAGCAAACCAAGAAGCAATCGACGATTCCACGCCAACATACAGGGCTCATAATGCCTATCCTTTGACGTCTGGTTTCAGGAAAAGCGCAAATGAGAGTGGAGTATACAGAACCTGGGAATCCATCTTCGTTGATGGCTCTACCAGAGCACGAAGAGGGACCATTCTTCATGGCCCGCGGTCTTAGCCTACGTGACTAAGGGGGATCGTGACCCTCGCGTTTCGGGAATCCAAAGATGAGATCCTCGAGTTGGCGGCTGCCTGCCGAAAGAAGAGGAGGTCGCCAGGGGAGGGTTTGAGGGTAGTCAGACTTCAAGAGCTGGGTCGTCACGGGCTTGGACTGATTTTGGGATACCATCATCTGAGTCCCTTCCACCCTGTGATTTGCCTTTACAGACTGAAGATTGCTTTGTCCATGATGGACTCACGCAGATGCTCCAGAAAGCCCCGCTTGTGCTGTCTCGTCAGTGGTTTAATCAGCAGGGCGTAGCGGTGGTGCAAACCGAGAGCCAGTCTTGACTGGTCTTGGGTCACTAGCAGTACCCTTTCCTTTGGCCTACTTGGGCTGTGGGGTTGGTTGGAGATTTATAAGCTGGCTGCTCATTTCTTCGGGTGTGCCTGTTAGGGTTGGGGACAAGGCAATGCCAATTGAACACGCCAGTTCAATAACAAGAGGAGCAGATCAATAGCCAAAGCGGACCAGAGATCATAGACCAGAGGAAAGAGGGTTTTCGGTAATCAGTGACGAATGCGGCGGTTCCTACTATATATTTTGGTTCCGGTTCAGGTTTCAGGTGCCCGTTGCTGGGCATCATACCTACTATACTAAGAAGCATAGACCAGTGACAAAAGACAACCATGAGAGGCCGGGACCAAAAAAGTGAGGTGACTAGGGAACATGTTTGGCTTTCATTTAAGAAGAAACCGATTACTCAACAGAGGAGTAGAAGAAGGTAGAGGTACAGCGGGCAGGCTTTCCGACTAATGATAAGAACGGATCAGAGACCAGTTTTAAGATACGAGGCTCTGGAAGAGGGAAGAGAACAACCAACCACCTTCCTCCGTAATTGTTGCAGGCACTGGGCTCCAATCCACGCCCTTTGGAAGATTGGATGTGTTTGGAGTGCCCTTCGCTTCTTTTCTTCTTTTGCCATGAGAAAAGCCGACCGGCTAGCCTATCGTTTATCAGGACCTTACGACGGACGAATCGTCGATTGGTTGGGGGGCGCTAATCCCACGCCACGGCGGCTAAGACCAAGTCCAAAATCGGGAGCGGGCAGAGATGCAAGGCCTTCGATGCAGAGATCGATCCCATACCTTTCTTTAAAGAACCCAGAGGCTGTGGTGTCTCCAACGGGGCAGGTCCCTTGCTTGGTGGCTCTGGATCAGGTAGGTGCGTGCTGGCGGCATGGTTGGGCAAAACAATGTGACGTTTTCCGTAGGACTCCCGCGAGAATGAAATGGAGTCCAAGGAATTCTTCGAAGTGCATGCAGTAGTGTCAAAACTAGCTAGTACTAGTAGTGCCGGCCGTTAAAAGAAAGAGAAAGAGGGTTCGCTCTTGGCCGTGAAGGAACTCTGATCCCGATGAGAGAATGTGAATCTATGCTGAGACAAATCCCTAATCCATTCAATTAGATGTCGGTGCTATCAGCGAAAGCCCAGTGCTTAATGAAGGGGGCTTTGATCCATCCCCATATCTGTCAATTTTGACCGTTCCCCCTTCTCTTTCCGCTTCTGAACCTCTTGGGAAAAGAAGCTTCACTCCGATCCTCTTTCTTTCACTGGGTTAAGCGGCCTCACTACTCAGCGAGGAGATTTAAGTTTCTGCTTCCTCTCCGCTTTGGGCTCAGTCACTAGCTTGCAGTAAAGGAAGAAGACCAGCATAGACCACTACACTCTAAATATCCTCTCTCGATACGCTCTTGCGCTTCGCAGCACTTTTCTCAGGCTACGAAACTACCGTCAGAGAGGTCTATTCCAGAACTTTCAAGAGTTCCACCCTCACGAAGTCAACCCTGGATGTCAGTAAAGGCCGTGATCCTAGGTCGTTAAGCTTTTCGCATTGATAGGCTTACGAGATCGCGACGGTCAAGGAGTTTATGTTGGACGGTCTGATGGTGTACCCATCAAAGGGAATAAAACAAGGATTTAGGGGCCCGTTTTTGAACTAGAAAGCATACCCCATTTGCCCACCAGCAGGGGCTCTTTTATCGCAAACCTCTATCAATTACATACAGGGGAAAGCACGCCATGGAAGCAGCCGCTTGCAGGCAGCTAGAGCGAGCAGGGAGCGGGCTGAAACTTACGATTCGACGACCAAGTCAGAGACTACTGGACGTCTCGCAGAACGACTCTCAACGAGGACGTCACGACTTTTAGAAAAAAAAAACATTTTTTTTTTTGGCTTAATCCGCCTTTACTAAAGATCAAGGAGCTTATTAGCCTCCGGCTAATAAGGGAAAGGTTTTTTTTTTTCAAATCCAAGTTTGACTCTGATTAGATCCTTAGCGCAAGCGCTAAGTAAGCTAGCACCTTATGTAATTTAATGTAAAATAAAAAAAACCGAGGCGTCAAGTAGAAACGAACAAGGTCTTACGGCACGATCACTATTTCTTTTCTCTCTCCTCTATGGAAAGAGGGGACGATACGTGGTATACCTAATCGTTTGGTGTCAACTAGACGTACGTAAGTCGGCATAGCTCTATGTATATGTTCTTTGGAGCTAGAACCCATAAATAGAATGAAATGAAATAATGGTGAGCCAAGGGCGACGAACATGGCTCAAGGGTGTCTATACAAAGCCCTTATCTTCTTAGGCAATGCACTCTTTGAATGGTACTTGATTCATAAAGAAAGAATCAATCTTTTGGTTAGATACGGACTTTATAAAAGGAAATGTCACGCTCGAGATATGGGGCGTTCTAATCGAAGTACCTCTCGGCCCTCTTACGGTAAAGCCAATGCACCAGCCAGCCAGTGTGGTGGCGAACACGCTGTGCTGTAAGCTAAGCTGTTCACCTTGTAGACAGAGGAGATATAGAAAGTGTGCCGCGCGCGATTCATAAGATTCTATAGTAGCACATTATTATATTTAACTTAGCCTGCTTCTCTCATCATTTGAACCAACCCGGATCTGCCCTCGCAAGTCTCTATGCATTTTGGGAGCAGAGCATGCAAAATCGAGCAATGGATCTTAGAAGAATTCAACTTTGAACACCTTCTATTTTTTCGCTGGCATTTGAGTTGTCTCCCCTCCTCTTTCAATCGACACACTCGACTAGATAGTTCCGGTGGCCCGGCTTCTGCCTCTATCAGGCTTCGCACCTCCCCTACCACGCTTTCCCAAGAACCCATTTTTCAGGATTCGGCAGGCCCGTCAAAAAATGGGGATACTTCCCCCAAAAACCAAGGGATTTTTTCCACCTCCACAGCCACAGCATGGAGGAACTGCTCTCACACTACAACCAATCCAAATTTTCTCCAGATCGATATAT